TACAAGAATTTAATTCTAAAAAAAAAAAAAAAAATAGAATGAAAAATTAAGATTATATAATAGTATTTTATAGTAAAATTTATTAACTTAGCACTTGACAAATAATAAAAGATCTATAATATATTATTATAGATCTTTAAATAAACAAAAAGATCTTATCTGAATCAAGAGGAAAAAAGAACAAATTATTAACTAGTATTGAAAAATAATGGAGAGTTTGATCCTGGCTCAGGATTAACGCTGGCGGTATGCCTAACACATGCAAGTCGTACGAGAATTTTATTCTAGTGGCGGACGGGTGAGTAACACGTGAGAATCTACCTCTAGGAGGGGGATAACAGTTGGAAACGATTGCTAAAACCCCATATGCCATTATTGGTGAAAAAGATTTATCTGCCTGGGGATGAGCTCGCGGCTGATTAGCTAGTTGGTAGGGTAATGGCTTACCAAGGCGACGATCAGTAGCTGGTCTTAGAGGATGATCAGCCACACTGGAACTGAGATACGGTCCAGACTCCTACGGGAGGCAGCAGTGGGGAATTTTCCACAATGGGCGAAAGCCTGATGGAGCAATACCGTGTGAGGGATGAAGGCCTGTGGGTTGTAAACCTCTTTTTTCAGGAAAGAAACTTTGACGGTACCTGAAGAATAAGCATCGGCTAACTCCGTGCCAGCAGCCGCGGTAATACGGAGGATGCAAGCGTTATCCGGAATCACTGGGCGTAAAGCGTCTGTAGGTGGTTTATCAAGTCTGCTGTTAAAGCTTGAGGCTTAACCTCAAAAAAGCAGTGGAAACTGATAGACTAGAGAATGGTAGGGGCAGAGAGAATTCTCAGTGTAGCGGTGAAATGCGTAGATATTGAGAAGAATACCGATAGCGAAGGCGCTCTGCTGGGCCATTACTGACACTCAGAGACGAAAGCTAGGGGAGCAAATGGGATTAGATACCCCAGTAGTCCTAGCCGTAAACTATGGATACTAGATGTTGTGTGAGTCAAATTGTGCAGTATCGAAGCTAACGCGTTAAGTATCCCGCCTGGGAAGTACGCTCGCAAGAGTGAAACTCAAAGGAATTGACGGGGACCCGCACAAGCGGTGGAGCATGTGGTTTAATTCGATGCAACGCGAAGAACCTTACCAGGACTTGACATGTTACTAATTTCCTTGAAAGAGGAAAGTGCCTTTGGGAAAGTAAACACAGGTGGTGCATGGCTGTCGTCAGCTCGTGTCGTGAGATGTTGGGTTAAGTCCCGCAACGAGCGCAACCCTTGTCTTTAGTTACCATCATTAAGTTGGGGACTTTAAAGAGACTGCCGGTGATAAACCGGAGGAAGGTAAGGATGAGGTCAAGTCATCATGCCCCTTATGTCCTGGGCTACACACGTGCTACAATGGTTAGGACAATAAGTCGCAAATTCGTGAGAACTAGCTAATCTTATAAACCTAATCTCAGTACGGATTGTAGGCTGCAACTCGCCTACATGAAGACGGAATCGCTAGTAATCGCTGGTCAGCTACACAGCGGTGAATACGTTCCCGGGTCTTGTACACACCGCCCGTCACACCATGGGAGCTGGCCATGTCCGAAATCATTACTCTAACCTTAATGGAGGAGGATGCTTAAGGCAGGGCTAGTGACTGGGGTGAAGTCGTAACAAGGTAGCCGTACTGGAAGGTGCGGCTGGATTACCTCCTTTAAAGAGAAAAAACTTTTGATTCAGATAAGGGTTATTAGCTCAGTTGGTTAGAGCACACCCCTGATAAGGGTGAGGTCCCTGGTTCAAATCCAGGATAACCCAAAGGGGGTATAGCTTAGTTGGTAGAGCGCTGCTTTTGCAAGGCAGATGTCAGCGGTTCGAATCCGCTTACCTCCAGCCAAAGAGAAAAAAAGATAAGTACAAAAATAAATGATTCAAATGAATAAGGGCTTAGGGTGGATACCTTGGCATCCAGAAGCGATGAAGGGCGTGGCTACCAACGAAATGCTTCGGGGAGCTGGAAGCAAGCTTTGATCCGGAGGTTCCCGAATGAGGCAACTCTTTATACTGTCTACTGAATATATAGGTAGACAAGAGCGAACTTAGTGAACTGAAACATCTTAGTAACTAAAGGAAAAGAAAGCAAAAGCGATTCCCCTAGTAGCGGCGAGCGAAAAGGGAACAGCCTAAACTGTTTAATTTATTTAAACAGGGTTGAGGGACAACATAAACTAAATTAACTAGATTAGATGAAATATTTGGAATAATATATCAAAGAAGGTGAAAATCCTGTAATCGAAAATCTAGTTTGTTAAGAGTTGTATCCCAAGTAGCATCGAACACGTGAAATTCGGTGTGAATCTGCGAGGACCACCTCGTAAGGCTAAATATTCCTGGATGACCGATAGTGAAATAGTACCGTGAGGGAAAGGTGAAAAGAACCCCGGGAGGGGAGTGAAATAGAACATGAAACCCTAAGCTTACAAGCAGAGGAAGAACGACTAAAACGTTTAACCTCGTGCCTGTTGAAGAATGAGCCGGCGACTTGTAGGCAATGGCAGGTTAAGTTAGAGAATAACGAAGCCAGAGTGAAAGCGAGCCTGAATAAGGCATATGTCATTGTTTACAGACCCGAACCCGGGTGATCTAGCCATGACCAGGATGAAGCTTAGGTAACACTAAGTGGAGGTCCGAACCGACTGATGTTGAAAAATCAGCGGATGAGTTGTGGCTAGAGGTGAAATGCCAATCGAACCCGGAGCTAGCTGGTTCTCCCCGAAATGCGTTGAGGCGCAGCGGTTGATGCTATAATCTAGAGGTAAAGCACTGTTTCACTGAGGGCTATGAAAATAGTACCAAATTGAGGCAAACTCTGAATGCTAGATGTGTAATCAACCAGTGAGACTATGGGGGATAAGCTCCATAGTCAAGAGGGAAACAGCCCAGATCACCATTTAAGGCCCCTAAATAATTACTAAGTGGAAAAGAAAGTGGGAACACAAAGACAACCAGGAGGTTTGCTTAGAAGCAGCAATCCTTTAAAGAGTGCGTAATAGCTCACTGGTCAAGTGATCCTGCATCGAAAATTAATGGGACTAAGTAATTTGCCGAAAATGTGAGATGTTTCTAAACATCGGTAGGGGAGCGTTTTGCTTTAGGTTGAAGCGTTAGTGTAAACGGACGTGGACGAAGCAGAAGTGAGAATGCCGGCTTGAGTAGCGAAAACATTGGTGAGAATCCAATGCCCTGAAAACCCAAGGATTCCTCTGGAAGGTTCGTCCGCAGAGGGTTAGTCAGGACCTAAGGTGAGGCTGAAAAGCGTAGTCGATGGACAACAGGTTAATATTCCTGTACCACTTATTATGGATATCGGGGGACGAAAAAGGCTAGACTAGCCGGATGTTGGTTACCGGTTTAAGCAATCAAGGCTGTGAGAAGTGGTTGAAAACACTTTGAGCTAAGATGTGAATACAAGGTATGAAAATACCAAAGTAGTTGATGCCAAGTTTCCAAGAAAAGCCCGTAATATCTTACATAATAAGTGCCTGTACCGTAAACTGACACAGGTGGGTTGGTAGAGTATACCAAGGGGCGCGAGATAACTCTCTCTAAGGAACTCGGCAAAATAGCCCCGTAACTTCGGGAAAAGGGGTGCCCTAAATAAGGGCTGCAAGATCCAGGCCCAAGCGACTGTTTACCAAAAACACAGGTCTCCGCTAAGTCGTAAGACGATGTATGGGGGCTGACGCCTGCCCAGTGCCGGAAGGTTAAAGAAGCTGGTTAGCTTTAATGGCAAAGCTAGCAACTGAAGCCCCGGTGAACGGCGGCCGTAACTATAACGGTCCTAAGGTAGCGAAATTCCTTGTCGGGTAAGTTCCGACCCGCACGAAAGGCGTAACGACTTGGGCACTGTCTCAGAGAGAGACTCGGCGAAATAGAATTGTCTGTGAAGATGCGGACTACCTGCACCTGGACAGAAAGACCCTATGAAGCTTTACTGTAGCCTGAAATTGAATTCGGGTTTTGCTTGCGCAGAATAGGTGGGAGACTAAGAAGATCTTTCTCTGGAGAGATTGGAGTCGGCAATGAGATACCACCCTAGTAAAACTAGAATTCTAATTTTGATCCGTAATCCGGATAAAAAACAGTTTCAGGTGGGCAGTTTGACTGGGGCGGTCGCCTCCTAAAAAGTAACGGAGGCGTGCAAAGGTTTCCTCAAACTGGTCAGAAATCAGTTGAAGAGTGTAAAGGCATAAGGAAGCTTAACTGCGAGACAAACAAGTCGAGCAGAGACGAAAGTCGGCCTTAGTGATCCGGCGGTTTTGAGTGGAAGAGCCGTCGCTCAACGGATAAAAGTTACTCTAGGGATAACAGGCTGATCTCCCCCAAGAGTCCACATCGACGGGGAGGTTTGGCACCTCGATGTCGGCTCATCGCATCCTGGAGCGGTAGTACGTTCCAAGGGTTGGGCTGTTCGCCCATTAAAGCGGTACGTGAGCTGGGTTCAGAACGTCGTGAGACAGTTCGGTCCATATCCGGTGTAGGCGTTAGAGTATTGAGAGGAGCTCTCCTTAGTACGAGAGGACCGGGAGAGATGTACCGCTGGTGTACCAGTTATCGTGCCAATGGTAAACGCTGGGTAGCTAAGTACAGAAGGGATAACCGCTGACAGCATCTAAGTGGGAAGCCTACCTCAAGATGAGTACTCTCACCGTTATAAACGGGTAAGGTCACGGCAAGACTAGCCGTTAAATAGGCATTAAGTGTAAGTGTAGTAATACATTAAGCTGAAATGTACTAATAGACCGAGGGTTTGAATCATTTATTCATTTTTACTTATGATTTTAACAAGAAACAAAGAAACAATATAGAATTTATAGCATAAAATTATACCTTGGTGCTCATAGCGTAGTGGAACCACTCTGATTCCATTCCGAACTCGGCTGTGAAACGCTACAGCGGCAACGATACTAAAGGGGAAGCCCTTTGGGAAAATAGCTCAGCACCAAGGTTTTATTCTTTATAAAAAAAAATCTTTTTGAAACTAATATATCGTAAAATATTTTCATTTTCTTTTAAATATTTTTCAAATACTTCTATGACCTTACCGTTTGCAATGAAGCTAGTTTCAATAAAAGTAGCTTCATTGTAATTATTAATAGTATATGACAATTTAATTTTTCCTTTACTTTTACTTACAACATTTTGAGCTTTATTATTTATTAATAATTGCTGTAAATACTGCACTAAATTTAAGAATTGAATTTCATTTAAATCGGGTTTAATTAAATAAACAGTTTCATAATCAATAAATTTTTTTCTCTGTTGCTGTTTTATATTCATATATTAATGGATGTAATGATTATTAATTATATAAGATGTTTGTAATATTATTTCGTATCTTTTTCATCTTTATCTTTTAATTTTTTTTGATATTCCATAGCTCTTCTTTCTTCTTCCCATTGTCTTAAAATTCCACGAGCTTGGTCTGTAATATATTTTCTAGCTGCTGTAGAAATAAAAGCAATTTTAGTATATTTGCCCCTAATTGCAGCTAAAAAACAACGTCCTAATAAAGACATCATAAAAAAATATATAAGTAACCCAATATTTCTTCCTACAAATCCCTGTAAAAATTGCTCAGGTAATCTCAAATAAAATTGCATTATTAAAGTATGTAGTAATCCAATTAATAAAGCATTCATAATATGAAAACGAAAAATATTAAGTAATAAAACCTTTTTTCTCACTACAAAAAATATATTTAGAAATGTTAAAAAGCCCATGGTAAAATATGGAAATTCAGTATAAATCTTAAGCAAATTAAACATAAAGAATGCATATAAATTTTTATTAAGCATACTAAAACATAAAATTTCCATAAATGATGCATTAATTTCTAAAAATAATAGAAAATAAATATATAAAATCATAACACGAATTCTAATAGGCACAATAAAAATAATTTTCTTGCCCTTTTTAGAAAAACGTTTACGTATATTTTGTAGTGTATAACTTATAGTTGAGCTAACAATGGCTACCATAGAAAAAGATATCAAAGTGTAAGAAGCCGGCATTAATGGCTCCATTATTACCTCAGGATCTCTCAAGAAAGGATGATTTAGTTTAGACTGCTCTTTTAGAACAGCTTCCATCATATCTTGTGTTAAATTAATAAACTGACGACCTTTAGTGCTTGTAGTACCTTCAGATTGTTCTATATCTTCTTGGTGAAGTTTATGATCTCTAGGCCAAAATATTCTACTACGACCTACGTGCACTGTTTTTTTCTTTTTAGTATTATTGTTATCCATATGATTATCCATATGATTAATTTAATATAAATTTATTTATTATTATTTATATAATACTAAGTATATATTATATATGAAGAAACATAATTAAATTATAATATAATATTATTTAAACTTTGTCAAGATAAATAACTCTTTTAATACAGATATTAGCTATTAAAGATATCGTTTTAATTTTATTATTTGTTTCAAGAGAAAATTCAATTTTTTTAAGATCAAGTTCAACATATTTTGATACTACATTTAAATTCTCCATGCGCATTTTTTCTAACATATTAGAATTTATTGCTAAACTCTCATAAGCTAAAATAAATTTAAGTCGTTTTTTTAGATTATAAGGACTTTCTTCATAATCTTTTTTTTTAATTTTATAAATATTATATTATTATATATAAATAATAATTAGTATAATCATTTGCTATTTAATACAACAGTAAAATTTAAGTATTAAAATTACTTAAAAAATTTTTTTTTTAGAACTCAAGATGTATAGGATAACAATAATCTGAATTCTTAACCTCAATCTTTTGTCCGTTTAATCGTCTTGCAATATCTATCTTCAAAGGCTAAAGATGATAACGAAAAATGTTCTTCTAAAACAATGGGTTCACCTTTGTTAGTAGAAATAATAAATTTTCATCTTATGGAATCACACCAATTAATGGAATTGCCAGTAATTTAATTACATCTTGTAATAATATCATTTCATTTTGCCTAATCATTTTATAACGAATACGATTAATAATTAAACTAATATTATTAAATATTATGAGATTCAAGTAATCCAATGACTCTATCATCGTCTATGAATGAGGTGATTTCAGGTGTAGTAAGAACCAAAACTTCTTGAGCTAAACTAATAGCACGATAAAAGCCTTTTTCTATTCCAGCTGAAGAATCTATTAATATATAATCTGCTTGCTGATCAAGAAGACTAATAAGAAAACGCATATTGTCTCCAGTGATATCATTTTTAGTATGATTTTATGAGGTAGATAATAAACTTAATCTATTATAATGTTTATCTTTAGTTAAAGCTTGCTCTAAACTGCATTTTCCTGAAAATACTTCTAAAGCTGTATAAATAACTCTATTTTCTAATCCTAATAATAAATCTCAATTTCGTAGAGCTATATCAGCGTCAATTAAAATAGTCTCATAACCTAATTTGGCAAGGCACATTCCTCAATTAGCAGTGGTTGTTATTTTTCCCACTCTATCTTTTCACTAAGTAATAACAATACACTCTAGCCATAAAATTTAATAATATTTTTTGTTATATAACATAATTAATATAATATATATAATATAAAATTTATGGTATCTCTCAACGATAAGCATATAATTAGTTCACAAATAAATAATGATCATTTAATTATTAATAATTATTCTTTTAAGTCTCGATTATTAGTAGGCACTGGCAAATATAGAAACATAGAAGAAGCAATACAAAGCATAATATATAGTGATTGTAATATAATTACGATAGCAATTAGAAGAGCGCAAAATAACCATATTTCAGGACTTAATATTCTTTTAAAGCGTTTAAATTGGAAAAATTTATGGTTGCTACCAAATACAGCAGGCTGTAAAACATCAGATGAAGCTATTAGAATAGCTAATCTTGGAAGAGAAATAGCTAAAACCATCGGTCAAGAAAATAATAATTTTGTTAAGCTTGAGGTCATTCCTGATTCAAAATATCTTTTACCTGATCCTATAGGAACATTAAAAGCGGCAGAAGTATTAGTAAATAAAGGATTTACAGTATTACCTTATATTAATGCGGATCCAATTCTAGCAAAGCAACTAGAATCAATTGGATGTGCTACTATAATGCCATTAGGATCTCCTATAGGCTCTGCACAAGGTTTACAAAATATTTCCAACATTCAAATTATTATAGAAAACGCTAAAATACCTGTAATAATAGATGCAGGGATAGGAGCCCCAAGTGAAGCTTCTAAAGCCATGGAACTAGGAGCAGCAGGAATATTAACAAATACAGCTATAGCAAAAGCAAAAAACCCTCCTCAAATGGCATTAGCAATGAATTTAGCGATTAAGAGTGGAAGAATCGCTTATTTATCAGGTTTAATAAGATCAACACAATATGGTGTAAATAGTTCTCCCTATGAAGGGATCTTTACTAATAATAATTGATAATAATATAAGTATAATAAAGATTCATGACAATATTAATAATAGATAATTATGATAGCTTCACTTATAATTTAGTACAATACATAGGTGAACAAGGCTTTGATATAAAAATAAAAAAAAATGATGAAATCATTATTTCAGAGTTATATAATCTTGATATAAGAGGTATAGTTATTTCACCAGGTCCAGGCAGGCCAGAAGATTCGGAACAATGTATTAAACTAATTCAATATTTTGCTCCGACATTACCTATTCTAGGAATTTGTCTTGGGCATCAGAGTATTGCTTACGCTTATGGTGCCCAAATTATCTCTGCTCCATTATTAAAACATGGTAAAACATCACCTGTATATCATAACGATAGTAATCTTTTTGCTAATATAGAAAATCCACTAATTGCAACTCGTTATCATAGTCTAATCGTAGATAATAAAAATTTACCTAATTCTTTATGTGTAAATGCTTGGAGCGATGACCATATTATTATGGGAATAAATCATTCTATATATAAGAATGTTTATGGTATTCAATTTCATCCTGAAAGTATTTTAACTGTTAGTGGTAAAAAAATTATTAAGAATTTTCTACATTTTTTTTGTGATTTTTAATAAATATTGTTTAAAACTAATTTTAGCTCTATTGGTTTGTCCTGTTAAGTAAATACTGTTTTTATCATTTATTAATAACCAAATTTGGTTAAATGAAAAATAGCTAACAACCGTACTAATCATTAATAGAAAAAAACCTAAATATACTATAGCTAAACCAGGATCGGATTTAATCTGTATACCCGTACTAGGAATAATTTTTTTTACTTTTAAACTAACATTGTCGTTAATATCATCTAAACTAATTCTTTTATCTTCATTAATTTTTAATGTATTTATTAAATACTTATTTTCATCATAAAGATAAATAATATCATTCAATTTTTCAACTACTATATAAAAGTTTTTATGATCTAATTGAATTTGACTAATCCAAATTTTATTATTCTTTCTTACTACTTCAATCAAAGGTAATTCTAAATGCATATTATTGATATCTAATCTAATTGCTTGTAAATTCCAATCAGTTTGATAGAAGGTAATATTTTTATATCTTAGTGGATTATTTACAGATATTCTTTTATCATATAATTTATTCCCTAAATTATCATACAGCAATATATCTGAAAAAAATTGTGATATACTGCCATCATTATTATAGTCTATCCAAAATTTATTAATCTTTAGGAAAAAATTTTGCGGAATTTTACTTAAAGGCCCGGCATTTATGATATTTTGAAGATGAAAATTCTCTGTTTCCACAATCATTTCTTGAACTGTAAAACCCATTAAAAAACCTAAAATAGCTCCGATTAAAATTAATATGATACTAATGTGTACAAAAATCGGAGCTATTTTACTAAACAATCCATTATAAAAATATAATTGATTTTTATGTTGAAGAATAACATACCGTTTTTGTAAAAAATGATATATATATTTTGATAAGATATTATTTTTAATCTCGATAATTAAAGGAAAATTCTTTAATGTATTAAGATTAGAATAAAACTTAATTATCTTAGCCAAATTTAATAATGGCAATTGATTTAAAAATGTACAACTTAAAAGGCTAATCCCCAATGAAATTAATAATAAAATATACCACCAACTAGTATAGATTTTGTGCAAACCTAAAACTAGAATTGTCTTCCAAGAAAATAAAGGAATATAATATTCTGGATAATTTATTTTATAATATTCTATTGACTGATTTTGTTCTATAATTGTTCCTAAAAAACTTGTAAATGCTATTGTAAATAATAATATAACAGCAAAATTTAAATTACTACTAAATTTTAATATTGACCAAATAATATAATTTTTTTTTCTATTAAACATAGTTTATAATATTTAATTATATATGATATATTTTATGTATACTAAAAACTAAGATATTCTTATATATTACCTTATATAATAGTTAACAATAAATAAAGATTAACTCCTCAGGTAGGATTTGAACCTACGACCAATCGGTTAACAGCCGACCGCTCTACCGCTGAGCTACTGAGGATATATACTATATATATATACTATATTGAGTATAATATAAACTATTTCTGCAGATGTGGCGAAATTGGTAGACGCGTTAGATTTAGGATCTAATGATTTTAATTCATGAGAGTTCGAGTCTCTCCATCTGTATTATTATCTATATTATTCATATTTAATTCTACCTAGTGTACTATAATTGAATAGTCTTATTATAGGTATATGTATATGATTATATATTTACAAAATTACTAATTTAACTTATAATAATGATTAACAAGCTAAATAAAGCTTGGGAAGAAGAAGAATAATTTAAAAAGAAACGTATATGACAGCTACATTAGAAAGACGTCAAACAGCAAGCTTATGGGAACGTTTTTGTTCTTGGATTACTAGCACAGAAAATCGTCTCTACATAGGTTGGTTTGGAGTATTAATGATCCCTACATTACTAACAGCTACATCTGTATTTATAATTGGATTTATAGCTGCTCCACCAGTTGATATAGACGGTATTAGAGAACCAGTTTCAGGATCATTGTTATATGGAAATAATATTATAACTGGTGCTATTGTACCTACATCTAATGCAATAGGAATACATTTCTATCCTATTTGGGAAGCAGCATCTTTAGATGAATGGCTATATAATGGCGGTCCTTATGAATTAATAGTTTTGCACTTCTTTATTGGAATTTGTGCATATATGGGACGTGAATGGGAATTAAGCTATCGTCTTGGAATGCGTCCTTGGATAGCCGTAGCTTTCTCAGCTCCTGTTGCTGCAGCCACAGCTGTATTTATTATCTATCCTATTGGACAAGGTAGTTTTTCAGATGGTATGCCATTAGGTATTTCTGGTACTTTTAATTTTATGTTAGTTTTCCAAGCTGAACATAATATTTTAATGCATCCGTTTCATATGATGGGTGTTGCTGGTGTATTTGGAGGTTCATTATTTAGTGCAATGCACGGCTCTCTTGTAACTTCAAGTTTGATACGTGAAACAACAGAGAATGAGTCTGCAAACAATGGTTATAAATTTGGCCAAGAATATGAAACTTATAACATCGTTGCTGCTCATGGTTATTTTGGAAGATTAATTTTCCAATATGCAAGCTTTAATAATTCACGCTCATTACATTTCTTCTTAGCTTTATGGCCAGTAGTATGTATTTGGCTCACATCTTTAGGTATCAGCACAATGGCATTTAACTTAAATGGATTTAATTTTAATCAATCTGTTGTTGATTCTCAAGGAAGAGTAATTAATACTTGGGCTGATATTTTAAATCGTGCAAATTTAGGAATAGAAGTAATGCATGAACGTAATGCACATAACTTTCCTCTAGATTTAGCAAGTGAAGTATCTTTACCAGTTGCTTTAGATAAAGTAGAAATAAATGGTTAAAAAAAAAACTAAACTCTTAAGAGTTTAGTTTTTTTTTTTTTTAATATTCTTTTATAATTTGTAAATTATAAACATTAATTGTTATAATTTTTGTATAGATTTTATTATGAGGAAAGTTTAATCATGAAAGATATTATAAATAAAACTTTAGAAAGTTACGATTTTAAGGGAAAATATTTAGATATAGAAGCTATTAATAAATTAGAAATTTATTTTAAATCAGCTAATTTACGTATTGATCTTATAAAATTTATTAATGAACAATCAGTTTTAATTCTTAAAGAAACCAGTGCTGAGTTGTTTGAAGAATATATTGAATTATTAAGACCAGGCGGTAATGCCTATACAACAAGAAGATATGCAGCATGTATAAGAGACCTAGATTATTATCTGAGATATGCCACTTATAGTATGTTAGCTGATGATCCGTCAGTCTTAGATGAAAGAGTGTTAAATGGTCTTAAAGAAACCTATAATTCTTTAGGTGTGCCTATTGCGCCTACTATTAGAGCACTTAATATAATGAAAAAAATCGTACAAAAACAAGTAAGTCAAGAAGCTCAAAATATAGTTAACTTACCTTTTGATCATATGATTAATTCTCTAAGTTATTAATTATTTATATATTTATGCAATTAATTATTGTAAATACATTATTAGGAATTTTTTCTTCTAACTTATTATGTACAATATATCCTCAGACGGGTGATTGGAGTCTATGTCTTACATCCTTTATTATAGCTTTTTATGAACTTATAGCTTATATAAGCTATAAGCGATTGATAAAAAAAACACATACAAATATTATAAACTCTGTAAATGGTTTTAAAATTGGATTAATTTACGGTTTTTATTTAGATGCCTTTAAGTTGGGAAGCTAAAAAAAGAACAAAGTAAATATTTACTTTGTTCTTTTTTTAGCTTCCCAACTTAAAGGCATCTAAATAAAAATATTAATATTAGCGAGTGACTAGTCCAGGATATCTATTAAATTTAGGAGTAATATTTAAATCATAAACCATATTTAAAAATAAAACAGGATCTCCTGCTCTAGGTCTTTGTTCTTGAGGACGAAATCTGCGGATAGCTCCTTGCCAAATAAATTGAGGTTTAACTAATTTATCTCTGAATTCCATTCCGTATCTTGGAGTTTTTAGATTAAATGGAGTTTCCCCATTAACACGTTGAAAAATTATTCTTCTTCTTTGATAAGGAACTATATTATCACCGAAATTTTCTAGATATTCTTGACTATTAACTAAGCAATCAATAAAACCTATTATACCTTTATTACATATAACAATTGACCAAGCGATTTTTTCTTTTTCATTATATATATCTCGTCCAAGAATTCTCTGAACACATAATTCAACAAAACGATAATTATTATTTACGTCATAATTTAATTTTCTAAACGAATCTGATGTAGCCAACCCTCTAATAAATTCTCTTACTTTAATTTGATTGAAACGTAATTGAGATTCTAGAAATCTTTGTCTTGTGAACTTTAAAATTTGATGTTCACTAAATATTTGACGGTAGGCTGACCAAATTAATTCATCCATCTCTGAAGCACTTGGCAGAGTATCAGTTGTATAAATTTTAGATTGTTCTTCGTTTGATAAAATTTCAAAACTTTCTACACGTTGATTTTGGGTTGATAGAGGATAATATAAAAGAGGAATAGACATAAAACAATCTCCGATATATTTTATTAGCTTTATTAAGAAAAATATATATCATAAACTAATATTTAATATTATAAATTTAGTTTATATTTTGAATTATATTAGTAATAAATTTTAACTAATTATTTTATTAATTGCTATTTATTCAATGAATAAAAACTATAATTCTTATCTTGGACTTAGTTTAGAACAAGAATTTAAACTTAAATTGTATTCACAAATAGTAGATAATTTAAATGAAAAGCAAAAGAAACGATTACTATTAGAAATTTTAAAATATATGTTATTAAATGATAATATATTAAAATATTTAATAAAATATACTAATTTAAAATAAATATGTTAGCTTTAACTATGAATCTAAATTATCAAATCGATAACTATTGTTTAAATATAAGTTTTTTATCTTTATTTATAAGCATGATCTGTTATTGGTTAATCATAGCTTTTCCTAAGAAAACATTTTTTCTAAAATTTGCTCATTTTGAGGTAAGTTTAGCAAATATTTTATTGGTTTACTTATTAGCGTATCGCTGGTTAAAATATTCATATTTCCCATTAAGTAACTTATATGAATCATTACTTTTTTTAAGTTGGAGTTTAACTACTATACAATTAATATTAGAATTTAAATTTAAACACAAGCTTATAGGGGCCATAGCTAGTCCTGTAGGGACTTTAACTTTAGCTTTTTCTAGCTTCTTATTACCAAAATATATGCAAGAAGTCTCTCCATTAATACCAGCTTTAAAATCCAATTGGTTACTTATGCATGTAAGTGTGATATTAATCAGTTATGCTATGTTACTAATAGGGTCACTCTTGTCAATTTTGTTTCTTCTTTTATCTCGTAATACTAAATTAAACTACACGAAAAATAATAATTTAACTACAACCTATAATGATACATTAATTTTAAAAAATGAAGATAAACTAAATTTATTAACTACTATTGACAATTTAAGTTACAGAATTATTGGTTTAGGCTTTCCTTTTCTAACAATAGGTATTATCTCTGGCGCAGTATGGGCAAATGAAGCATGGGGGTCATATTGGAGCTGGGATCCTAAAGAAACTTGGGCTCTAATTACATGGATTATTTTTGCTATATATTTACATACAAGAATCAATAAATCATGGCAAGGAGAAAAATCTGCTGTAGTAGCAGGTTTAGGATTTGTAGTAGTTTGGATATGCTATTTAGGAGTAAATTTTTTAGGTAAAGGTTTGCATAGTTATGGTTGGTTTTTATGATTTTTTTATATAATGAATAAGAATACAGATAATATATATCTTATATATTGGATAAATATATGTTAATATCAGCATCAACTAGTATAATATTTATTGTTGTTAATACAATATGTATAATTTTAGGCAAATATAGTATTCAGAATAAAAAAAATCAAGTATCTTTAATTGCTAATATCAATTTAGCTGAATTATTAGCGAGCATGAGTTTAGGACATATTATTAGTTCAGCAACTGTAATAGGACTGAAATCCTTAAATATAATTTAATAAATACTATAAATGTGAATGTATGAATAACAAATAAAGAGATAGATTGATAGATTAAGTTAACAATCGGTACTTACCGATTGTTAACTTAATCTATCAATCTATCTCTTTATTTGTTATTCATAGAAAACACCAATTTTTCTAAATTTATTAGAACGCCGATCTTTTCTTTCATTATCAGAGAAACTTTCTAATTCTTTAATTTTATTTATTAAAATTTCTTTAAGCTTTTTTATAGTGAAAAGAGGATTAATTTGAGAACCACCGATAGGTTCTTCTATTATTTCATCAATAATACCAAGAATTTTTAAGTCTTCTGCAGTTATTTTCAAACATTCTGAAGCCTCTACATATCTAGAACGATCTTTCCACAATATAGCTGAACAAGCTTCTGGAGAAGCTACGGAATATATACTATACTCAAACATAATTAAATAATCTGCAATACTAATTGCTAAAGCTCCACCAGAACCACCTTCTCCTATAATCGTACTAATAATAGGTACATTTAAATTAAACATTTCTCTTAAGTTAACAGCAATAGCTTCACTTTGGCCAAAATGTTCAGCATCTAATCCAGCCCATGCACCTGCAGTATCAATAAAAGTTAATATCGGCAAATTAAATTGATTAGCATGTTGCATTAAACGTAAAGCCTTGCGATAGCCACCCGGATACGCCATTCCAAAATGCCTTTTCATTTTGCTAATTGGAGTTTTGCCGCGTTCATGAGCAATTAATACTACAGATCTGCCACCTATTCTACCTATTCCCGCAACTAATCCTCTATCATTAAAACCTTTTCTATCCCCAAATAGTTCTATCCATTCTTCTGTAATAAGTTTAATTATATCAAGGCCGCTAGGCCTGCCTTGTTGTCTAATTATATTTAATTTATTAATAGGCTTCAAGTTTTTGTATTTTGTTTTTCTGATTTCTTGTAATTTCTTAATCAAACTAAGAGATTGATTTTTAAAATTTGAAGAGTTATTTTCAGCTAAGTATTTTATAATGACATAATAAGCTCGTTTTATATTTTTTTCCAAATCTAAAATAGGTTGCTCAAAATTGAAACTTTTTCTTAAATCATAATTATCGACTGGTAATAAATTATTTATTTCGTCAATTAATAATTGTTTATTCATAGAATTTAAAAACTAATTTCAAATAAAAATCTTATTTATTTAATACTTTATTTTTATTCTTTATAACAACTAATAATGATAATTTAAGATTATTTATTAAGTTGTCAAGATCAGATTTATGCTTAACATTATTTAATAGGCTTCCAACTCCAATGCCAGAGGCTCCGAAATAAGTTGCCAAAGGGGCTGTAAACATAGATATTCCAGACGAACAAATTATTGGTATATTAACTAATTTAGATATTTTTTCAGTAGAAATCAAAGTAGGCAAAGCTAATTTTACATAATCTAATAAATATCGAGATTTGATTTTATATTTACCTTCTGTTTGTAAAAAATCTATATCATAATCCTGTAATTTGATAGCTAATTTTATTTGTTCCTTAAGCTCTAGATAAGATGGAATTGTTACAGTTAGTGGTATATTAGGCATTTTAGATCTTATTTTGTTAGTTAAATATATTATATGATCTGCATTTACTATAAGTCCTCTTTCATAAAACGATTCATAATTACCAAGCTCAATTAGGTCTACCCCAGCTTCTACAGATTTATATAACTCTTCTGGAAGAATTGAAGATGCACAGATCGGTAGATCTGTTATCTTTTTTATTGCTTTAATTAAATAGGGATCAGATGATATATCTATATAAGTTACACCATTTTTATTTGCAGCTATACAAATATTATATATTTTATTTAAATTAAAATTATTTAAACCTGTTATAAGTTTTAAAATTTTTTTTTTTTCTAAATCCTGTTTAATTCTATTTGGAATTGTTGTTTTGCAATTAATCATATCTGTACCTGTTATTTATCCTTATTTTAGTTAATCGTAATATAAGATGAAAAAAGAAATGAGGATAAATTTATTTATCCTCATTTCTTTTTTCATCTTTAATATGCTAAGCCCATACTACGAGAAGTTTCAGCTCCTAAATAGACACGAATACTTAAAAAATCAGTAGGACATGCTGTCTCGCAACGTTTACAGCCCACACAGTCTTCGGTTCTAGGAGCTGACGCTATTTGTAATGCTTTACAACCATCCCAAGGAACCATTTCTAAAACATCACAAGGACATGCTCTTACACATTGTGTACACCCAATACAAGTATCATAAATTTTTACATTATGTGCCATATTATTATCTCCTCGATCTTACTGATATATAAAATAAGAAAAATATAAAAAACAATATTATATTATATATAATAATATTGTTTTTTATATTTTTCTTATTTTATAATAACTTGCTTATCAAAAATCAAAGTATCCACATTTGGATTAGTCTGAGGTGTATCTGCTTCAGATGGAGGAACTACTTGCCAAAAATAGGTTAATAAATTAGACCAGTTTTCTAGTATTTCTTTTGCTTTTAAACTTCCAGTTTTAACTAAATGTTGTTCTAATAAACTTTTTAATTGTATTTCTCCTGATTTAGTTATTACTTTTTGTATCTTAACTATTTCAGAATTTAAATAATCAATAAAATTATTATCTTTATCAAAAACATAAGCAAGTCCACCAGTCATGCCCGCAGCAAAATTACGTCCAGTTTTCCCTAAAACTACAACCACACCACCAGTCATATATTCACAACAATGATCGCCAACACCTTCTACTACTGCTTGCGCTTGTGAATTTCTAACAGCAAAACGTTCTCCTGCCTGACCTTTTACAAATAAAAGCCCTCCAGTAGCACCATATAAACATGTATTACCAATAATAACATTATTAGTCTGAAAATTTGATTTATAAAATTGATTATTAGGAATAATAATTATTTCTCCGCCATTCATACCCTTACCTACATAGTCATTAGCTTCTCCGATTAAGCGTAAGTTTAAGCCACCTATATTGAACAAACCAAAACTTTGACCTGCACTTCCATAAAAGTGTAAATTAATTTTTCCTTTAAAATCATTATTGCCATAATCTTTAGCAATATAACCTGATAAACGTCCACCAACAGAACGATTGATATTCGATATTTTTAAATGTTTATCTATATTTAGTTGAGATTTAATTGTTTCTTCTATATCAGAACTTTTTATTAAAATATCATCTAATACAGGACCATTGCTATGAACATCTTCATGTTTTAACCAACTTCTATCATTAATAAATTCTCTTGGCAAATTCAATAAATCATATAAATTTAAGTTAATTGTTTTACTTAATGTATTTATATAATTTGTGGAGAGCAAATTATATCTTCCAATAATATCTTTTAATGATTTGTAACCCATATAAGCAAGTATACTTCTAACCTCTTCTGCTACGAACATGCAGAAATTTACTAAACTTTCAGGTACGCCTGGATATCTAGCTCTAAGATCTTCTCTTTGGCTTGCTACTCCTACTGGGCAATTATTCGTATGACAAATTCTTGCCATAATACAGCCTGTGGCAATCATTGCAACTGTTCCAAATCCATATTCTTCTGCTCCCATTAAACTTGCTATAACAATATCAAGGCCCGTTTTAAGACCACCATCTACTCTTAATAATACTCTATTTCTTAGATTGTTTGATAATAAAGTTTTATGAACTTCAGTTAAACCGAGTTCCCATGGAACTCCAGCGTGCTTTATAGAACTCAAAGGTGATGCTCCAGTCCCTCCATCGTGCCCTGAAATTTGAATAATATCTGCGTTCGCTTTTGCAACTCCAGCAGCAATAGTACCAATACCTACCGATGCAACTAATTTAACAGATACTTTAGCTTTAGGATTTATCTGATGTAAATCAAATATAAGTTGAGATAAATCTTCAATTGAATAAATATCATGATGAGGTGGAGGAGAAATTAATGGTACACCAGGCTTACAGGCTCTTAACTTAGCAATATAAGGACTTACTTTTTTGCCTGGAAGTTGCCCTCCTTCACCAGGTTTAGCTCCTTGTGCTATTTTAATTTCTAATTGTTTAGCATTTATTAGATATTCTGGAGTTACTCCAAATCTGCCTGAGGCAATTTGTTTAATCGCTGAATTTGCTGTATCACCATTTGATAAACCTTTCAAATGTGGTAATAAAGGAGAATGCCCTGTTAAATCAACATCTGATAAAATTTTGAAACGTATAGGATCCTCTCCTCCTTCACCAGAATTAGATTTCCCGCCTAGTCTATTCATTCCAATAGCTAATGTTTCATGAGCCTCTCTAGATAATGCGCCCAAGGACATCCCACCAGTACAAAATCTTTTAACAATTGAACTTGCAGATTCAACTTGCTCAATACTAATTGGTGGATTATCTGATTTTATTTGTAATAAATCTCTTAAGTTTGTTGGAGGGCGATTATATAATATATTTTTATATCCTTCATAAAATTCGGTTTTATATGTTCTTACTGCTTTATGTAAAGCTTTAGCCATATCTGGATTATTCAAATGATATTCACAACCAGGTCTATATTGTACAAATCCATAATTGTTAAGTTTATTTTTATTTAAATTTTTAAATGCTAAATCATGAAATAGTATAATTTCATTAGCTAATTCTTTAAATGATAAACCACCTATACGAGAAGTGGAACCAGTAAATGCTAAATTAACTATTTCTGCACCTAAACCTAAAATCTCAAAAATTTGTGCACCTTGATAACTTGATAACAACGAAATTCCCATTTTCGACAGTATTTTTAATAATCCATTTTCAACTGCCTTTTTGTAATTATCCTGAGCTTCTTTTGTTGTGCATACTGGTATTTTATTTTTCTGCATAAGACTTTGTGTTTTAGGGTTTTTCCACCAATGTCTTACTGTTTCTAATACTAAATAAGGACAAATTAAACTAGCACCATAACTAATTAAACAAGCAAAATGGTGAGTACTCCATGCTTGAGCTGTTTCTACTATAAGTGATGATTTATGTCTTATTTTTTTTCTAATTAGATGGTGATGTATTGCTGAGGTTATTAATAATGGTGGTATATAAGTATAGTCCTCCGATAAAACTGCAAATTTATCACTAAGTATTAAGATTTCTATTCCTGATCTTACTAACAATTCGGCCTCTTGACAAAGTTTTAATATTGTTGATTTTAGCTCCGTGGAACCTTGTTTTATATTGAAAAAAACATTAATAGTTGCAGTTTTTAATTCACTTTGCTTTATTCTTTCTAATTCTCTTTCATTGATAATTGGTGAATTAAAATAAATAATTTTACCTTCTATTGAAGAGTTAAATAATTTTTCCTTATTTCCTATATAGGTGTCAAGAGACATAACTAAACTTTCTCGTAATGGATCGATCGCTGGATTAGTTACTTGTGCAAAACGTTGTTTAAAATAATTATATAATATATGAGGTTTACCTGATAAAATTGCTAAAGGAATATCATCTCCCATGCAAAAAGTTGGTTCTTTACCTTGGCTTGCCATATGTTCTATAGTTAATTCTACATCCTCTGATGTATATCCAAATAAAGTTTGCCATTGTAATAACTCATTTTCAGATTTAATTGTTTCTTCTAAAAAATCTCTACTATCAAATAATACCCTATGTAAATTTAGTAGATAATTATAATTTTTTTTCTTTGCAACTTGTTGTTTTAATTCTAAATTTTCTAATATTATTTTGTTTTCTAGATCTAAAGCTAAAATTTGACCTGGACCTATACGACCTTTTTTTATTATATTAGACTGATCAATATTAATAACTCCACTTTCCGATGCTACTATAATGTGATTATCTTTTGTAATACAAAACCTAGCAGGTCTTAAACCATTTCTATCTAAACTTGCACCTATAATTTTACCATCACTAAATATGACTAATGCTGGTCCATCCCAAGCTTCTTGATGTATACTATTATATTCATAAAATTTAATTATATCTGTATAAGAATTAATTTCTGGATTATTTTTATAAGCTTCAGGAATTAAAGTAAGTGAAACTTCATGAATAGGCAAATTAGCATGTAGGAGAACTTCAAAAGCACTATCTAAATTAGCAGAATCACTACTTTCAGGATTACATATTGGTTTAATATGATTAATATCTTTAGTATTATATATGCTAGACAATAATTCCTCTCTAGTTTTCATCCAATTTAAATTACCTAGTAATGTATTAATTTCACCATTATGTGCTATTAATCTCATAGGTTGAGCAAGTGCCCATTTAGGCATTGTATTTGTGCTAAATCTTCTATGATAAATAGCAAATGGACTTTCATAGTCGATATGTAATAAATCTTGATAAAATTGTCCTAGAACAGCAGATTTAACCATTCCTTTATAAATAATAATTTTCGAAGACAAAGAACAAATATAAAATTCTTTTAACCATTTTACATAACTTTTAGATATTAGTTTTTCAATACGTTTTCTAGTTATATATAATTTGTGTTCCAAATTATCTTTAGAAGATAATTTAGATTTGATAAAGAACTGTAAAATAGTAGGCCTATTTTTATAAGCTTCTGAACCTAAAACTTCATTATTAGTAGGAACTTCTCTCCATTTAATCATTTGTAATGATTCTTCTCTAAGAATCCATTCTATAAAATTTTTAGCTTCTTTAACTTCTATTCTATTAGAAGGCAAGAAACACATTCCAATACCAATATTTTCTTCTGAGTTACCAATATATGGTTTAAAAAGTTTCCAAGGTATAGATGTCATTAGACCAGCTCCATCGCCCGAACTTTTATCTGCACTACATGCACCTCTATGCTCCATAAAAATTAAGGCTTCGATAGCCTGCATTATTAGTTTATGGCTAGCAATATTATCTCTACTTGCAATAAAGCCAACACCACAAGCATCTTTTTCTTTGATTAACCATGGTTGGCCTTCAGAATAATAAAATTTATTGCTTATATTAGGTATAAGAAAATGTAAATTTTTTCTCATAAGTTATAATTAAAAAAATATTTTTATTATATCGGAAAATAATTATAATTATTAATTATATTGTTTTGGATTGAGTTGGTATGTTAACAATAATATTAGAAAAGCATTGCCTTGATCTATTTGATTATTAATAATCAAATAGATCAAGGCAATGCTTTTCTAATATTATTGTTAACATACCAACTCAATCCAAAACAATATAATTAATAATTATGATTATAAAAAGTAATAATAAACAATATAATTCAGAATACATATTATATAAAACTGAAACTTTAATTAAAACAAAATATAATATATATTACACTACAATCGAAATTAGTAATAAAGCCAAGCAGTATGGCAATGGGACTAGTATAGAAAATTTATATTTAAAACCTATTTTAAGAGCAATATTAGAAATGAATCAATAAGAAATATTAAATTTTAATTAATAAATTTGGTATATGATAATTACAAATTCATAAGTCGTAATTAGAATAAAATTTTTTAGTTTTATAATTTACTAGTATAAAATGTTTTATGATGTAAAACATTATTTAATAAATCATAAAATAATATATTTTAATTTGCTTTATTCATAAGGAGTTTCTGATTATGTTAGATGCATTTGCAAAAGTAGTTGCTCAAGCTGATGCAAGGGGAGAATTTTTAAGCAATACTCAACTTGATGCTTTGTCAAAAATGGTATCTGAAGGCAATAAAAGACTTGATGTAGTCAATAGAATTACTTCTAATGCTTCAGCAATTGTTACCAATGCGGCTAGAGCTTTATTCTCAGAACAACCTCAGCTAATTCAACCAGGTGGTAATGCCTATACTAATAGACGTATGGCTGCATGTCTAAGAGATATGGAAATTATTTTACGTTATGTAAGTTATGCAATTATTGCTGGTGATTCAAGTGTATTAGATGACCGTTGCTTAAATGGCTTACGTGAAACTTATCAAGCTTTAGGTGTACCAGGTGCTTCAGTCGCAGTAGGTGTTGAAAAAATGAAAGATTCTGCTATTGCAATTGCCAATGATCCTAGCGGTATAACAACTGGTGACTGTAGCGCACTTATGGCAGAAGTCGGAACATATTTTGATCGCGCTGCTACTGCAGTCCAATAAGTTATAATTATAGCTTATTTTTCTAAAAATACAAATAAATAAATTTATATCTTAATTTAAGATAAATCAGAATAATCATATAATTTTGTAAAAAAGGTAGGAATCTAGCAATGAAAACTCCAATTACAGAAGCAATAGCAGCTGCCGATAATCAAGGTCGTTTTTTGAGCAATACTGAATTACAAGCAGTAAATGGTAGATATCAAAGAGCTGCTGCAAGTTTAGAAGCTGCTCGCTCATTAACAAGCAATGCACAAAGATTAATTAATGGAGCAGCTCAAGCTGTTTATAGTAAATTTCCATATACATCACAAATGCCTGGCCCTCAATATGCATCAAGTGCAGTTGGAAAAGCTAAATGTGCTAGAGACATAGGTTATTATCTACGTATGGTAACTTATTGTTTAGTAGTTGGTGGAACTGGCCCAATGGATGAATATTTAATTGCAGGTTTAGAGGAAATAAACCGTACTTTTGATTTATCTCCTAGTTGGTATGTAGAAGCTTTAAATTATGTTAAATCCAATCATGGACTATCTGGTCAAGCAGCAAATGAAGCTAACACTTATATAGATTATGCTATTAATGCATTAAGCTAATTAATCATAAAAAAAGATGAGAGAATAACAAATAAATTATTAGATATAATATAATTTAATTATATCTAATAATTTATTTGTTATTCTCTCATCTTTTTTTATGATTAATATTAATAAGTTTTTATCTCAAATTTTTAATCAAGAACACTTAATCGAATACAGACCAACAGTAGATAAAATTAATTCATTAAGATCTGAATTAAGTCAACTAAAAGACGAAGAACTAAAAAAAAAATCACAATATCTTCAAGAACAAGTTGATAAAGGAATTTCATTAGAAGTAATCTTGCCAGAAGCTTTTGCTCTAATAAGAGAAGTTTCAAAAAGAGTAATTGGTCTAGAACATTTTGATGTTCAATTAATGGGAGGTATAGCCTTACATAAAGGCAAAATTGCTGAAATGAAAACTGGAGAAGGGAAAACTTTAGTAGCAACTTTACCTGCATATTTAAATTCGCTTTTAAGAAAAGGAGTCCATATTGTTACTGTCAACGATTATTTAGCTAAACGCGATTCAGAATGGGTTGGACAAATTTATAGATTTTTAGGATTGAAAGTTGGCTTAATACAAAATTTTATGACTAAGGATGAAAGAAAAAAAAACTATTTGGCAGACATTACTTATGTGACTAATAGTGAATTAGGATTTGACTATTTAAGAGATAATTTAGTAAAATCTGTTGATGAAATTGTTCAAAGAGAATTTTATTATGCAATTATTGATGAAGTAGATTCCATTTTAATAGATGAAGCAAGAACACCCTTAATTATTTCTGGACAATCAAATATAATAGATGAAAAATATAAAATATCTTGTGAAATAGTAAAAGAGTTGCAAAAAGGTCATCACTATGAAATAGATTATAAATATAGAAATATTATACTAAAAGATAAGGGCATTGTAAAATGTGAAAAACTTTTAAATATTAATGATTTGTATGATATTAAAGATCCTTGGGCTCCCTATATTTTAAATGCTTTACGGGCTAAAGAGCTATTTCAAAAAAATGTTCATTATATTATTAATAATAATCAAATTATTATAGTCGATGAATTTACAGGTAGAATTATGCCTGGACGAAGATGGGCAGATGGTTTACATCAATCTATCGAAGCAAAAGAAAATTTAGAAATTCAGAAAGAAACTCAAACTTTAGCATCTATTACATATCAAAATTTATTTTTGTTATATCCTAAGCTCTCTGGTATGACTGGTACTGCTAAAACAGAAGAAGCCGAATTTAACAAAATTTATAATCTTGAAGTAGTAGTTATTCCAACAAACAAACCAATGATACGGAAAGATTTATCTGATGTAATTTATAAAACTGAATATTATAAATGGAATGCAGTTTTATCAGAATGTAAAGAAAATTACAGTAAAGGAAGGCCAGTTCTAGTTGGTACAACAAGTGTAGAGAAATCAGAGCTAATATCAAATTTGTTAAAAACTTCTGAGATTCCACATCAAGTTTTAAATGCAAAGCCTGAAAATGCTGAAAGAGAAGCTGAAATTATTGCTCAGGCTGGAAGAAAATATTCAATTACTATTGCTACTAATATGGCTGGTAGAGGGACTGATATTATTTTAGGAGGTAATATTGATTATTTAGCAAAATCTAATTTACAATTTATTTACAAATCACTAATTCAAAAAAATAATAATGATATTAATTGTAATTGCATATATGATGCATTAATAAAAACCTTTGATATAAATTTATCTTACCAAACACAAAAAGTACTAAAAAATTTTATCATAAATTTAAAACAATATTTGAATAATATTAATATAAATGAAATAGATTTTGAAGAAAAATTAATTCTTGCTTCTAAAAACTTTAATCAATCAGATTATCTATGTCTAGAAATAAAAAAGGCCTATCAATCTTTAATATCAGAATACAAAATTAAGTTTGTAAAAGAACATGATGAAATTATTCGTTTAGGTGGGTTATATATTATAGGTACTGAACGTCATGAATCTAGAAGAATTGATAATCAATTACGTGGTCGGGCAGGTAGACAAGGTGATCCAGGCTCATCAAGATTCTTTTTATCTTTAGAGGATTCGCTATTGAAGACTTTTGGTAGTGATCGTCTTATTTCATTAATGAACACTTTAAAACTAGAGGATAGTATTCCGATTGAATCATCTTTTATTAATCAAAGTTTAGAATCAGCACAAAAAAAAGTAGAATCTTTTTATTTTAATTCCCGTAAACAATTGTTTGAGTATGATAAGGTGTTAAATACTCAAAGACAAATTATATATTCAGAAAGAAAAAAAATTTTATTATCTGATGATAATTTGTTGAAAAAAATAGCCTTAGAATTTATATTAAGCTCCATAGATGATTGTCTAGCTTCACATTTAGCAAATGATTATAATAAAAAATTAAATTATCAAAATAAAGATAATATTGTTATGTTATTTGAAGATTTATTATCTTTATCTAATAAATTTAGCAATCATTTAATCAGAAATATAGAGGTAAATGGAGTAAGGTATTTTTTTCATGAGCAAAGTCTTGTAAATTATGAATTAAAAAGTAGTTTAATAAATAAGTTAGAGATGGGATTAATGAGTGATATTGAGCGTTATTTTTTATTAGAACAAATAGATAGCGAATGGAAAGAACATTTAAAACAGATCGCAAACTTACAGGAAACTATCGGCTGGAGAAGCTATGGTCAAAAAGATCCTTTAATTGAATATAAAAAAGAAAGCTTTAATTTATTTGTTAAACTTATTATTCAGATTCGTCATAATTTTACAGTATCTATTTTCAGATTTATACCACTTTTAAAAGATTATGAAGCAATAAAACACATTTAGAATAGCCAAAGAAGGGATTTGAACCCATGACAACTCAATTACGAATTGAGTACTCTACCAGCTGAGCTACTTTGGCAATATATAAGTAAATTAGGTTGGAATAATTATGTAGAAACTAGTATTTAGTAGTTTCTACATAATTATTCCAACCTAATTTACTTAGGGTATTATTGCGTCTTAAAGGTCTTGTAACTAATTCTAAAATATCTCTACAATTGGCAAATCCATGAATTTGAGCAAAAGTAAATTCTACAGACCATTTAGTATTAATTCCTCTGGCTTCTAGCGGATTAGCATGAGCCATGCCAGTGATAACTATATCAGGTTGTAAGTCATAAATTCTTTCCAGTTGATTTTGGTTATCAGGTTTTTCAACAATTTTAGGATATATAACATTCATTTCCTTACATGTTTTTTCTAATAAATTAAGCTCTGCATTTTGATATCTTTTATCCATATACGGGATACCAATTTCATAAACAATCATTCCACAACGAATTAAAAATCTAGCAAGAGAAATTTCTAATAAATTATCTCCCATAAAAAACACTGATTTTCCTCTTAAAATTTCAATATAGTCACTTAAGCTTTCCCAAATCTGTTTTTCCCTATCTTCTAAGCCTATGGGTTCTATATTAAAAACAGAACAAATTTTTTCAATCCAAGCTCTAGTACCATCTGGTCCAATAGGAAATGGCGCGGAAATTAGTTTTGCCTTTCTACGGCGCATTAAAGTTGTTGCTGTTCGACTTAAAAAAGGATTGATACCACAAACATATGTTCCTTCTTCAATGGCTGGCAATTGTTTATATTCTTTAGGTGGAAGCCAGCCAGAAACATTAATTCCTTGTTTTTCTAGCTCTAAGGTTAATTGATTTGCAACTGAATCAGGAATCGATCCAAATAAAAGTAAGGAATTATTAACTTTGTTAATTATTGATTCGTTTTTTTTCGGACATTTTTGAGCCATCGCAGCTAAGACGGTATCTTCGCCTTGAGTAAAGGCATAGTCCAGTCCATTAGCTCTTGCAACAACTATGGGAGTTTTTATTTCTGCTTCTATTTGGGGAGCAATACCTTCCAAATCCATTTTTATTATTTCTGTTGTACATGTACCAATCCAGAAAATTACACTTGGATTTCGGTCTTTTTTTATTTGTAAACATAAACGTTTTAATTCATTATAATCATTCAATTGAGCAGAAATATCTCCTTCTTCAAGTTCTGCCATTGCATAACGTGGTTCTGCAAAAATCATCACCCCCATTGCATTTTGTAGAAAATAGCCACATGTTTTGGTTCCTATAACTAAAAAAAAACTATCTTGAATCTTTTGATATAACCAAGAGACACAACTAATAGGACAAAATGTATGATAATTCGCAGTCTCACATTCAAAAACTAAAGTTTCATTATTTTTAGTTTGTAGTGTCATTATAATATTTCCTTAATTTTTCAATATAAAAATTTTATTAACTAATCAATAGTTTTTCTGCTTCTTTATTATTTGGAACTGAAGAAAGATTTGGACTTAGATAAAAATCAGATAGTAATGTAAAAATTTCTCTATCATTAGCTTCTTTAGGAACAAGCCCTTCAGGCAAAGAAATTAACTGATCTGCAATATTTAAGTAATAATTACATATATATTTCAGTGAACTGTCTTCTTCTGCCATTTCAAATAAAGTTTTTCCTTTAACACGTGAAACTCTAATATCCTCTATCAATGGTAGAACTTCTAGTATAGGCATAGGAATAGATTTAACATATTGTTCAATTAAATCTCTTTTTAATGTACGATTACCAATTAGACCAGCTAATCTCAAATTATGTGTTCTGGCTTTTTCTCTAATAGAGGCTGCAATTCGATTAGCTGCAAATAGAGAATCAAACCCATTATCTGTAACTATTATACAATAGTCTGCATAATTAAGTGGTGCAGCGAATCCTCCACAAACAACATCTCCAAGTACATCAAATAAAATAATATCATATTCATCAAATGCATTTAGTTCTTTTAATAATTTAACTGTTTCTCCTACTACATACCCACCGCAACCAGCTCCTGCTGGAGGACCACCTGCTTCTACACAATCGACTCCGCCATAGCCCCTATAAATTACATCTTCTGGCCATACATCTTCATAGTGATAATCTTTCTCTTGTAGAGTATCAATTATAGTAGGAATTAAAAAACCAGTTAAGGTAAAGGTACTATCATGTTTAGGATCACAACCAATTTGTAACACTTTTTTTCCTCTTTTGGCTAAAGCAACTGAAATATTACAACTTGTTGTTGATTTACCAATTCCACCTTTGCCATATACAGCTATTTTCATTTTGATCTCCTATATTTTTTATTTTACTATTATAATAAAATTTTATCGTGTTAATAATTAAAAAGTTTTGTGTATTTTTAGTTTTATTTGTTATTGTATTTCATGATAACATCTGTGAGCATATAAAAGTTAGGCTTATTTAAAATAACATATAATGATTGAGATTCAATTAATATCTTAGCTATCATAATATTAGTTAAGATTTGATATTCATTTGTGTATTGAATGTCCTTATTGTTCATAAAATTTTGACATAATATAACATCAGATTTCCAGGCGAATTCTATAATTGCCCTTGAATAGATAATAGAAGGTAGAATTGTGATTTTTTTACCTTCTGTTATATATTCACATAAATTTTTACCTTTAATAATTTTTCCATCTTTTGATACAATACTAATACCCATTTTTAACTTGCTATAAATAGGTCCTGGCATAATACCTAATTTTTTAGCCTTTTTTATGTTAAATTTACCTGGTTTTTCTGTTTCTATGATTGAATAAGCAATTGAATTATCTGTTAATTCTAGTGAATATATTTGATGAGTACTACTATTATAAATTAGACCATTTTTTATATTAACAAATTCAATATCATTTAGTAGGCTTGTTTTACAAATATAAGTGAATAAACGTAAATATTGTTTTATTCCTGATGGTGCATATACTTGTATTTTTTTTTTCCTTTTATATAATGCAGAAGTAGCTAAAAATCCTAATAGACTAACTAAATTGTTTTCTTTAATTTCCGTTAGAAAAATTTTTGTAATTTGATTAAGTTTCAGTTTATTAATACTGATTTGGTGTTGTAATCCCTCATCATAATCAAATAACCATAATTCATTTGAATTATGGCTAACAAAGAATATTATTGACGTAATAGAATATAAAGAACTGTTAATAGTTAAATTATTTGTCAAATATAAAAATTTTAACATTTATTCTCCTTATGCATGGAAAAGAAGAAAAACAAGAAAAAATAAGTAATTGATAACCTTAAATAAGGTTATCAATTACTTATTTTTTCTTGTTTTTCTTCTTTTCCATGATTATAAACAAATTTTGACTCTTTATTAAAAACTGATTTAGCTAATGTTAAAGCTTTAGTTACTGCAAATGCAGCTTTGTTTTTCCAACTAGCTTTTCGCGATTTGCTTTTAGACTTAGAGGTTTTTTTCTTTGGTACAGCCATAAATTATTTTCTCAAATTTCAAGAACTTATTTTTTTAAATTGTTGTACAAGAATTCTTCCAATATTATAAATAGCCCAAGAAGCAGCAGCTAAAACCGGAATCAGTACAATTAATAATCTTGTATCCATAGTATTTATACCTTATTGATTCTTCTCAAATCAAATTAATAAAATTGAAATATAATATAAATATATATTATATTATATATATTATATCCATATTAATTTTTTCTTAATATGAAAGACTTACCTTTTACTTTAGATCAATTAAAAATTTTAAAGGCAATAGTCTCTGAAGGAAGTTTTAAAAGTGCCGCGGAAACTTTATATATTTCTCAACCCGCAGTTAGTTTACACATTCAAAATATAGAACGTCAATTAAATGTTTCTTTATTTGATAGAGGAGGACGTCAAACTAAATTAACTAAAGCTGGATCACTAATTTTGTCATATGGGAGTAAAATTTTATCTTTATGTGAAGAAACTTGTAGAGCAGTTGAAGATTTAAGGAATCTTCATACAGGAACTCTAGTTATTGGTGCAAGTCAAACACTAGGAACTTATTTAATGCCACGCCTTATAGGAATTTTTAGGCAACGTTATCCACAAGTATCCCTACAATTGCAAGTACATTCTACTCGTAAAATTGCTTGGAGTATTGCTAATGGTCAAATTGACTTAGCTCTTGTTGGTGGAGAAGTCCCAGATGAGCTAAAATCAACATTAGAAGTTTATTCATATGGTGAAGATGAATTAGCATTAATTTTACCTAAGTCTCATCCTTTTGTAAAAATGGATACTATTAATAAGGAAGATTTATATAGATTACGTTTTATATCTTTAGATAGTCAGTCTACCATTAGAAAAGTAATAGATAAAACACTAGAAAAACATTATATTGATACAAGTAAATTTAAAATTGAAATGGAACTAAATTCAATTGAGGCTATAAAAAATGCTGTTCAATCTGGTCTTGGAGCTTCATTTGTATCAAGTTCTGCAATTGCTAAAGAATTAGAATTAGGTATACTTCACTGGGCAAAGATTGAAAATATAACAATAAAAAGAAATTTATCAATTTTGATTAATCCATTTCGCTATAAATCTAAAGCTACTGAAATTTTCCTAAAGGAAATGCTTGCTTTATTTAATAATAAAATTTCTTCCAGATATAATAAATAACTTGTAAATTATCTATAAAACTATATAGTCCATGTTGATTCCATTTAGATATTTTAAAACTTTAAATCCTTTGTTACTGATCATATATTTTAGTACCGTTTTGTTTTTACCTATTCTTAATTTGATACTCAATGTATTTAAATTACCTTTGAATCAGATTTTAAGTATTGCTACTAACCCAGTAGCACTATCCGCCTATTATCTCACTTTAAAATTGTCATTAATTGCAACCTTAATAAACCTATTTTTTGGATCATGTATAGCATATGTTTTAACTTATATTTCTTTTTGGGGAAAATCTTTTATTGATATATTAATAGATATTCCAATGGCATTACCAACATCATTAGCTGGCTTAGCATTTTATAAAACTTATCAAGCTGATTCTATTTTTTCTAAAATATTTAAATTGCAATTAATTTATTCTCCCAATGCTATTATTATGGTAATGATATTTGTTTCTTTGCCATTTATAATTCGTAATTTACAACCCATATTATTAGAATTAGATTCTAATAAAGAAATTCAAGAAAGTGCCATATGTTTAGGTGCCAATTCTTGGCAAATTTTTTTATTTGTTATTTTCCCTTATATCAAACCATCTCTCATTACAGGATCTGTATTATCATTTGCTAGATCAATTGGAGAATTTGGCTCTATTATTATAATATCATCAAATCTACCATACAAAGACCTTGTAGTTTCAGTATTAATTGCACAAAAATTAGAACAATATGATTATCAAAGTGCTACTGTGATAGGTACGATTATGTTATTTATTTCTTTATTTATTTTGTTACTTCTCAATCTCTTAGATAGATCTAGCTATGATTAAATATTTGATCTTAATTCTTAGTTTAACTTATTTAAATTTTTTTATTTTTCTTCCTTTGTTTACATTATTATCTGACATTTTAGCCAGTGGCATTTTACCCTTATTTCGTACATATTTTGATTATAATTTATTTCATGCCTTTAGTTTAACTTTTTCTTTGATTTGTATTGTTGTGCCTTTCAATAGTCTTGTAGGCTTGTGGATGGCTTGGACTTTAACTCATCAGAAGTTCTGGGGACGTGAAATTTTACTATTTGTATTAGATATTCCTTTAACTTTATCACCTATTTTAATCGGTTTAATGATGACATTGCTGTATTCCAAATATTCTTATTTAGGATCCTTTTTATTGAATTTAGGTATTAAAATAACCTATAATTCGTTAGGAATTTTATTAACTACTCAATTTATTACCTTTCCATTAATTCCTAGACAAATTATTCCTATTTTGTCAAAAATTGATCAACAAGAAGAAGAAGCTGCTAAAACTTTAGGTGCCAATTCTTGGCAAATTTTTTGGCTTGTTATTTTTCCCTATATAAAACGAAGTTTTCTTTCTGGTGCTGTTTTAACTAATGCAAGAGTTATTGGTGAATTTGGTGCTCTTTTAATGATATCAGGCAATATTATTGCTAAAACTCAGACTCTAACTCTTTTTTTAGAACAAGCTTATAAGGAATACCAAAACTATATATCTAATGCAGTTTCTCTGCTTTTATTTCTTTTATCTATATTTCTTTTATTTTTTCAAAGATATTTATTTTTATAAATTATTTTTTGTTAGTTTATTTTGTCTTTTCTTTTTTTAGATTATATAATAATGAAATATATAGCTTATCCAAATTCCTCGTTATTAGGTCCTCCTAAATCTATTCTCAATCCTACATTTTTTATTTTTTTTATCGCTATATTGAGCATGTTCTGTTCTATTGTATCTTATTTATATTTTAAAATTAATATTTATGCTTGTTTTATTATTAATGTTATTAGTTTACATCTAGCTGGCACAGTAATTCATGAAGCTTCTCATAAAACAGCTCATGTCAATGCTAATTTTAATAAAATTCTTGGTCATTTAAGTGCTCTAATGCTTGGTTTTTCTTTTCCTGTTTTTACGAGAGTACATTTACAACATCATGCTCATGTTAATGATCCTAATAATGATCCCGATCATTTTGTTTCCAAAGGCGGTCCATTATGGTTAATTGCTGCACGTTTTTTTTATCACGAGATTTATTTTATTCAAAAAAAATTATGGAGAGATAATGAATTTTTCGAATGGCTTATTAATAGGGTGTTTATTGTGTTTATAATAATTATGGCCTACTATTTTCATTTAATTATGTTTTTGTTAAATTGTTGGTTTTGTCCTGCCTTAGTAATTGGATTGTTACTTGGTCTTTTTTTTGACTATTTACCTCATAAACCTTTTTTATATCGAAATCGATGGAAAAATGCTAGAATTTATGAAAGTAAAATATTGAATTGGTTAATTTTAGGTCAGAATTATCATCTAATTCACCATTTATGGCCATCATTGCCTTGGTACAAATATCAAGAAGCTTATCAGATTGCTTTTTATGCTTTAAAAAGCCATAAAGCTCCTACCACATTGGATTTATTCTCTAAATTTTCTCTTTTTAGTTTTTTGTATGACTTTTTCTATGGTTTTAATTTTAATATTAGTACATATAGGTAAAGATAGTTTATATTTAATCAAATTAGAAATAATTCAGTTTCTATCTGATCTTTTATCACATAAGTTAACCTTAGTTTTAACCAATCAATAAATTCAGAGTCATTAGAGATAATAGCTATAGCTTCATTTGGGATGAGTTTTTTCATATTTTTTATTTCTCGTAAGCTGAAAAAATTTTTATCATCTTCTGTTATTAACTTAAAGTTTAAATTTCTATTTTTATAATTCTCATATCTTTCTCTTATAACTTCTTCTACTGGTTCATAATTGAATAGAAAATGTTTATTTGCCATTAATATATAATATGTATTCATATATTTTTTATTTAAATTTTGCATAATAATATTTTATGATCGTTCTTATTTCGACTAGAGGACCAACTAGTATAATAGCTGGGGGACCAAATTTCTTATCATATACTTGTGTAGTTATAGTACCTATAGTGCCTATTAATTCTTCTTGTTCTTCCCAAGTATTCCATCGGATTAAAGCTACAGGAATTTCATTATTTTTTCCATAAATTTTGCAATAATCTATAATTAGAAACAAATTATGAATTCCCATATAGATAACTAGACTGGCCGATCCTATAATTATATTTTGCCAATTAATTTCTTTAATCTTATTTAAAGATGCTATTTCACCAGTTATTAGAGTTATTGATGAATTCCATTTTCTATGTGACAGTGGAATTTTATTATAACTATAAGCAGATATTCCAGTCGTTATACCTGGTATTATTTCAACTTGAATATCATTGGCTAATAATTCTATTAATTCTTCCCCTCCTCTTGAAAATAAGAGTGGATCTCCACTTTTCAATCTAATTACGCATAGGTTTTTTTTATTATAATATATAATAAGTTTTATAATCTTTATTTGTGATAAAGACTTATAATTTCTTTTTTTTTTACTTTAATGTATTTTTTATTATTATATGTGTATTTTTGTATTTCGTATAATAGCGAGGGATTAATTAAAGAATCATAAATTATTACATCAGCGTTTTTTAAAATTTCATTAGCCTTGACTGTAATTAAATCATTTTTTCCTGGTCCAGCTCCTATTAAATATACTTTTTTATTTACACGTTTCATAAATTTTAATAAAGTGAAAATAAGTTTCTAATTTCTATTTATGATTATTTAATTAATATTATTGTTATTAATACTATGTATTCATCTAGAATGGCATACATTTTTTCTATTTTATATCTTAAATCATATTCACAATATTATAATAATACTTTTCTTATTAAACCATTTAATGTTTTTTCTTCTTATATAAGAAGACGTATTTTTATTTTACTTTTAGCAGAGATTGAAAACTTTTTTCATAATTTTGATTATGTTATAAATCATACAAACGATTTAATAATTAATAATAATAACTACTTAAATGATTTATTATTTGAGATCTTAAGAAAAGTTATTAATAATGTATTTACTCTTGATTATAAGCTTAATAAAGCTCAAGTAAGTTCTTGGTGGTTAACTCAAAAATTTGCTATTGAAAATGAAAAGTTTTTTGTTTTTATAAATATTTATATAAAAAAAATTGATTTTTCTCACATAGAAATTAGCTATTTATTAGAAACTATTATTTTAAATTTAATGGATTATATTTCGAAATTCTTTTTTTATACTATTTTTACAAATAATAAATTTAAATTAGCAAGAGAAGAAAATAGATTCAATGTTTGTTATTATTTACTTTTAAATGATTTTTTTACTTATTACTTATCTATAATTAAATATAGTTATTTTAATAAATATACATTATTTACTTTCACTTATAATGGTAAACTACAATATAAAGATATATATAATATATATAAATATTATAATATTTACAAGCTTCATCCTATAAAATATATTATTTATATTCCATTATTAATTTTAATTATTTTATTATTAATTTGCAATATTACAAATTATTTAACCCTATTTAAAGGGTATATAAAAAAAAATAAAAATTAACTTTTTATATAATACAATCTCGAACTTTTATGCCTATATCTGAAACACATATTAATTCTAGCTCAGTAAGCCTAATACAAATAGAAGACCTATTATCTAAACAAGATTTTAAAGCTGCTAATGAACTTACATACATCTATTTACTTAGTCTTCGTAAACCGAGTTTGCATAAAAGATATTGGTTTTATTTTACTGATATTAAGATTTTACCTTCTGATAAGCTTATTTGTTTAGATCGCTTATGGAGTAAATATTCTGATAACAGATTTGGATTTAGTATTCAAAAAAACATTTGGTTAAAAAATTCAAAAAATTGGAATTTATTTTTTCAAAATATTGGTTGGAAAAATAATAATAAATTGTGTCGTTATCCGGATGAATTTATTTGGAACCTTAATGCGCCTCTAGGACATTTACCCTTATTTAATCAAATTCGTGGAACACAAATTCTTAAAATGTTATTTGAGCATGAAGCTTTTTCTTAAAATTTAATAGGCTCTATTGTTCTTATAGTATTATTGCTTTTATATAATTGAATAATATTTATAAATTTTATAAAAATATCATCGGTATCGTGAGGGCCTGGTGCTCCTTCGGGATGATATTGAATTGAAAAAATAGGCAAAATTTTATGACTCATTCCAGCAATGGTATTATCATTAAAATTCCAGTTGTTTATATATATGAAATTTTTGTCTATAGAAATTTCATCAACTGAAAATCCGTGATTTTGACTTGTTATTTTTGCTTTTAAATATAAACCACAAGGATGATTAATTGCTCTGTGTCCAAATTTCATTTTAAATGTTTGGCAACCAAATGCGATATTTAATAACTGATGCCCCATACATATACCAAGAATTGGCTTATTTAGTTTTATTATTTCTTTTACTAATTGAATTTCATCATTTAACGCTAACGGGTCACCAGGGCCATTAGATAATACTATGCCATCTGGATTTTCATCTTTTATATCTTCAATCTTTATATTATTTTTAAATACTTTAACAAAACAATCTTTTTTATTAAAGTTTCTTAAAATATTAAATTTAGTACCTAAATCTATAACACAAATTTTCAGACAATTATATTTGTTTTTTTTCTTTTCTATGTTTACATTTGTATTTTCATTATTCGCATAATAATATAATCTATGACTATTTAATAAGGTCTCTCCCAAATTAGCCCATTTATAATTTTTAGTATTATCTAAATATTGAATTAAATTTAAACCTTTCATTTTAGGTTTTTGTTTTAGTTTATTAGCTAAGGATGATATCTTAAATTCTTCATTTGATATACAGCCGTTCATTGATCCTTTTGATCTAATATATTTAGCTAATGATCTTGTATCAAATCCAAATATAACTGGTAATTTCAGATGATTTATATAGTCTAACATAGATGTTTGCATTCTCCAATTGGAAGAGAATAAACAAAAATTTTTTACGATTAAAGCATAACTTTTTATATCCTTTGATTCATTATCTTCTATGTTAAACCCTGTATTACCTATTTCGGGATAAGTTAATATTGTAATTTGACCATAGTAACTTGGATCAGTAATAATTTCCTGATATCCAGTCATTCCTGTATTAAATACAACTTCTCCAAAACATGTAAAATTTTGATTATAGGACCAGCCTTTAAAGATGGTTCCATCTTCCAATAAAAGAATACTTTTCTTTCTTGTTAATTTCATGATTTATATAAAAAATATAAATATAATTTATTAATTATTTAACTTTACTTATTCAAGTGATTGTACGTTCACAATCGTGTAATTTTTATATTTTTTATTAAAAGATACTTTACCAGTTATTAAAGAAAAAATAGTGTAATCTTTACCTAAAGCTACATTATTACCGGGTTTAAATTTCATTCCTCTTTGTCTAACAATAATGTTTCCTGAAGATACTAATTCATTACCAAATTTTTTTATACCTAATCTTTTTGAATTTGAATCTCTTCCATTTTTGGTACTGCCACTACCCTTTTTATGAGCCATATGATTTTCTCTTTTATTATGTTATTTTAGAATATTTTCTGTATTTTCTATAGATTCTATTAATACTCTTGTACATAAGCTTCGATACCCTTTTGTTTTTCTGGTTCCTTTTTTTGCATTCATTTTATACACTCTAATTTTTTTATCTTTAAAATGTTTTAAAATTTTTGCTTTTACTTTTATTTGGTTTATAAATGGATATCCTATTTCCACTACATTATTACTTTTTAATAATAACACACGATTAAAATAGATTATATCTCCAACTTTTGCTTTGATATGGTTTATATCAATAAATTTACCTGGTTGTGTAAAGAATTGTTTTCCACTATTTTCAATTATTGCATAGGTCATAGAAGTATTTGAAAAATATTTAAAAGAAAATGAAAATATTTTACGATATATTAGTTTCAAAAAGATTTTTTTTTATAAAGAATAAAACCTTGGTGCTGAGCTATTTTCCCAAAGGGCTTCCCCTTTAGTATCGTTGCCGCTGTAGCGTTTCACAGCCGAGTTCGGAATGGAATCAGAGTGGTTCCACTACGCTATGAGCACCAAGGTATAATTTTATGCTATAAATTCTATATTGTTTCTTTGTTTCTTGTTAAAATCATAAGTAAAAATGAATAAATGATTCAAACCCTCGGTCTATTAGTACATTTCAGCTTAATGTATTACTACACTTACACTTAATGCCTATTTAACGGCTAGTCTTGCCGTGACCTTACCCGTTTATAACGGTGAGAGTACTCATCTTGAGGTAGGCTTCCCACTTAGATGCTGTCAGCGGTTATCCCTTCTGTACTTAGCTACCCAGCGTTTACCATTGGCACGATAACTGGTACACCAGCGGTACATCTCTCCCGGTCCTCTCGTACTAAGGAGAGCTCCTCTCAATACTCTAACGCCTACACCGGATATGGACCGAACTGTCTCACGACGTTCTGAACCCAGCTCACGTACCGCTTTAATGGGCGAACAGCCCAACCCTTGGAACGTACTACCGCTCCAGGATGCGATGAGCCGACATCGAGGTGCCAAACCTCCCCGTCGATGTGGACTCTTGGGGGAGATCAGCCTGTTATCCCTAGAGTAACTTTTATCCGTTGAGCGACGGCTCTTCCACTCAAAACCGCCGGATCACTAAGGCCGACTTTCGTCTCTGCTCGACTTGTTTGTCTCGCAGTTAAGCTTCCTTATGCCTTTACACTCTTCAACTGATTTCTGACCAGTTTGAGGAAACCTTTGCACGCCTCCGTTACTTTTTAGGAGGCGACCGCCCCAGTCAAACTGCCCACCTGAAACTGTTTTTTATCCGGATTACGGATCAAAATTAGAATTCTAGTTTTACTAGGGTGGTATCTCATTGCCGACTCCAATCTCTCCAGAGAAAGATCTTCTTAGTCTCCCACCTATTCTGCGCAAGCAAAACCCGAATTCAATTTCAGGCTACAGTAAAGCTTCATAGGGTCTTTCTGTCCAGGTGCAGGTAGTCCGCATCTTCACAGACAATTCTATTTCGCCGAGTCTCTCTCTGAGACAGTGCCCAAGTCGTTACGCCTTTCGTGCGGGTCGGAACTTACCCGACAAGGAATTTCGCTACCTTAGGACCGTTATAGTTACGGCCGCCGTTCACCGGGGCTTCAGTTGCTAGCTTTGCCATTAAAGCTAACCAGCTTCTTTAACCTTCCGGCACTGGGCAGGCGTCAGCCCCCATACATCGTCTTACGACTTAGCGGAGACCTGTGTTTTTGGTAAACAGTCGCTTGGGCCTGGATCTTGCAGCCCTTATTTAGGGCACCCCTTTTCCCGAAGTTACGGGGCTATTTTGCCGAGTTCCTTAGAGAGAGTTATCTCGCGCCCCTTGGTATACTCTACCAACCCACCTGTGTCAGTTTACGGTACAGGCACTTATTATGTAAGATATTACGGGCTTTTCTTGGAAACTTGGCATCAACTACTTTGGTATTTTCATACCTTGTATTCACATCTTAGCTCAAAGTGTTTTCAACCACTTCTCACAGCCTTGATTGCTTAAACCGGTAACCAACATCCGGCTAGTCTAGCCTTTTTCGTCCCCCGATATCCATAATAAGTGGTACAGGAATATTAACCTGTTGTCCATCGACTACGCTTTTCAGCCTCACCTTAGGTCCTGACTAACCCTCTGCGGACGAACCTTCCAGAGGAATCCTTGGGTTTTCAGGGCATTGGATTCTCACCAATGTTTTCGCTACTCAAGCCGGCATTCTCACTTCTGCTTCGTCCACGTCCGTTTACACTAACGCTTCAACCTAAAGCAAAACGCTCCCCTACCGATGTTTAGAAACATCTCACATTTTCGGCAAATTACTTAGTCCCATTAATTTTCGATGCAGGATCACTTGACCAGTGAGCTATTACGCACTCTTTAAAGGATTGCTGCTTCTAAGCAAACCTCCTGGTTGTCTTTGTGTTCCCACTTTCTTTTCCACTTAGTAATTATTTAGGGGCCTTAAATGGTGATCTGGGCTGTTTCCCTCTTGACTATGGAGCTTATCCCCCATAGTCTCACTGGTTGATTACACATCTAGCATTCAGAGTTTGCCTCAATTTGGTACTATTTTCATAGCCCTCAGTGAAACAGTGCTTTACCTCTAGATTATAGCATCAACCGCTGCGCCTCAACGCATTTCGGGGAGAACCAGCTAGCTCCGGGTTCGATTGGCATTTCACCTCTAGCCACAACTCATCCGCTGATTTTTCAACATCAGTCGGTTCGGACCTCCACTTAGTGTTACCTAAGCTTCATCCTGGTCATGGCTAGATCACCCGGGTTCGGGTCTGTAAACAATGACATATGCCTTATTCAGGCTCGCTTTCACTCTGGCTTCGTTATTCTCTAACTTAACCTGCCATTGCCTACAAGTCGCCGGCTCATTCTTCAACAGGCACGAGGTTAAACGTTTTAGTCGTTCTTCCTCTGCTTGTAAGCTTAGGGTTTCATGTTCTATTTCACTCCCCTCCCGGGGTTCTTTTCACCTTTCCCTCACGGTACTATTTCACTATCGGTCATCCAGGAATATTTAGCCTTACGAGGTGGTCCTCGCAGATTCACACCGAATTTCACGTGTTCGATGCTACTTGGGATACAACTCTTAACAAACTAGATTTTCGATTACAGGATTTTCACCTTCTTTGATATATTATTCCAAATATTTCATCTAATCTAGTTAATTTAGTTTATGTTGTCCCTCAACCCTGTTTAAATAAATTAAACAGTTTAGGCTGTTCCCTTTTCGCTCGCCGCTACTAGGGGAATCGCTTTTGCTTTCTTTTCCTTTAGTTACTAAGATGTTTCAGTTCACTAAGTTCGCTCTTGTCTACCTATATATTCAGTAGACAGTATAAAGAGTTGCCTCATTCGGGAACCTCCGGATCAAAGCTTGCTTCCAGCTCCCCGAAGCATTTCGTTGGTAGCCACGCCCTTCATCGCTTCTGGATGCCAAGGTATCCACCCTAAGCCCTTATTCATTTGAATCATTTATTTTTGTACTTATCTTTTTTTCTCTTTGGCTGGAGGTAAGCGGATTCGAACCGCTGACATCTGCCTTGCAAAAGCAGCGCTCTACCAACTAAGCTATACCCCCTTTGGGTTATCCTGGATTTGAACCAGGGACCTCACCCTTATCAGGGGTGTGCTCTAACCAACTGAGCTAATAACCCTTATCTGAATCAAAAGTTTTTTCTCTTTAAAGGAGGTAATCCAGCCGCACCTTCCAGTACGGCTACCTTGTTACGACTTCACCCCAGTCACTAGCCCTGCCTTAAGCATCCTCCTCCATTAAGGTTAGAGTAATGATTTCGGACATGGCCAGCTCCCATGGTGTGACGGGCGGTGTGTACAAGACCCGGGAACGTATTCACCGCTGTGTAGCTGACCAGCGATTACTAGCGATTCCGTCTTCATGTAGGCGAGTTGCAGCCTACAATCCGTACTGAGATTAGGTTTATAAGATTAGCTAGTTCTCACGAATTTGCGACTTATTGTCCTAACCATTGTAGCACGTGTGTAGCCCAGGACATAAGGGGCATGATGACTTGACCTCATCCTTACCTTCCTCCGGTTTATCACCGGCAGTCTCTTTAAAGTCCCCAACTTAATGATGGTAACTAAAGACAAGGGTTGCGCTCGTTGCGGGACTTAACCCAACATCTCACGACACGAGCTGACGACAGCCATGCACCACCTGTGTTTACTTTCCCAAAGGCACTTTCCTCTTTCAAGGAAATTAGTAACATGTCAAGTCCTGGTAAGGTTCTTCGCGTTGCATCGAATTAAACCACATGCTCCACCGCTTGTGCGGGTCCCCGTCAATTCCTTTGAGTTTCACTCTTGCGAGCGTACTTCCCAGGCGGGATACTTAACGCGTTAGCTTCGATACTGCACAATTTGACTCACACAACATCTAGTATCCATAGTTTACGGCTAGGACTACTGGGGTATCTAATCCCATTTGCTCCCCTAGCTTTCGTCTCTGAGTGTCAGTAATGGCCCAGCAGAGCGCCTTCGCTATCGGTATTCTTCTCAATATCTACGCATTTCACCGCTACACTGAGAATTCTCTCTGCCCCTACCATTCTCTAGTCTATCAGTTTCCACTGCTTTTTTGAGGTTAAGCCTCAAGCTTTAACAGCAGACTTGATAAACCACCTACAGACGCTTTACGCCCAGTGATTCCGGATAACGCTTGCATCCTCCGTATTACCGCGGCTGCTGGCACGGAGTTAGCCGATGCTTATTCTTCAGGTACCGTCAAAGTTTCTTTCCTGAAAAAAGAGGTTTACAACCCACAGGCCTTCATCCCTCACACGGTATTGCTCCATCAGGCTTTCGCCCATTGTGGAAAATTCCCCACTGCTGCCTCCCGTAGGAGTCTGGACCGTATCTCAGTTCCAGTGTGGCTGATCATCCTCTAAGACCAGCTACTGATCGTCGCCTTGGTAAGCCATTACCCTACCAACTAGCTAATCAGCCGCGAGCTCATCCCCAGGCAGATAAATCTTTTTCACCAATAATGGCATATGGGGTTTTAGCAATCGTTTCCAACTGTTATCCCCCTCCTAGAGGTAGATTCTCACGTGTTACTCACCCGTCCGCCACTAGAATAAAATTCTCGTACGACTTGCATGTGTTAGGCATACCGCCAGCGTTAATCCTGAGCCAGGATCAAACTCTCCATTATTTTTCAATACTAGTTAATAATTTGTTCTTTTTTCCTCTTGATTCAGATAAGATCTTTTTGTTTATTTAAAGATCTATAATAATATATTATAGATCTTTTATTATTTGTCAAGTGCTAAGTTAATAAATTTTACTATAAAATACTATTATATAATCTTAATTTTTCATTCTATTTTTTTTTTTTTTTTTAGAATTAAATTCTTGTAAAGGAATATAAAATGTGTTTTATTCATCCTACGGCTATAGTTCATTTTAAAGCCAATATAGATAATAATGTTATAATTGGTCCTTATTCAATTGTAGGAGAAAATGTCACAATTCGCTCTAATACAACAATTGGCGCACATGTTATAATTGATGGTAATACATATATTGGTCATAATAATAAAATATATTTTGGATCATCAATTGGTTTAGAACCTCAAGATTTAAAATATGATGGTAAATCAATGGGATTAACAAAAATTGGTGATAATAATACAATTAGAGAATATGCAACTATACATAGACCTACCAATGAAAATGAGATAACCGAAATAAAAAATAACAATCTATTAATGGCCTATGTTCATGTTGCTCATAATTGTCAAATAGATAATAATGTTATAATTGCAAATGCTGTCTCATTAGCTGGACATGTAAAAATCAATTATAAAGTAGTTATTGGTGGTTTATCTGGCGTACATCAATTTGTAGAAATAGGTAGTTTCGCAATGATTGGAGGAATGAGTAGGATTATAAAAAATGTTCCTCCATTTGTAGTAGCAGAAGGAAATCCGGCACTAGTTAGATCTCTCAATATTGTTGGATTAAAACGTGCAAATATTTATGCGAATAAAGAGTATACATATATTCAAAATGTATATAACACATTATATAAATCAGGATTATATTTTAATGATGCACTAGAAAAAATAAAACAATTTGCAAATGAGAATGAATATGCAAATATATTTTATAGTTTTTTATTAAATTCTATTGAAAATGAATCCAATAAGATAAGAGGTTTAACACCTTTTCATATAAAAAATAAATTTTAACATATATAATTATAATAATTAACATTAAATTTAATAAATTGATGAGGATTTAATAAAATGATCAACGACAGCCAAATTTTTATAGCTCTTATTCTATCACTTGTACCAGCTGTTTTAGCTTTAAAATTAGCTAGGGAGTTAAGTTAATTACAAAAAGAAAATTAATATTTGTATATTATTCTAGTTTTAATTAAAACTAGAATAATATACAAATATTAATTTTCTTTTTGTAATTAACTTTAAGAAATATAATTTTAAATTTAAATTTAATATATTTTTTAAATAAATCATAAGACTATGACAACAAACATTAATAAAGTTATCGAGACAATAGAAAAAAAAATCTTTCCTTTTTCAGCTATTATTGGCCAAGAAGAGATGAAACTTGCACTAATATTAAATGTAATAGACCCCAAAATTGGAGGTGTTATGATTATGGGAGATAGAGGCACTGGTAAATCAACAACAATTAGAGCCTTAGCTGATTTATTGCCCAAAATAGCTATTATAAATGGTGATATTTATAACAGGTCACCAGAAGAATTATATACGGAAGAAAATGTTATACAAAACAACATAAGTATAAGTTATATTAAGGTTCCTATGATTGAATTACCATTAGGTGCCACTGAAGATAGAGTATGTGGAACTTTAGACATAGAAAAAGCCTTATTTGAAGGCATTAAATCTTTCGAGCCTGGTTTATTAGCTAAAGCAAATAGAGGCATTTTATATGTTGATGAAGTAAATTTATTAGATGATCATTTAGTAGATATACTTCTAGATGCTGCAGCTTCAGGTTGGAACATAGTTGAGAGAGAAGGAATTTCAATTAAACATCCATCTAATTTTGTATTAGTAGGTTCTGGTAATCCAGAAGAAGGTGAATTAAGACCTCAATTACTAGATAGATTTGGATTACATGCAGAAATAAGAACAGTAAAAGATCCAGTTTTAAGAGTAAAAATTGTTGAAGAAAGATCTCTATTTGAAAAAGATTACAAAAAATATATTCAATCTTATGAAGAAGCACAAGAAAAGATAAGACAAAAAATTATAAAAGCACAAAATAACTTATTTAACATAACAATAGATAAAAATCTACAATTAAAAATTTCTGAATTATGTAGTTTGTTGGATATTGATGGCCTAAGAGGGGATATAGTTATAAATCGTTCAGCTAAAGCACTAGCTGCTTACGAAGAAAGAGATCAAGTTCTAATAAAAGATATACAAAAAGTATCTACTTTAGCTTTAAGACATAGATTAAAAAAAGATCCATTAGATTCTATAGACTCAGGTAAAAGAATAGAAGAAACATTTGAAAAAGTATTTAAGTAATTTTTAACTAAACAGGCTTAGTAGGATTCGAACCTACATTAGAGACTTAGAAGGTCTCTGTCCTAATCCATTAGACGATAAGCCCAAATTTGAAATTAGGTGGTACTGGATTTGAACCAGTGACTTTCTGCTTGTAAGGCAGAAGCTCTACCTCTGAGCTAACCACCCTTTAAAGGTAAAATATTATGTTTTTACCATTATAAATTATAATGAATATATATGTTAATATGAATTTAAATAGTCTAAAAAAACAACATAAAAATATAAATGAAGTAAAAGATACTTTTATAAGTAATATTTCACATGAATTAAAAACACCATTATTTAATATTAAATCATTTATCGAAACTTTATATGAATTTTATGATACATTGGATTATCATGAACATTTAGAGTTTCTAAAAATTATTATAAAGGAAACTAATCGTCTAAATAGATTAATTAATGATTTATTGGACTTATCTTCATTAGAAACAAAAAAAATATATATATTTTCATTTATTAACATTAATGAAATATTATATGAAATTGTTAATCTTAATTACATAATTATAAGAAAAAAAAAAATTACATTTTTCCTTGAGAAATTCACTAATTTGCCTTTAGTATATACAAATTATGATTTATTTTTCCAAATATTAATTAATTTAGTTAGTAATAGTCTAAAATTTACTTTTAACAAGGGAAATGTTGGAATACGAATTTACCTTATTGAGATAGATACAAGTATAACAGGCGAGATTTGGAAAGAAAAAAATATTTATAATAAACAAATAAGAATTGAAATATCAGATTCAGGTATAGGAATAGCAAAAAATAATTACAATTATATATTCGAAAAATTTATAAAAATAGAAAATAAAATACATACGATAAAAGGTACAGGACTAGGATTGTCTCTAGTAAAAAACATTATAAAAAACCACGATAGTGAAATTTTTTTACATAGTGAATATATGATTGGCACAACATTTTGGTTTGACTTAAAAATAAATAATAAACAAAGCTGATGAAGGGACTTGAACCCATAACCTACTAATTACAAATCAGTTGCTCTACCAGTTGAGCTACATCAGCTTATCTTATAAGATAAGATATTAAGATATATAATTATATATTATTAGTCATTTCTTAATTATTTGTTATTAAATTAAAAATAAAAAAGTAAAAATAGAAGTTTATATCACAATTAAATAGGAATATAAAATGTCAAAATATACTGGACCAAAATTAAAAATTGTTAGAAAACTAGGGAATTTACCAGGCTTAAGCAGAAAAAAAATAAATAAAAAAAACTTGCCAGGAGAACAAGGAAAAAAAATCAAAAAATTCTCTGAATTTGCTATTAGATTACAAGAAAAACAAAAATTACGTTATAATTACGGTTTAAGCGAAAATAAATTATTAAATTATATAAAAGAATCTAAAAAAATAAGAGGATCAACAGGAATATCTTTACTCCAACTATTAGAAATGCGACTAGATAACATTCTGTTTAGAGCGGGTATGGGACCAACTATAGTATCAACGAGACAAATTGTAAATCATCGACATATATTAGTTAATAATCACATTGTTAATATTCCTAGTTATCAATGTAAACCTGGTGATATAATTTCTATTAAAAATAATGAAAAATCAAAAAATTTAATAAAAAATAATTTATTATCACCAGGCTTATTAAATATACCACCTCATTTATCAGTTAATAAAGATAATCTAATTATCAAAATTAATTCGATAATTGATCGTACTTGGGTTGCCTTAGAAATTAATGAACTCTTAGTAGTAGAATACTATTCAAAAATTTAAAGTTAAAACTTATATTTATTATTTACAATATAATCAATGTATTCTCTTATTAATTCAGGATACGGATAATTTTTTATGTATCTATCACGTATCATTTTTCGCCTAATAAAAGAATGAAACATCAAATTTCTTCCTTCACGCTCTAGTGGTTTTAGGACTTGTTTCTTAAATCTTGTATCTCTAATTTTTGATGGGAATTCATAAGTCATTGCATCTTCTAGTTCTTCTTTAGATAAAGGTGAACCACCATTAATCATTACTTTTATACTTTGTTTAATAGAAAAAAATAGTCTTCTAGTAGAAGAAGATAATCCATCCATGAAGTCTGTTAACCAGTTCTCTTCTTCAACTTTATCTAAAGTATTCTCTTCTGGATATTCATTATAATAATTAATTAAAAAGTCTTTAGTTATTTTATTATTAGGAATAAACAATGGATTAAGATCATTTTCTTCACAATCTACTAATAAGTCTTCTAAATTATATAGAATTAGTTTAGGATATGATCCTTCTATTTTAGCCCCATTTTTTCTGTAGAAATGTATAAATTCTCTCCACATTTTATCTGCTTCTCTTCTTGAAAAGAAAACAACGGGATATTTAATGGAATTTTCATCTGTGTATGCGGTAAATTCTAAGTTTTTAAAAACTTTCCCTTTAATAATTGCATTGTATGGGTGTATCATATATACAGGCACACCTCTGAAATATCTTTTTTTGTAAGAACATTCCTGTTTAGGATGTGTAACGATATAAGGATCATTTAAATATTTAGTTATAACTTTAGTTAGTTCTTGATAATCAGGTATAAAAATCATTTGTAATCTAGGACGTGCTAAACTTCGCATTTTATATGCTTTACTTAATGCTAGTCTAAAAAGACGAGCACCATATATTTTATATCCAATTCTATCTCTTTGTATAATACTATTTTTGTATAGAGTTGCATCTTTAGGATTAAAAAATATTAATCCCATATGTATATAATTAATATCTCTTGTCCAAACAAAATTATTATAATAGCATTCAAGAAACTTATCACAAAAATCTCTATCTTTATACCAACTAGGAGAAGCTATGACCATGTCTTTTAAAACTTTATCTGTAACAACAAAAACTGAAGTACTATTAAGTGCTTTCATTAAATTTTTTTGCGCTTTTGTTGGAAAGTTAGGTGAACGTAAATTTTTGAATAATGACGGAAAATGCCTTGGCTTGCGTAATAAGCGCCACCACGATGGATCAGGGAATTGAAAGTTATAATTTTTTATAAGATAATCAAATTGTTTTTTCATTAATTTTTTAGATTCAGATCTAGAACGAGTTAAAGCTTCAGGATTGAATTTAAAATAACTAGAAGGCATTTTTTCCAAATCAAAACCACCAAATTTAGTAATATGTCCTTTTCTAAGACGATCTAAGAAAAGATAATATTTACGATAGCGAAACCAATTTTCATAAGCTTCTCTCTTTTCTCTTGCTGTTATAATCCTGTCATAACTTTCTAAATCAATCGCATATCTATACTTCTCCGCTAAATTCTCATTTCTATTTAAAACTTTATTAATCAAATCTTCTAATTTTAGAAGAGAATAATCAACGCTATATTTTTTATCAACTAAATAATCTAACAAATCAGCCCTAGCAATATTCTTATAAGAAATATTTTGTATAGGAACTAGCTTTGAACCCAAAGAAAAATTAATCATTATTAGCAAATATTTACAGAATAATTTAAAATTTTTCAATTTAGAAATTGAACCTTTGTTTTTCATGATAATTAACCATTAATATATTTGTTGTAAAATTATAAATTAACACTATTAATTATAATATAATAATTTTCATCGTCAAATTATACCACATATTAAATGTGGTATAATTTAATGTTATTTACGAAAAAGATTTACCACATCCACAAGTTTGCTTTGCATTCGGATTTAAGAACTTAAACCCACCATCTATCAATGACGAACTATAATCTAAAGAGATTCCATATAAATATAAAATACTTTTATTATCACATACTAAAGTAAAATTATCATAATTATAAACCAGATCTTTATCGCTTATATTAGATTGTTTTTCATAATTCATAAAATAAGATAAGCCAGAACATCCACCTTGTTTAATTCCAATACGAATATATAATTTATCTTTCTTATTTAGTTTACTAATAGAGTTTAATTGCTCTAAAGCTGATTCTGTAATGTTTATAATATAAGTATTCATAATAAAATATACAACCTAAATATATTATAAAAAATAATCAATATTTTTTTTATTAAGAATTTTAATCATTTTTGTAGATATTCTTAGTTTAATCCATTTTTTTTTTAATGATGACCAAACTTTTTTTTTTTGTAAATTTACAAACTGTAATCTTTTCGATTTATGGTTGGAATGAGAAACTTGATTAGCAGTATTTGAATTTTTAAATAATAATTGACATTTTCTTGTCATTTTAATATCCATAAATAAATAAAAATTATATTATACAGTATATAATATAATCTTTAAAAATAAATAATTTCAATATAAAATCCCAAATTGAAATTTATTTAAAAACATTAAAAAAACTTATAAGTAATATAAAAAATTTTCTAATTCTTAATAAGAAAACAGATGATAAATTAAATTGTAAGTATAAAAATAATATTTCAAAAATTGAGCAGAAATATAAAATTTTTATTAATCAAATTTTAAGGAGAAAAAAATGTCTCAATCAATAGAAGAAAAATCTGTTCAAGAACGTACAAGAATTAAAAATTCTAGATATGAGTCAGGAGTAATACCATATGCCAAAATGGGATATTGGAATCCAGATTATAAAGTAAAAGATACAGATGTACTAGCATTATTTAGAGTTACCCCTCAACCTGGAGTAGATCCAATAGAAGCAGCTGCAGCTGTGGCTGGCGAATCGTCAACTGCTACATGGACAGTAGTTTGGACAGATTTATTAACAGCAGCAGATTTATATAGAGCAAAAGCTTATAAAGTAGATCAAGTACCTAATAATCCAGAACAATATTTTGCATATATTGCATATGAGCTAGACTTATTTGAAGAAGGATCAATTGCAAATTTAACTGCCTCAATAATTGGTAATGTATTTGGATTTAAAGCAGTTAAGGCTCTAAGACTTGAGGACATGAGATTACCATTAGCATATCTTAAAACTTTCCAAGGACCCGCAACTGGAGTTATTCTAGAAAGAGAAAGACTTGATAAATTTGGTAGACCTTTACTTGGTTGTACAACAAAACCAAAACTTGGATTATCAGGTAAAAACTATGGTAGAGTAGTTTATGAAGCTTTAAAGGGTGGGCTAGATTTTGTCAAAGATGATGAAAATATTAACTCTCAGCCTTTTATGCGTTGGAGAGAAAGATACTTATTTACAATGGAAGCTGTTAATAAAGCATCCTCACAAACAGGAGAAGTCAAAGGACATTATTTAAATGTAACAGCTGCAACAATGGAAGAAATGTATGCACGTGCTAATTTCGCAAAAGAATTAGGTAGTGTAATTATAATGATTGACCTTGTTATAGGCTATACTGCTATTCAAACTATGGCAAAATGGGCAAGAGATAATGATATGATCTTACATCTTCATAGAGCAGGTAATTCTACCTATTCAAGACAAAAAAATCATGGTATGAATTTTAGAGTAATTTGTAAATGGATGAGAATGGCAGGAGTAGACCATATTCATGCTGGAACTGTTGTTGGAAAACTAGAGGGAGATCCTATTATTACAAGAGGATTTTATAAAACTCTTCTTTTACCTAAACTAGAGCGTAATTTACAAGAAGGTTTATTTTTCGATATGGAATGGGCATCACTCAGAAAAGTAATGCCAGTAGCTTCTGGTGGTATTCATGCAGGACAAATGCATCAATTAATTCATTATTTAGGTGAAGATGTAGTGTTACAATTTGGTGGAGGAACAATCGGACATCCAGATGGAATACAAGCTGGTGCTACAGCAAATCGTGTTGCTTTAGAGGCAATGATATTAGCAAGAAATGAAAACCGTGATTATCTGACAGAAGGTCCTGAGATATTAAGAGAAGCAGCTAAAAGTTGTGGTCCATTAAGAACAGCATTAGATTTATGGAAGGATATTACATTCAATTATACATCAACTGATACTTCAGATTTTGTAGAAACACCAACTGCAAATATTTAAATTAAAATAATATTTTTATCTTTTTCTTTTGTATAACCAAAGGAGTATAAAACAGTGAAAATAACTCAAGGTACCTTTTCTTTTTTGCCAGAATTGACTGATGAACAGATAAAAAAGCAAATTGAATATATGATATCTAAAAAACTAGCTATAGGTATTGAATACACTAACGACATACATCCTAGAAATTCATTTTGGGAAATATGGGGATTACCTCTATTTGACGTCACAGATCCTGCTCCAGTATTATTTGAAATTAATTCTTGTCGTAAAGCAAGAAGTAATTTCTATATTAAGGTTGTTGGATTTTCTTCCGAAAGAGGTATAGAAAGTACAATAATATCATTTATTGTAAATAGACCAAAACACGAACCAGGATTTAACTTAATTAGACAAGAAGATAAAAGTCGTTCTATAAAATATACTATACAGTCCTATGAGTCATATAAACCATCGGATGAACGTTATTAAATTTAATTTATAATTAATAACAAAAATATGTTCTATTTATAAATAATATAAATAGAACATATTTTTGTTTATATACTTCAAAATAATAACTAAGAAGAAAGGAAAATTAAATATGAATGTAATAACTGAAACAAAATATAAAGAAGAAAATATTAACGACGATACTCTTATTAATATACAAGAAGAGTATAAAAAAACAAAAATTCAAGAGGTATTAAACCAGTTAGATAAAGAATTAATAGGATTAGTACCAGTAAAAAATAGAATAAAAGAAATAGCTGCTCTACTTTTAATAGATAAATTAAGAATGCAATTAAACTTACCTCAAGCAAATCCAGGTTTACACATGTCTTTTACAGGAAGTCCTGGAACTGGTAAAACAACTGTAGCAACAAAAATGGCAGATATTTTATACTTATTAGGATATATAAGAAAAGGACATTTATTAACTGTAACTAGAGATGACTTAGTAGGACAATATATAGGACACACTGCCCCCAAAACAAAAGAAGTCTTAAAACGAGCCATGGGCGGTGTTTTATTTATTGATGAAGCTTATTATTTATATAAACCTGATAATGAGAGAGATTATGGATCTGAAGCTATAGAAATTTTATTGCAAGTAATGGAAAATCAGAGAAATGACTTAGTAGTGATTTTAGCAGGATACAAGGATAAAATGGAGAGGTTTTATCAATCAAATCCAGGTTTATCTTCACGTATAACAAATCATGTAGATTTCCCTGATTATACAGCAGAAGAATTATTAGAAATTGGAATACTCATGCTAGAAGAACAACAATATCAATTAACTCAAGAAGGAAAAGAAGTCTTATTAGAATATATAAAAAGAAGAATGAATCAGCCTCATTTTGCTAATGCAAGAAGTATTAGAAATGCTATAGATAGAGCAAGAATGAGACAAGCTAACAGAATCTTTAATTCATTAAATAGGGTTTTAACTAAAAAAGATTTAGTTAGTATAGAAGCTGAAGATATACTAAAGAGTAGTTTATTTATGGATAAATAAATCATTTTCTAATATATCTTATATTATAAGAAATAAATTTATAAGGCGGTATGGCCAAGTGGTAAGGCAGAGGATTGCAAATCCTTTATCCCCAGTTCAAATCTGGGTGCCGCCTTATTCCCCATTTAATGGGGGTGTGTTGGAATGGTAGACATAACAGACTTAAAATCTGTTGATTTTCATAAATCGTGAGGGTTCAAGTCCCTCCACCCCTAATTTCATTATTATTAATCATAGTATTCAGACGTAGAATTTCAGTATTTATTTTAGATTCTCTTGTAAGAGCAATCTTACCTGTCCTAGCAATCTCACAGATGCCATATTTTTCTAATAACTTTTCAATTGCAGCCATTTTTCCCGGATCTCCTGTAATCTCTAAAATAACAAAATATTCCGATAAATCAACAACACGTGCTCTAAAAATATTAGCAATTTCTAGTACTTCATTTCTTTTATTATCCCCAGTTCTTACTTTTATTAGCATTAATTCTCTTTCAACACATGGAATATTGGTTATATCTTGAATTTTTAATACATTTACCAATTTATAAAGATGTTTCGTAATTTGTTCTATAATTCTATTATCACCTCTCACAACCATTGTAATTCTTGATATACCAGCTTTTTCAGCTGGACCAACAGCTAGGCTATCTATATTGAATCCACGTCTGGCAAATAATCCAGAAATACGAGTTAAAACACCAGATTCATCTTCTACTAAAACAGATAGTGTGTGTTTCATTATTCTTGAGTTTATTTAATTTATTTTATATTTATTATTAATGTATTAATAATTTTATAAATACTTGATAAAAAAATATTTTTTGTTTTATCAATAAAAATCTATATATTGCTATATGCTATATGATAAATTTATTATAATAAAGCAATTAAGTAATAATTTATATCAATCTAGTAAATAAAATAAAAGCTGTGTTAGAAAAATCGAAACAGAAAAATTCTTTTGATAAGAATAAATTTATTATTAATAATAAAATATCTTTCCCTACAGTACGAATAATTGATGAAAAAAACTATCAATTAGGAATTTACAAGATAGAAGAGGCTTTAAAATTAGCTGAAGAAAAAAACTTAGATCTAGTTTTAATTAATGATAAAACAGAACCCCCAGTAGTAAGAATTATAGACTATGGGAAATTTAAATTTACTCAAGAAAAAAGGTCTCGAGAAGCAAAAAAAAAACAACAGCAAGTTACAGTTAAAGAAATAAAAATGCGCTATAAAATAGAAGATCACGACTACCAAGTCAGGATCAATCAAGCAATAAAATTTTTAAAGTTAGGTAACAAAGTAAAAATTAGCTTAACTTTTAAAGGAAGAGAAATTCAATATATCGATCTTGCAGAAAAGCTAATTGAAAAAATAATTCATAATCTCTCGCATATTGCAGAACATGAAAAAGTTTTTGATAAAGAAGGGAAAAACTTATATATTATGTTATTACCAAAAAAAACATAAAATTATAATAATATAAATTATAAATAATTAACAAATTAATATGAAGATCATTTTAGAAAAAATCTGTAAATTATATAAAAAAAAATGTATATTAGATAATTTACATATTACTTTTTCACAATACGAAATTTTAGGTTTATTGGGGCCAAACGGAACAGGTAAAACTAGTATTTTTAAAATCATAACCGGTATAAGCAAGCCAGATAAAGGCAAGGTATTGCTCAATGGAGAAGATATTACTAATGTGCCCATGCATCAAAGAGCAAGATTGGGGATATGCTATCTCCCTCAAGAATCTAGCATATTCAGAAGATTAACAGTAAAGGATAATTTAAAATTAGCTTTAGAAGAACTAGATTATTCTAAAACAATAGAAAGTAATATTATAAAATCATTTACATCATACTTTCAAATAGATAAAACATTAAATACTTTTGGTTCATATATTTCTGGTGGAGAAAGAAGAAAATTAGAAATAGCAAGAGCTGTAATTATAAAACCCAAGTTTTTGCTCTTAGATGAACCTTTCGCGGGTATAGATCCCATATCTATTTCAGAGTTGCAAGAAATAATTGTAAATTTAAATAAATCCGGTATTGGAATACTAATTACAGATCATAATGTTAGAGAAACACTTAAAATAACACATAGATCGTATATTTTATCAGGTAATAATATTTTAGCATCTGGTACAACTCGACAATTAATAGAAAACAAAGCAGTTAGAGAATCTTATTTAGGTAATGATTTTACCTTATAAAAAAAATTATATTTATAATAAGAACCATTGAAAATTTTAAATAAAAAACTATATGTTTGCAATTATTGATCGTTATATTTTACAACTATTAATTGGTCCTTTTATTATTAGTACAAGCGCATTTACTTCAATTACACTTTCTGTAGGTATATTATTTGAGTTGGTTCGTAGAGTTGTAGAAGGTCTTCCCTTTAAAATAGCTGGGAAAATTTTACTTTATAAATCTCCCTATTTTATATTTTTATCATTTCCTTTAGCTTCATTATTTGCTACTTTAATAACCTTTAATCAATTAGCAAATAATAAAGAACTAATTGGATTTAGGTCATTAGGTATATCAAGTTATAAGTGGTTACGATCCACTATTGTATTTGGCATATTGATAGCTATTTCTGCTTTCTTTATAAATGACTTAATAGTGCCTGTATCAAATTATAGGGCTAATGAGTTGCTGAGAGAATCTAAAGAGAATAAATCTCTTGACAATAGAAGATTTGACATTTTATACAAAGAATACTATCAAAACCCAGAAGAAGGACTTAAACAACTTTTTTATTCCCAATCTTTTGATGGTAATTTTATGAATAATGTGTTAGTAATAAATTTTTATAAACAAAAACCGGAAATCATTATTTCTTCAGACAAAGCTGTATGGGATGAAAAGGTAAAAAATTGGATTTTTTATTTTGGAAATGTTTATCATCTTACTCCTATAGGTCATTACACATCAATTATGAATTTTAAATGTTATGAAAATAAAGACTTAAAAATATCAAAAAGACCATTAGAACTAAGCTTAAAAAAAAGAAATATAGATGTAATGAACCTGGATGAAGCAATAACATACCGTAATTTACTATTAGAAACAAATAATATAAAAGAGGCTAGAAAAGTTAGTGTTAGAATAGAACAAAGATATGCTATACCCTTTAGTTGCATTATTTTATCATTAATAGGTTGTATTTTAGGCAGTCAAATGGAGGAAACAAATAAACAAATTGCTTTTACTATTAGTGTTTTTATTATCCTTAACTATTATATAATAGCTTTTATAACAGATGCACTTGCGCAACTACTAATAATTAATGCCAAAATAGGAGCATGGTTTCCTAATATTTTTTGTTCAATAATTTTATGCATCTTATTTTTATTTTTCGAATAAACAATGCATCCGGCTGGGTTCGAACCAGCGATGTCTCGTTAGAGAAACGGATTATGAGTCCGCTGCCTTCAACCACTCGGCCACAGATGCTTATTTGGAACTGGTGGGATTCGAACCCACGTCCGTTAATCAGATATATTTTATTCATTCACAAGTTTAGTAAGTTTCACTTACTTAGAAGACAAATGAGTATTATAAATTATATAAAATTGGTTTTATCTATATAAAATTCTTTATGCTGTAAATACACAAGATCTAGAGAATTTGATAATATTGTTTGCATTTAATTTTATATTTGATTAACGAGAGTTTAATCTCTCGACTTGCATCATAAAATATATCTTAATTAGCGTCAAGACCATAGCAGTCCCTTTATCTTTATAAAAGGAAATTATAATAATTAAGGCATGAAGGGATTCGAACCCTTTACTTTCAAAATCGGAATTTGATACTCTATCCTTTGAGCTACATGCCTTTTAAAATAAATTTATAATATAAAAAATTATAAACTAATAAATTTATAATTTTTTATATTATAAATTTATTTAATTAGACCAACCCTTTTCAGCTTGCGTTAGAATATAATTTGCTACATCTTCAATATCAGTATCACTTAGTCGTCCACCAAATGCAGGCATAGCATTTTTACCGTTAGTAACTTGATAAGTAATAGCTTCAACCGTGTTAACCTTATTAGCTTCTAAAGATTCTTTTTTAAGAGTTTTTTCAGGCATAATTACATTATTTCCTCCAGTATGACAAGCAGCACAATTTGCAGAAAAAATTTGTTCACCATTACTTAAATCTGCTGCGAATGCAACTAGTGAATTACTAAATAAATTACTAATAATAAATAAAATTAATATAAATTTCCTTTTCAAGTTTATCTCCTTATTATTATTTTAATAATAAATATTGTTCTTATATATTATAATACTCAATTTATTTATTTATAATTTAATAATAAACTTTACCTCCTCCCCATTTCTCTGATGCTATATTAGATTGTAATAAAATATGACCAGCGATAGCAAACAAATCATCATCTGTCATATTGCGCATTTTAGGAAAAATATCAGCACTTTTTATACTTGGATGAATTTCAGCAATTGATTCAGTTCCGTCATAAGTTGTAGGATTTTTCATATAGTCTATTAAAGCTTCAATATTATCTCTCTTCGGAGTTGCTGATTGTAAAGATTTGATATCTAGTCCGATATTAGGGTTAGTCTTAGTACCACCACCGCTGTGACATTGTGCACAATTACTATTAAATAAGCGTTTACCTTTTTTTACTTGTTCTGTTGTTAATGTTATGGTTTTGCCATTTTCATTTAATAATACTGTTCTTGATTTTTCATCAAGATCATTCGCAGATGCAAGATTTGCATTACTAATTATAATATAAATTATGGACAAAATAGCAATCTTAAAATTAAAGTAAAAATTTTTTTTAGACATAATATTAAATATCCTTAATTATATATAGCATATTATGAAATAAATTTTTATTTTAAATACAAATTATATTATTTCATAATTATAAAATTATTTTTATAGAACTACCTGACAATGTAATCTAAGTAATTGATACAATTTATTTTTTAATTCAGTTCGTTGTATGATTAAATCCACAAAACCTTTCTTCCATAATAATTCAGCAATCTGAAAATCTGGAGGTAATTTTTGTTTAATTGTTTGCTCAATAACTCTTCGTCCAGCAAAGGCTACTACAGCTCTAGGTTCAGCTATAATTATATCACCTAACATACCAAAACTAGCTGTAACACCACCAGTAGTAGGAGAAGTTAATACAGAAATATATAAAAGAGATGCATTTTTGTGTTTAGCTAAAACTGATGAAATTTTTGCCATTTGCATCAAACTTAAAATACCTTCTTGCATACGAGCGCCTCCAGAAGCACAAAAGATAATTACTGGTAATTTATATAAAGTTGCTTGCTCTATAAGGCGAGTAATTTTTTCACCTACAGCCGATCCCATACTTCCTCCCATAAATCGGAAATCCATTACAGCACAAGCGACCTTAATACCATTAATTAATCCAATTCCAGTTTCCACTGCGTCTTGCAATTTAGTCTTTATCTTATTTTCTTCTAATCTAGAATTATAAGCCTTAATGTCGTAAAATCCTAATGGATCAGTTGAAATTAGATTAGTATTTATAGGAGTCCAAGTATTTTGATCTATTATTTCTTGAATTCGCTTATGGCTAGGTAATGGAAAATAATAATTACAATAAATACAAATATATGATTTTTTTTCTAATTGTGCTCTAGGTAAAGTATTTTCGCAGCAAGGACATATAAACCAGATACCTTGTCTTATTTGAAGTGGTTTTATTTGTTTTAGATTGTGTAATCTTTTTGTTGTTCTTATTGAATTGAGTTTTATCTTGTTTCTAATAACACGTTGAAAGTCTTTAATAATATTATCATTGTTAATATTATCTAAGCCATTACTCATACATATTTAATTATCATAATGTTTATTATAATTATAATATAATTTAATTTCTTATTACTCTATCTTTATAACTTACATAAATAAGCAATATAGTAATTGGTAAAACAACTATAATAAAACCTAGAAATAAACTATTGAAAAAATTTAATAAAGAAGATGTCATAATAAATCCTTCAAAATTTTATATTAAAAAATCTATAGAAAAAGTTATAATAATATATTATTATAACTTTTTCTATAGATTTTTTAATATAAAATTTTGAAGGATTTATTATGATATTACTGATAATAGTATAATTATATATTAATTATATATATAGAGCGGTTGTGATGAAATTGGTAACCATGTACGCTTGAGGGGCGTATGGCTTTAGGCCTTACGAGTTCGAGTCTCGTCATCCGCATATAAAAATTATATAACCCATTAATATATAATAGAAACTAGATTGATGCTACTTACATGTCCTCTCAATTCAATTCTATTATAGACTAATGGGCCTTAACCAGATTATATCATATAAGTTAACTAATTTCAACAAAAAATTAATTAACTTAATATTGCATTACTAAGATAATCAAAATATGGAATAATTAAATCTTTTTCTTCGCTCAACTCAAAAATATTAATACTTGCTTCTTTAAGACATTTAATAGCATCATACATTCCAATAATAGGTACACCCAAAGAGTTGTACATGTCTTTCACACCAATAATACCGATTTTCTCTATAGGTGTTATATCTCCTGCAAGAATTCCGTAAGTCACTAAACGAAGATACCATCCATAATCTCTCAAGCATAAAGCCCTTTGTTTAGGACCTGAAGCATTACCTCCAGAAGAAACATATTCAGGATGGAGTTGAAATAATTTTTTGCTTGCATTTTGTATAATATCTTTTTCTCGTTCTTTTAATTTATTTATAATATTAATTCTTGTATTTGCGGTATTAAAAAAATAGATTAAAGTAGATAACTCACCGCCATTTGGATAACGTAATTCTTCATCAGCTGTATTGATTATTTGACTGATTAAACTCATAAACTAAATCATAAAATTATATTAAATAAATGTTAATCTTAATTACTTATTTTAAAAAAATATTTTTATTTTTTCCATTATAATACTTCTTAACTATAAGCAAATAAGGACTTAAACTTTGAGTAAAGTTTAAGTCCTTATTTGTTTATAGTTAAGAAGTATTATAATGGAAAAAATAAAGCATCCGGATATAAACGATTGAACTCCACGATTATAGCAGCTGTAATAGCTATCCAAATTACTCCCAAAACTGGAGCAGTAGACAAATACTTAAGTAAATCTTTATTCATATTTATTTATCACTATTTTATTTATTACTATTTTTATTGTTCTTGTATTCATCTAGGAGAAATTGTAACTTCACTATCCTTCATTAATAGGTCTCCCTTAGTATATTCTCTGAGAGCGGACAATGGCCAAATAAATCCAGAACTCATAAATTTAAGGGCTAACGGTACATCGATTATAATTTCATTTTCTATAGCTTTGTTCGTATTTTTTATAGCAGATAAATATCCTCTACCAACCCAACCAATCCATCCACTTATATATATAAAAAGTAAACTTGGTATAACAAATTCTCCAGCATGACTCCATCTTCCATCAGCTATTAAATGTGGAAGCCCATCTTTGCCGCATAATACCCCTGATTCCATATATTTATGAAATCTATTATTAGTTTTATTAATTGTATTTTTTATTGCTAAATAAGAACTACTGCCTACTTCATATTTACTTAGCTTATTTTCTAATTTTTTTATTGTTGACTCTAAACGTTTATTAAATATCTTTGATTCTTTACAAGGGATTAAATTATTGAATTCTGCTTGTACTAAATTATTAGTACTAAATGACAAAATACTAGAAAATAAAATTACATATAAAATAAATCTATTAATTTTCATCATTTCTCCACCTAAATTAGACTCTAATAACTAATATATAATAAACTTTAGTATAAAAATATATTAATTAATATAAATTAAAATTTGTAACAAATTAATTTATCAAAAAAAATAACATAAGTATATAAAGGGAATAATTATTGTGTTAGATGATACAACATTAATTATAAAATCAATTCCTTTCTCCAATAAAGAAATAAAAGTTTTTTTCAAAAGAAATACTATCCTTGATATAAAAGACTTAATATTACTCTACAAATCTGTAGGATGGCAAAAAAATTCGGTTAATAAATTACAAAAACTAACCAAAAACAACTTATTAATAAGTTGCTTTCTAGAACTATCTACAGTTAAACTAAATTTAATAGGTTTTGTACTTGCAAGTTCTGATTGCGAATATTATTCCATAATATGGGATTTAATGATAAATCCTAAATTTCAGAATCTAGGTTTGGGGACAGAATTAATATCTTTAATAATCAATGAAATAAAGAAAATGGAGATTAATAACATAATACTATTTGCTGATGATGAAGTAATTAATTTTTATAAAAAATTGGGATTTGTAATTGAACCGAATAAAACTAAAGTACTATTTTTATCAAACTAATTTTTTTATATACTATATATAAATCGTTATCTCGGGATGTAGCGTAGCTTGGTAGCGCGTCTGCTTTGGGAGCAGAATGTCGCAGGTTCAAATCCTGCCATCCCGATGTTAACTATTTTATTCGATTCAGATTTTTATTTGCAAATAATTTATTCAGTCTATCAATAGCGGTTTTATTTTGATTATCATAAGATAAAACAAGTTGATATAAATCAATTGCTTTTTTTATATCATTTATTTTTTCATAAACTTTTGCCAAATTATTTATGGATATGATATAATTAGGCTGTATTGCAATACATTTTTCAAAAAATTTAATAGCTAGATTATATTCTTCAATATGCATATAAACATATCCAATACTGTTATAAATTTGTATAAGTGGAACTCCAGCATTATCCTCATAAGAATTATAAGACTTAATAAAAAAGTCTAGAGCTTGTTTTAGACAAGCCTTATCTAGATAAACTGCTCCAAGAAGAAAATAAATATAGCAATTATTTTTATGATTATTACTTAATAAAGTATTTAATCTATATATATAAAATTCTTGTTTTATGAATTTAAAAACTTGACTATAAATCTTTATTATAAAAAATAGTAATATAATTATTAATATAGACAAATAAAAAAAAGAATTATAATTTAATATCATAACTTCTATAAAAATATAAATTATATAATAATATTTCTTTATCTAATAAAATGCCCTCATCGTCTAGAGGCCTAGGACATCTCCCTTTCACGGAGGTAACGGGGATTCGAATTCCCCTGAGGGTATACTAGTAATATTTACTACTATATAAAATATATTAAAAAATATATTAAATAGATTCTATCATTTTATTTAGAAAATTTTTAAAATCATTTAATTCGTCAGATTGAGTAGATTTAGATATTTCTTGTATACAAGCACTACCAATAATTATTCCATCAGCTCCCCAAGCCTTAATTTGTTTAATATGACTAGGTTTAGACACGCCAAAACCTATTACTATTGGCTTAGTACTGTATTTTCTAATAGTTTCAATCTTATCTTTAATCACATCAGAAAAATTATCCCTTATACCGGTCACGCCTGTACTACTTACCAAATAAATAAAACCATTTGCTTTCTTTACAATTGAACTAATCCTACTTTCTGTACTTACAGGAGAAACTAACATATTAAGATTTATTTTGTATTGTTGGCATATCATTAAAATTTCATCAGCTTCTTCAATAGGAAGATCAGGAATAATTATTCCTTTAACATTTAATTGATATAATTTGTATATAAAATTATTTATTCCATAATGTAGTATTAGATTAAAATAGCAAAATATAATTATAGGAATTGATAACTTAATATTTTCTAGTATTGAAAAAACATGATTTATTCTAAAGCCCCTATTCAGAGCTCTCTGAGCAGACGCTTGCATTATAGGACCATCTGCGAGTGGATCGCTATAAGGTATTCCTAATTCTATCATATGAGATCCACTCTTGTCTAAGATATTTAATGCTTTAACTGTTGTTTCTATATTGGGATCACCTGCCATAATAAATGGCATTAAAGCAATTTTATTATTAGATTTTGTTTCTTGAAAAATTTTATCTATTAATGACATATTAATTATAACCTATATATGAAATATTATTGTATTAAAGATAAAATAATAATACTTTTAGAAATATTTTTATATGATATAAAATATAGGCTGCCCGGGACTCGAACCCGGAACTAATCGGTTAAAAGCCGAGTACTCTACCATTGAGTTAGCAACCCTAAAGTATGTAGAAAATAAGTTATTCTATTTATTAAATAAGTTTATTAATTTTAATATTAAATATAAAATTTTTTATATAATTTTAATGATTCAAAATACAGTTATTAATAAAATTATTAATAAATCCTATTTACATAAAAAGTTTTATTTTACTCTTAAAGAAATTCAACTCTTAAATAGTAATACTTGTTTTATTCTTTCTATTTCAGGAGGACAAGATTCACTTACTCTATTGAAACTGATTTATGATTTTGCTGATATTTATAATTGGAAAATTTTGCTAGTACATTTTAACCATAATATTCGTTGTGATTCTAGACAGAATGCAAATTTAATTAAAAGATTAGCTAATAAATTTAATTTAAAATATTATTTATATAACTATGATGGCATCTTTACAGAAGAAAAGGCTAGATTATGGCGTTATAGTAACCTAATTAATCTAGCTATCAATAAAAAATGTAGTTATATTCTTACAGCACACACATTGAATGATAAAATTGAAACTTTATTTCTTAACCTATTTCGTGGAAGCAGCTTACAAGGAATTTCTACTATATCTTCTATAAATTATATCAAGGGAATTATAAAAATAATTAGACCAATTATTAATTTTACTAGAGAGGATACTTATTGGTTTTGTAGATGCTTTTATTTGCCTATTTGGCTAGATTTAACTAACTATAAACTTGATTTAAAACGTAATCGTATAAGAAATGAAATCTTACCCTATATATCCTATTATTTCAATCCTTTAATTTATTATAAATTATCTGATATAATTGATATTATTTCAAAAGAAAATGAATATTTACAATGGCTTATGTACTCAATATATAAAAAAATATATAATTTTGATAATAATGGCTTGAATATTGATTTATTTGATAAATATCACATATCAATTAAAAGACGAATTATACAATTCTTATTTAAAGAACAATTTGATATTTATTTAAACTTTGAAGAAAATAGCAAGATACTATATTACTTAAATAAAAGAAATTATACAGATTTTCGTATACAAGATAAACAAATTTTTCTATTTTTTGCTTATGAATGGGTATTCATAAGAACCGGAGTATATGATACAACAAAAAACATTATAGATAATTTAATTAATGAACATCATATTTGCATTTTTATAAATTCCTATCGATCTATTATAAGTAAGAAAATTATACAAATTTTTGATAATTTAAGTGTAGATTATAAAATAGTTAATCTATTTAAAAACGATATTTTATGTGAGGCAATAAAAATTTATTCAAATTCTTCTATAATACCTCAAATATATGTAAATGGAAAATTTATTGGCGGATATGATATTATTTTTAAACTATATTCCAATGGTAAATTAGCAAGTATATTAAAATAGTATACAATTTTCATATATGTTGGCTAGATTAGTATATAATATATTATTATATGTACATGAGATTATATATTTAATAAGTAATACAATATGATAAATTGGCAAGTTATTGGGCAATTAATAGCTCTCACACTGATAATATTATCAGGGCCAGCAATTATTATGCTGCTTTCTTTTCGTAAAGGTAATCTATAATAACATAATAAGAAAATGATAATAAGGGCTTTCAGCCCTTATTATCATTTTCTTATTATGTTATTATAGAAATTTCTTGTTTTTGACTAGCAAACTCATTATTAGAAGTCAGAAAAAGCATACAATGACATTCTTTTCTTTCTCTCATAGGAACACATGGACAATTCCAATAAGCTGCTGAAACTTCTACTGATTTATTATCATAATGCCTACATGGACACAATGGAGCACCATACTCGGCTTTATGCTTAGCTAACCCTTCAATAACAACTTGAGTGACACTTGGGTCTATGCAAAAAAATGTGCCTGTTCTTTTTGCATAAGTCTCAGCAAATTTAATCATAGCATTTAAACTTTCTCTATGCATAGTATTTGTATTTGGATTAGACTGAAAAGAATTATTTTGCATAAAATTTATATATTATAATATTATGTTACAAATGTATATTATATAACTTGGAAATAGAACAGAACTGGCGAAATTGGTAGACGCGTTAGATTCAGAATCTAATGATTTTAATTATAGTTGTCCGGGTTCGAGTCCCGGGTTCTGTATAAAATATGAAAATTTGTAAAATAATGATATTATATAATAAAATAATACAAATATATAAAATATCTATTTATCTATTTTAGATCTAATATTATAAAGGTGTAAATTTTAGTATGACTGCATCATATCTTCCTTCAATACTAGTTCCGATTATAGGTCTTGTATTTCCATTTATTAGTATGGCTTTGTTTTTTATTTATGTTGAACAAGAAGAAATTGGTTAATGAAGAAGACAGTCTGAGTTAATTAACTCAGATTGTCTTCTTCATTACCCAATTTCTTCTTGTTCAACATAAATAAAAAACAAAGCCATACTAATAAATGGAAAATTATTTTATAAAGCAGAACCTATTCCTGAATAAGAACCATAAAAGAAAAGACCCATTACAGTAATTAAACCAATACCTCCTATTGTTGCAATTAACCATAATGGAACTCTACCTGTTTGACTCATAACTTATCTCCTATAAAAATTAATTAAAAAAATAACTAGAAAATAATAATGCTAGAACAAAAATTAATAACAATCCCCAAAAAAGAGAAGTGCGATTTAATTCAACGGGTTGTTTATTCGGATTAGAACCGGTCATTATTTCTCCCTTTTATATTAATTTATCTCTGAATAAATTGCATTGCAGTTATAGATCCAAGAAAAAAAATAGTTGGAATAGCTAATGCATGAACAGCTAACCATCTAAAAGTAAATACTGGATAAGAGACTGGTTGGTTCATATTGCTTCTTGTCATAATATCATTACTCCTTAATTTGTTTTTATAAACCTCTAGTTAAATCTTCTAATTCTTGCTTTACGTTAAATCTATCATTTAATAATGGAACCTGTTCTCTATCATTAGAAAAATATTCATTTGGACGTGGAGTGCCAAATATATCATATGCAAGACCAGTGCTTGTAAACAGCCAACCAGCAATAAATAATGCTGGAATAGTAATACTATGAATAACCCAATAGCGAACACTTGTAATAATATCTGAAAAAGGACGTTCTCCAGTTGAACCTCCTGCCATAAAATTTCTCCTTTTATATAGCAATATATATATTATAATAATATTATATATGTTTATATTTAAAACCACATAAAAATATTCTTAAGCGAGCAGCGGGAATCGAACCCGCATCATTAACTTGGAAGGCTAAGGTTTTACCACTAAACTATGCTCGCCTTTTATTAAACTAACTCAATGATATAGTTAGTTTAACTTTTTATATCTTTATCTTCTATTGATACTCCTAAAAATCTTGCTAATTTACTGGCTTCTGATTCTATTATTGCAATAGGTATAGGTTGAGAAACTTGTGTTAATGGAATCTTATTATTATTTTTGGTGCACAAGTAAATTTCATGTTTAGGATTAATTCCCTGTTTAATACTTACCTGAACACATTTAATGTGATTTATTTCATATTCTAGACTAATAAAACGATTTTTGCCAGGGAATCCTAAGCGTAAAATTTTAATTGAATTATTTAATTTATCAAATTTATTATAACCACTGCCTATATCTAATGCAATAGTAAACCACAAAAAAACACTTATGAAAATCGCTAATGCTCCATAGAATAACATTAAGACACCTTGAGGAATAAAAGCTAAATCTGATGGTGCAATGAAAAATAAAATTGTTTTTTTCATATAAGAAGATAAACCTGTAAAGAAAAAACCACTACCAGCAGCTAAAGTAACAACTGCCCAAAATATATTATCCCATCTTCTTGCACCTATTATCCGCTGTACAATAATATTATTATTCTCTATAAGATAGTCATTATTTTTTTTCATAGAATTATATTTAGTATTTACAAACATTCAACTCTCCCTATCAGTTCTTACAATTATCCATAAGCTTATATTAGCAACCAAAGTAATTAAAGATTGACTGAAGATTAGCCATTCAAGAAATGCTATATTCTCAAAGAAATGCCATGTACAAGCGAGTATTGCATTATATATGAACAATATCATAGTACATGATAATTTATAATTAAAATCTGATTTTAACTGATTAGCTAGTTCCCATATGAGCTCTATAGATAAAAACCACTCCATGGTGCTTGCTATGTGAATTAACCATGTTGGATAGGATAAAATCATATTCTTATCAAAATGTATAAAATAATTAATTAGTCTTAAACTCTAAATGAGCTTAAATTTTCTTAATACAAAAAATAATATTTGTGCTGTAGTTAACATTATAGCTAAAAGTATAATATAATATATAGTCAGCATAAGATATTTATCTCATAAAATATTGATATTGATGTTATAATAATGTATTATAACATCAATATCAATATTTTATGAGATAAATATCTTAAATTTTCTATTAAATAAGGATAAAATATGACAGATTTTATAAAACCATATAATGATGATCCTTTTGTAGGCAATCTTGCTACACCAATTAATACTTCTAGTTTAACAAAAAATTTATTAGGTAATTTACCTATATATCGCAGAAGACTATCACCATTATTAAGAGGTTTAGAAATTGGAATGGCACATGGATATTTTTTTATTGGTCCTTTTTATAAATTAGGTCCGCTACGAAATTCTGAAATTGCTCTACTATCAGGATTCTTGTCTTGTGTAGGTTTAATCATTTTTTTGACTGTAGGTTTATTATTATATGGTAATACATCTTTTGATAAAGATGAATCTAAGGATCAATTACAGACCTCAGAAGGTTGGAACCAATTTACAGCAGGATTCTTAGTGGGTGCTATAGGAGGTGCCGGGTTTGCATATCTTATTTTAGTAAATTTATAAAAAAAAGAAGAATAATAATTCTTCTTTTTTTTATTATATATTCTTACTAATACAAACAAGTATGATAAAAAAAATATTAAGCTCAATCAAACATATACTTCATAATCTTATCGCAATATGTAAATGGATTATAGATAGAATTATTTTAGAGATAGTTTTATGGACAATTATTAATTCAATTTTTTTTACTTTATTTATTCTTAATTGCATAAAAACAATTTGGATAAAAATCTTGACTTACATTACTCATTCATATTGCGATAAGTGGCAACAGCAGATGGAGAAACTCGATTCAGATAACGGAAAATCCAATATTTAAAGACTGTATCAAGCAAAACAGGAAAAGTAGCAATAAAAAGAAAAATAAAATCTCTATTTTCTGGTAAACCAAAATGACGTAGAATAGCTTCAATAATAACTTCCCAGCCATGGGGTGAATGAAAACCTACAAAAATATCCGTAAATAAAATAATTAAGAAAGCTTTTGCTGTATCACTTAAGCCGTAAACTAATTCATCTAAAAATGATTTTAAAATTGTAATTTGTCTTCTGCCCAAAATCATTAAAATTGCAATTGCAATAACAGAAGAAATATCAGCAAGAATATTTTTTATAGCATTAGCACTCTCCTCTGAATAAGATTCAGCAAGTTCAATTGCTCTTTTTTTAATTTGTTGTTCAATATTTTCATTTGAAAAATCTTTTGTTTGACCAATTAAGCTTTCGAAATGAATTTTTTCTTCAATTCTCTGAAGTTCTGCAAAAGCTCTTTCTTCTTGTGAAGGATTTAAAAATATACCTGGTTGCTTTATATTCCAAAAATAATTAATGAAAGGGCCAAAAATAAAATTCTTAGCAATTTGATTAACAATAACAGGTGCTGCAATTAATAAAATTAGATATTTAATTGAAACAACAGTTTGATAACGAGATACTTTAAACTGTTCAATAAGTTCAGCTTCAGAATTAGGATCAAGTTCTTTCTTAAATTTTTCAAAGGTTCTAGTAATAGATCGTGGGATAGCTCCAGTTTTTTCAAATGCAGATTGGTTAATTTTTTGCAGTCTCCAATTTTTCATAAAATGTAGTATTAATAAATTAATATAAAGTAATAATTAAAAATTAGATTATTATGAATTTAATAAGATTTTTAGAAAAAATAAATGGTAAATGGTTTGTACAAAGAACAACATATCAAATTACCTCTGAAAAAGTTATTACTACTAAGGGATATATTACAATACAAAATTCAAAAGACCAGATTAAGGATAAATATATTTTAAAGGAGTTACAAAAGCCAAATTATAATTATAAAGAGCTAGCATTAAATCTAATCACTCAAATTTTATGGTCTAAGAGTCAAAAAACTTTAACAAAAGATTATTTATCTACAGTTTTAATAATTCCTTATCAAAATAACCCAAATAAATTTGTACGTATATTAAATAATAGTTCAATCTTAAAATGCGATTATATAAGTTGTACAGGAAAAAACTATACTGAATCTTTCAATATACTTATAGAAAATAATGATTGTACAATATGTGAAAAAACATGGTTTCCTAATAATAATTTGAAGTTAAGTATAACTAGTTTATTTAATGATAATAAATGTCTTTCAACTTCTTTCAGTTCAGAAATCCGAATCGTAGAGACTTAGAATAAAATGAAAAGCCCTAGTTTATAAACTAGGGCTTTTCATTTTATTCTAAGTCTCTACGATTCGGATTTCTAGATGGATCATTTGACAAAAAGCCAAAAACAAAAAGAGATATAAAGAATATTACTACTGTATATACTAAAATTTTTAGAGTTAACATTAGTTATTACTCCAATGAATTAATAAAGTTATTATTGATATAAATATATAATTTATAGTGTATATTTTTATGGTAAATATTTACAAACTTTTATTTTTAATTCTATTAGTAAAAAAAAATAACTTATTATTTATTATTAAACAAATTTACTAAATCTATCTAACGATAGTTTACCATCTAATCATTTAGGGGATATAACTGCAAGATTTAAAATTAAGGTTTAATTTATCTTATTTTTCAATCTTAATTTATCATATTTTAATTCTTGTATTTTTCTAAGAACTTTATCAAAATATTCTTTAAGATATTTATCTAATTTGGATAAATCATTAATATTACAAATTTTGTATAAATAATCACTATTGCCAGTTAACTGATTAGCAAATATAAATATTTCAATAAAAGCAAGCATATGAGAAATATTCCAGGTCCATTCAAATAAAGAAGTAATATAATGAAAAACTCTGATTAAAGAAAAGGGTATATATAAAGTTTTAGCTTTTTGTCCAGAAAATTTATAACATAACTCAATAATTTCTTCTGTGCTCCAACTCTTAGGGCCCCATAAGTTAAAATTTTTTTTTCTAAATATGGGTAAATTAATTGAAGCTAAAGAAATTTTTGCCACATCTCTTGCATCAATATAACTTATAAAATTTTCTCTAGAAGTAATAATAATAGGTTGATTTTCCAAAATTGGTATAGCATACTGATTAATTATTCCTTGAAAAAATCCAACTAAACAAAAGATTGTATAATTTAATTCTGAATATCTTTCTAGATATTGTTCGATTTCATATTTAAATTTCAATAGGGGTAAATCTGTATATTTTTTTGCATTAACAATTGAAAAAAATATAAATTTTTTAACACCTGCAACCTCAGAAGCTTTTATTAAAGCAATTTTAGCATCTTTTTCTATTTTTTCCATATTATAAAATTCATTAAGTCTAGTTGTAGATGCATCTATAACTACACTTACCCCCTTTAAAGCTTGTGGAAGAGTATTTTTTTTTGTTAAATCACCATATATCAATTCTGCTCCCCACTCCTTTAAAAAAGCAGCTTTAGTAAAATCTCTAACTAAACACTTAACCTTATATCCTTTATCGATAGCTATAAAAACTATTTGTCTACCAAGCGTTCCCGTTGCTCCTATTACAAGTATATTCATTAAATTAATGTGATTGATGTTATAAATGATTATATTATATCTTAATTAAGATATAATATAATCATTTATAACATCAATCACATTAATTTTAATTAGGTAGGAAGGGATTTGAACCCTTATAACAAAAGTCGTCACATTTTGAGTGTGATGCGTCTACCAGTTTCGCCACCTACCCAGTAACTTAAATCTTATAAAAAACTACTTATGACTAATCTATATTATTATACAATATCAAAGATCTACTTGGTATCGCCTTGGATATATCTTTGTAAATTATCTCTTGTTACAAAAAGGATTATTATTTGTGTCATGATTATTTGTTTTAATCTAAATTTTAATATATTTTTGAGTCTTTATATCTTTATAATTAGTACATGTATATTATTAAGCTTTATTCTAGAATTTAAAACTAAACTTTTGATAAATAAAATTCTTTTTATTTATAAAATGAAATCACTGTATCTTCTTTTATTAATAAGTATATCATTAAATATATTTATCTTGAAAATATTATCACCAATTAATTTAGAATTAATATATAAAACAATATTAGAAAATTATTTTTTGTATAAATTTATTGTATTTTTGGCAATAAACTTTTATCTTATTAATTATTTATTACTAAGTACTAGTACTTATGAAATAAATAATTTAATTCTTAGCCCGATCATTAAGTATATTATATTACTAACCAAATTATCTAAAAAAGAAATTAAATATTCAAGTTTTATTAGTGAAAGATTTTTAAATATATTTTATGAAAATTTTAGATATTCTACTTATTTAGTTAAATTGAAAAAATTTAACATCTATGAAGAGTCAAATAAATCAATATATTCATCCAATTCTTACTTATGGCTTGTTTATAAGCTAATTATTATTAATTTAAAAAAAAGTATTTATAGTGTAAATAGAATATCCTTTAATTTAAAATCCAAATTTTATTTAAATTAAAAAACTACAAATTAAATTTATACACTAAGCCATATGACTCATTATATATGAAATTATTTATATTTTCAAATAACATTAATAGAAAAATAGATTAATAATAGTATATATTATTTAAGCTTAAATTAAGTATGAACCAATCATTAGATGCTACAACGCTAAAATTAGAGCAAATTATTAACAAGTCATACAAATATGGATTCAGTACTAAAATACAAAATGAGGATTTCCCTAAAGGAATCAATGAAGAGATCGTTACTTTAATTTCAAAAAAAAAAAATGAACCTAAATATATGCTAGATTTTAGACTAAAAGCATATAAAAAATGGAAACAAATGTATGTTCCTAAATGGCAATATCTAAAATTTGAACAAATCAATTACCAAAACATACTCTATTATTCTGTACCTAAACAACAAAAAAAGCTACAAAGTTTAAATGAAGTAGATCCAGAATTGCTTAAAACTTTTGAAAAATTAGGGATTCCTTTAAATGAACAAAAAAGATTAACTAATGTAGCTGTAGATGCAGTATTTGACAGTGTATCAATTGGAACAACTTTTAAACAAGAATTAGCGGATCAAGGTATAATTTTTTGCTCGATTTCGGAAGCTATTCAGAAATATCCTTCTCTAATTCAAAAATATTTAGGTTCTGTAGTACCGATTGGTGATAATTATTTTGCAGCACTTAATTCTGCGGTTTTTACTGATGGTTCTTTTTGTTATATTCCTCCCGATACAATTTGTCCATTAGAATTATCAACCTATTTCAGAATAAATAATGAAGAATCTGGTCAATTTGAAAGGACACTTATTATAGCAGATCGAAACAGCTATGTAAGCTATCTTGAAGGATGTACAGCACCACAATACAAAAAAAATCAACTTCATGCTGCAGTTGTCGAGATTATTGCTTTAGAGAATTCAGAAGTTAAATATTCTACAGTACAAAATTGGTATAGTGGAGATGAAAATGGAAACGGAGGAATTTATAATTTTGTTACCAAAAGGGGATTATGCGCAGAAAGAAATTCAAAAATTTCATGGACTCAAGTAGAAACAGGTTCTGCTATTACTTGGAAATATCCTAGCTGTATTCTAGTCGGAAATTATTCTAAAGGAGAGTTTTATTCTGTGGCACTAACAAATCATTATCAACAAGCTGATACAGGCAGTAAAATGATTCATATTGGAAAAAATAGTAAAAGTAAAATAATTTCAAAAGGAATTTCAACAGGCAAATCAATAAATAGTTATAGAGGGAAAGTAAAAATATCATCAAATGCCTCTAAAGCACGAAATTATTCTCAATGTGATTCCCTATTAATAGGTAACAGTTCAGAAGCTAATACATTCCCTTACATAGAAGTTCATAATAGATCTTCCATAATAGAGCATGAGGCTTCTATTTCAAAAATTAATGAGGAAAAACTTTTTTATTTTATGCAAAGAGGCATATCGATAGAAGAAGCAATTTCATTGATAGTCAGTGGATTTTGTAAGGAAGTTTTCACTGAACTGCCATTAGAATTTGCTTTAGAAGCTGATAAATTGTTAGGTCTAAAACTAGAAGGAAGTGTAGGATGACGCATAATAGTTTATTACAAATAAAAAACTTACATGTTAAATTAGCAAATACTGAAGAATATATTCTAAATGGTATTAATCTTAATGTTAAACAAGGTGAAATACATGCTATAATGGGGCCCAATGGCTCAGGTAAGAGTACTTTATCTAAGGTAATAGCTGGACACAGTTTATATAAAATTGTTAAAGGTGAAATTATATTTCAAGAGCAAAATTTATTAGATTATACTATAGAAGATAGAGCTAATTTAGGTATATTCTTAGCTTTTCAATATCCGTTAGAAATATCAGGAGTTAATAATATCGATTTTCTTCGTCTTGCTTATAATTCAAAGCTTAAATTTAATCAAACAAGTACAGTTGATCCCTTGAAATTCTTAGAGATTGTCTATCCAAAATTAAAGCTAGTTGGTCTTGATGAAAGCTTCTTACATAGAAAAGTAAATGAAGGATTTTCTGGAGGGGAGAAAAAAAAGAATGAAATACTTCAAATGGCATTACTAGATGCTAAACTAGCTATTTTAGATGAAACAGATTCAGGACTAGATATAGATGCTTTAAAAGATATTTCAAACGCTATTAAAAGTATTTTGAAAATAAGCCAATTTAAACAATCAATTATAATAATTACTCATTATCAGAGGATTCTAAATTATATTCAACCAGACTATATTCACGTAATGTATAAAGGCAAGATAATTAAAACAGGTGATGCAAGCCTAGCAAGTGAATTAGAATCTAAAGGTTATGAATGGATAACTAGTGAATAATAAATAAAATTAAAAGAAGAAATAAAATCTTTGTAAGGATACTCTTACAAAGATTTTATTTCTTCTTTTAATTTTATTTATTATTCATTAGTTAAAAAAGTAGCTTTTGTCTCTTGAATTGATTGTTTTAGGATGTCTTCAGCCTCTGAAACTAGTTGTTTATTAATTTTAATAAGTTCAATAAATTTTGATTTAGAATTGACAATATACTCTCTTAAGGCTTTAATAAAAGAACTTACTTTATGTAATGGAATTTCATCTAGATAGCCGTTAATTCCACTATAAATAATAGCTATTTGTTCCTCTACTGGAATTGGAGAATTTTGAGATTGTTTTAGCATTTCTCTTAATCTTTGTCCTCGAGCAAGTTGATTTTGTGTTGCTTTATCTAAATCAGAAGCAAATTGAGAAAAAGCTTCTAATTCAGCAAATTGTGCCAATTCTAATTTTAACTTACCAGCTACTTGTTTCATAGCTTTGATTTGTGCAGAAGAGCCTACTCTAGAGACGGATATACCAACATTAATAGCAGGCCTAATTCCTGAATTAAATAAATCACTAGATAAAAAAATCTGACCATCAGTAATTGAAATTACATTAGTAGGAATATATGCTGAGACATCTCCTGCTTGTGTTTCTATAATAGGTAAAGCCGTCATACTTCCCCCGCCTAATTTTTGATTTAACTTTGCCGCACGTTCTAAGAGTCTAGAATGCAAATAAAACACATCGCCTGGATAAGCTTCTCTTCCTGGAGGTCTACGCAATAATAGAGACATTTGTCTATATGCCTGTGCTTGTTTAGTTAAGTCATCATAAATTACTAAAGTTGCCCTTCCTTTATACATAAAGTATTCAGCTAAGCTAGCAGCAGTATAAGGTGCAATATACTGTAGAGTTGCTGGTTCATCTGCATTAGCAGCAACTATTATAGTATAGCCTAATGCCCCTTTTTCTTCGAGAGTTGATACAACTTGCGCTACAGAAGAAGCTTTTTGTCCTATCGCAGCATAAATACAAATGACATCTTGATCTTTTTGATTAATAATTGTATCTAAAGCAATTGAAGTTTTACCTGTTTGTCTATCGCCAATTATAAGTTCACGTTGTCCTCTCCCAATAGGAATCATAGCGTCAATTGCTGTTATACCAGTTTGCAATGGTTCACAAACTGATTGGCGCACAATTATACCTGGTGCTAACATTTCAATCAATCTATTTTCAGAGCATATAGGTTCAACTTTACCATCAATTGATTTGCCTAAAGCATTTACTACTCTTCCTAAAAATTCTTCTCCAACAGGTATTTGTGCAATTTTTCCTGTAGATTTAACTGGGCTCCCTTCTAATATATTAGAGCCTTCTCCCATTAATACTACACCAACATTATCATTTTCTAAATTTAATGCTATTCCTACAGTCTTGTCCTCAAATTCTAACAATTCTCCAGCCATAACTTCCTCTAATCCATAAACCCTAGCAATGCCATCTCCAACTTGAAGAACAGTACCAACAGCTGATAAACGAATATCTGTTTCATATTTTTCAATCTGTTCTTTAATAATTGTACTTATTTCATCAGGTCTAATATTTACCATATAAATTTAACCTATGATTTTATTGTTTGTATAATACTAATTTATTCCTAAATATAAGGCGAATTTTTCAATTTGTCCCCTTAAACTTAAATCTATTAAATTGGATCCAAATCTAATAATTAAACCACCAATCAGACTTGGATCGATTTTCAATTTAAGTTCAATGTAACTAGCTTTAGTTATTTCCTTTAATTTATTAATTAAATACTGTTGTTGTTGTTCTGTTAATGAAATTACTGACGAGATTTCAACTATACTAGTACTTGTAGCTTTATTCCAAATTATAATAAATTGATCAACAATATCATAAAAGTATATCATTCTTCTTCGTTCAATTAATATTAATAAAAAATTTAAAGTTATCTTATCAAGATTTTTATTAAAAATAATTTTAATAGCGTTTTTTTTTATTTGTTGATCAATTAGAGGATTAACTAAAAAATAATAAAATTCAGGCATTTTTTTTAAAAGAGTTTTAATTGAATTCAATTGTTCATTGATTTCAGTTAATGAATTTTTAGTTTTAGCTATTTCAAATAAACCTTCTGCATAAACTTTAGCTATTTTGTAATTATTATGCATTATTTGTTCCTTATCGTTAACATTGCTAGACTCTGATCAATAATTTTTTGTTGGAGATTGTTATCTAATTCATCTTTTAATTTACTTTGTACCTTTTGTAAGGCTAGAGCAGCAATTTGCTGCTTAATTTGTTTTTTGATTTGTAATTCTGTATTATAAATATAATTCTTAGTATTTAATAATAGTCTCTCTATATCAGTCTTACCTTGTTTTAAAATTGACTCTTTAACAGAGGATGCAGTATTTTTAGCTTCTTGTTTTATTTGATTTATTATAATTTGTGCAGAACTTAATTGATTTTTCGCTTCACTAAGTCTTATAGTTGATTTTTCTAAACGTTCTTCTGATTCTCGGATAGATGTAATTACTCTATTTTGTCTATTTATAAGAATACTGCCCAGAAATTTTCTTCCCAGATATATTAACATAATAATTAATATAAAGATATTAATTATATTAGTTTCTAATAAATCGAAATTTATCTTTATTGAATATTTCGAAATCTCATAACCTAAAACATCAAAGAACATATTCACTATTATCCTAACCTTTTTTAATATATGTACTAATTAATTTATTTTTTATTTGCTCGCTTATTTGTTCAACTTGCTTTTCAAGGCTATATATAGCTTTATTTTTCTCTTTTTCAAATTGCATCATTGAAGAGTGAATTAAGTCTTGAGCTTCTTTTTGGGCTTGATGAATTTGAGCATTAACAAATTCTTGAGCTTCATTTTGACTTGTTGTAACCATTTTAATAGCTTCTTTACGCGCAGCTATTAGTTCTAATTCATAACTCTTAGCAAGCTCATTTGCTTCATCAAGGTATATTGAAGCTTTATTTAAATTTTCTCTAATGTATTCTTCTCTAGAATCAATTACTTGAATAATTGGTTGATAATAAATTAGATTTAACACAATTATTAAAAGTAAAAATTCTAGAGCAATAAATGGTAAAGTAGCATCAAAATCAAATAAACCACCTTCAGCTAAAAGACTAAATGAATTTATATATAGCATGATTCTATGATTAATTAAATTATTTAGTAATAATGATTAATAATATATTAATATTATACACAATGATAAATCAATAGGATATAAAACGCTTAACTTTTGAATTAAAAGTTAAGCGTTTTATATCCTATTGATTTATAAAAGGATTAGCAAATAATAAAGATAAAGCTACAACTAATCCATAAATAGTTAATGCTTCCATGAATGCAAGACTTAATAATAAAGTTCCACGAATTTTTCCCTCAGCTTCAGGTTGTCTAGCAATTCCCTCAACTGCTTGAGCAGATGCAGTTCCTTGTCCAATACCAGGCCCTATAGCAGCTAAACCTACAGCTAAGCCAGCTGCTATTACCGATGCGGCAGAAATAATAGAATCCATAGTATTTATATTACCATATTTAATTATCAAGCAATAAACAAATTTCGTTAACCACTTATATAAGTTTAATTATATGTATCTTTATAATTTAATGTTCTTCAATCGCTTCACCAATATATGCAGCGGCTAAGGTTGCAAAAATTAAAGCCTGAATTGAGCTAGCAAATAAGCCTAGCATCATAACAGGTAGAGGAACAATTAAAGGAACTAATAAAGTTAAAACAGAAACAACTAACTCATCTGCTAAGATATTACCAAATAAACGAAAACTTAGAGACAAAGGTTTGGTAAAATCTTCCAAAATATTAATTGGTAATAATATTGGTGTAGGTTTTATATAGCGAGAAAAATAACGTAATCCCCTTTTACTAATCCCTGCATAAAAATAAGCAAGAGAAGTTAGTAAGGCTAAAGCTACTGTCGTATTAATATCATTAGTTGGTGCTGAAAGTTCTCCTTCCGGAAGTATTATTATTTTCCATGGAATCAAAGCACCGGACCAATTAGAAACAAAAATGAATAAAAATAATGTTCCAATAAAAGGTATCCAGTCACGATAGTAGTGTTCACCAATTTGACTTTTAGTTATATCTTGAATGAACTCTAAAACATATTCAAGAAAATTCTGTAAACCTCTAGGAGTTTGTGACATTTTATTAGTTCCCAATACAGAAAAAACAATTAAAATAAAAATGACAAAAAATGACACAATAAAAACTTGAGCATGTAACTTAAAAGCTCCTAGAGTCAAATAAAAATGTTCTCCAACCTTAACTGATGATATTAGCATATTCACGTAATATATAAAATCTTATAATATAAATTCAAGAATACTTACTTATAGTAGTATAGCAAAGATTTTTAAGGAAAATCAAATTTAATTACCTAATATATACTTTATAAATCTGCGGATTTTTATATTTTCATTAAAATATGATATTTTCAATTTTACTAAAGTCTCAATATTTATTGATTGATCACGCATATAAGGTTGGTCATATAAAACTAGAAGTTCTAAATTTTTTCTTATTCTTCCTTCTATAATTGTTTGTTTAATATGTTCTGGTTTATTTTTTAAATCTTCTCTCATTGATTCAATTTTTTTTTCTTTTTCTATAATTTCAGAAGGAATATCACTAAATGTAATATATTCAACACTAGGAGAAGCTGCAATTTGCATAGCTATATCTTTAGCAAAATCTTTAAATTCATTTCTTCTAGCTACAAAATCTGTTTCACAATTGACTTCCACTAATACACCTATTTTATAGCCTGTATGAATATAACTTACAATGATTCCTTCTGTAACAACTTTACTAGCCTTTTTGTCTGCAGAAGCTAAACCCTTCTTTCTCAAAGTTTCTATTGCCTTAGATTTGTCTCCATTAGAATCTTTTAAGGCTTTTTTACAATCCATCATGCCTGCGCCTGTAATTTCACGAAGCTCTTTAACTAATTGAGCAGAAATTTCTAACATTTTATTTTCCTTTTTTATATACTGTTAATAGAAAATGTTAACTATTTTTACTTAATTCTCTTTCTTTCTGACCTTCTTTAATAAAATCAACTAGTTTACCTACTATTAATCTAACTGAACAAATAGCATCATCATTAGCTGGGATAGGCAAATCAACTATATCTGGATTACAATTCGTATCTACAATGCAAATAGTAGGAATATTAAGTTTGTTACATTCTTGTACAGCAGTTAAATCTTTTCTCTGATCTGTAATAATTACTACATCAGGCAAAGTATTCATTTGCCTAATGCCATTGAAATACCTACGTAGTTTATCTAATTCTTTCTTTAAGCGTGACGACTCTTTTTTAGGTAAACTCTTAAAAAAGCCTTCTTCTTCTTTTTTTTCTAGGTCTTCTAAAGCTTGTACTCTACTTTTTATTGTGACCCAATTAGTTAGTAATCCTCCTAACCATCTTTGATTTATATAAAAGGAGTTACATCTTTGTGCTTCTTCAGCAAGAATTGTATTTAATTCTTGTCTTGTTCCAACAAATAAAAATTGCTTTCCTTGTTTTGCTAAAATTTTTACATAATCACATGCTGAGCCTAAGAAAAATGCTGTTTGGACTAAATCTATGATATGAATTTTATTCCGCTCTGCATAAATAAAGCTTACCATTTTAGGGTTCCATTTATTAAACCTATGACCTAGATGAACCCTAGCTTCTAAAAGCTCTGATAATGTAACAATGGATGTTGTCATAATATTTTAAATCCTTTTTTAGATTTTTAATTCATAATTAATTCAATTTCTTATTCTTTTCTAGTTTATTAGTTAATAATTTATATATGATATTATCTTCAAAATTATATGGATTTATAGAAATAATATTTTGTTCAGAATTTTTTTTTGTATATTCATATAAGTAAAATTGTTTAAACCCAGTACCTGCAGGAATTAAACGACCAATAATTACGTTCTCCTTTAATGCCTTTAGCCAATCTATATGATTTTCAAAAGCTGCTTTGGTTAATACACGTCTAGTTTCTTGAAAGCTTGCAGCAGAAATAAAACTTTTAGTAGTTAATGAGGCTTTAGTTATTCCTAATAAAATTGGTTTATAATCAAAAGATAAAACTTCTTCATTTTCTCTTTCTTTCAATTGCACATATAGCTCATCTTCACTATATTCTTTATTAAATTCTCTTTTCTCTTCTTCTTTTCTCTTCTTCTTCTCCCTTCTTTTTTTTACTTCTTTTTTAAATTGTAATTTCTCTAGTAAATTAATACCTAGATTCATAGATTTTATTTGTGCTAAATTTATCAATTCTCCAGTATATATTTCATCCATTTCACAACTTGTCATTTCTACTTTTGAAGTCATTTTACGGATAATTACTTCAATATGTTTATCAGAGATGTCAGCACCTTGCGATTGATAAACATATTGAATTTCATTAATTAAACTATTTTGTATTTTCCTAAAACTTAATTCTACGCATATGTCTCTTTGTTGAGGCAAATAACCTACAACATGTTTTATAAAAAACTCAAAATATAAATCTAATAGTAGATGAGTGTTATAAGAACCATCTATTATTGAATCTGCTAAGTTTACATAACTCATGTACGCTAATTGTAACTTATCTACCTCTGAATCTAATAAGTTTTGCCGAGTAAGAGCTTTTAAGTTGTTATAATCAAAAATCCATAATATATTTTTTAATTCCTCAAAGTATAAATGACCACAATCTTTAGATAATAGAATTTGTTCCTTCACTCTTCTCGCCTCTAAAATTTCTTCCACTTTAGGTAATCCTTGTACTATATCAGCAGTTTTAAACCTTTCATAGGACAAAACTGCAATAGTATCTCCTTTCTGAATAAAATCTTGATTTTTTATAAGTAAAACCGTTCCAATAGAGATTAAATAGACTTTCCCTTTGCGCACAATGATAGAATTATTATTACATTCCAGAACTTGTCCAGATTCTTTTGCTATAACATTATCACTTATATAATCCCCAGCTTTAATCCAATCTCCTTTTTTTACATTCCATTTAGTCGAATTATTAATATAAGATTTTTTATCTTTTTCAGTTAAAATTAATATTCTATGTATTTTATCTGTTTTAATGTTTAAAACTTGACCATCTTCTTTACATAAAATATCTGTTTGAGCAATTATATCAGATGCATTTAATATTTGTTTTAGATCTACTAGAATTTTTGTTGAAGTTAAATTTTTATTAGATTTGATAGAATTTTGTTTTTTTAGACTAATATGCTCTAAAAATACTATTTCTAGTTTATTAATTTTTCCGATTTTATTTTTAATAAGTTCAAAATTTATTTTAAAATATGAGAAATTAGATTGTAATTTACATATCCATATGTTTTTAACTAAATTTATTCCAGTTAATGATTTTATTCTTTGTCCATCTTTATATCTTAAGTAAATCTTATTAAAAATTAATAAAGAAGTAATTTCTTGTGAAAATCTTTGAATACTAAAGAAATTTTCAGTGTTTTTTTTGATCTCATATGGATAAGCATGTCTAATCAATAAGTAATTTGTTGATGAATATTCATAAATTTCGATAAAAGCTATGTCAATATGTTTTATATTAAAAATTTGAAATAAAAAATTATCCTTGTATATAATTTGTTTATTTTGCTTTTTTATTATTTTAACCAATTTATCATCTTTAATTGGATAAAGAGTGCCTATTTTTAGAATAACTTCTTTAACCATATTATGTTTTTTTATAATCTCGATAATCCCATCATAAGGGGCTGAGATTTGATCAGTTATTAAATGAGATGACTTTATAAATTCTCCATTTTTTACTTTCAGCAATGAATGATCTATATTTAGCTCATATGTAATTTCAGGAATCCAAAACAAAGTCCCTTCTTCTAGCAATTCATATCCCTCATTATCTTTTATACGTTTTGAAGTTTTAATCGTATCATATTTTATAATTCCACCCGTTTCAGTACGATATTTATCAAGAATTTCTTCCCCAAAAATTTCAAATCTATTATTATAGATATAATTACCAGGATTAGTTTTAAGAATAAATTTTCTATTATTTACTGTTTGAAAAATATACTGTTCATTAATATTAGATTTATCAACATATAATGTTTCAATTCCATCATAAAGAATTGAAGCATGAGCTAATTCAGCATTTATATCTTCTTCAAATTGACTATTATATAACTTATGAAGTTTACCTCCAAATTGACTAACTAATTCAAGTGTGGCTAAGCTTTGTCCTTTATGTATATATTCAGCTTTATGTACGTTAATTTTAGAATCTAAAGGTAAATTATATATTTCTCCTGCTAAAATGCAAATTGTTCCATCATTTCTAGTTATTCTTTTTATATATTCATTCTTGTCTTGATTTAAATCTATTTTTTCTTCAACAATAAGATTACTAAAATACACTTCACCTGAGAGATCAGTAATAACTCTCTTATTAGCATTTTCTGTAATTAGACGGCTACTTAATGGAAATTCTGCAATTAAATCATTTTTTTTTACTAATTGATTAGAAGTTACAAATAAGATAACACCTGGTTTGAGCTCAAATGATTCTTTTACATTACTATCACTTTGAATTGTTATAGTTACATTGTCTTCAATTAATAAAGCCTTGTCACCATATCTTGTTCTAGTTAATGAAGTCTTCTTTAGGCCGAATGGTAAAATTCTACCTTCAAAAGGTGCTCTAATTTGTTTTGCTAATTGTCCAGTAAAAACCCCTCCCGTATGAAAAGTTCGCATAGTTAATTGCGTTCCAGGCTCCCCAATAGACTGAGCTGCAATAATACCTACGGCCTCACCAATATCAGCTATTTTATTATATGCTAAATTCCATCCATAACAAAGCTGACAAACACCCTGTTTTGATTCACAAGTTAAAGGAGAACGAATAAATACTTCCTTAATTCCAAGTGCTACAATTTTTTCAGCTAACTTAGGTGAAATATCTTGGTTATAATTTGCTATAATTTCCTGAGTATAAACATCATATATTTGTTCTGCTAAAACTCTTCCTATTAATCTCTTTTCAAGTGGAATAATTACTCTATCATTATCTTTTAAATCTGTTAAATATATGCCTTGTTTCGTGCCACAATCCCGGGACTTAATAATATAATCTTGCGCTACATCAACTAATCTTCTCGTCAAATAACCAGAATCAGCTGTTCTAAGTGCTATATCTACTATACCTTTACGAGCTCCATATGAAGATATAATATATTCTGTAGAATTTAATCCCTCTCTAAAATTACTCTTAATTGGTAAATCAATAATTTGACCTTGAGGATCTGCCATTAAACCACGCATTCCTACTAATTGTCTAACTTGTGAAATGTTACCTCTAGCACCAGAAAAAGCCATCATATAAATAGGATTCAAGGGGTCTCTATGAATAAAATAATTAACTAACTCATTTTTTAAGTCTTCACTAGCGTTATTCCATGTATCAACTACTTTTTGTAATCTTTCTACAATAGTAATTTCACCCCTAAGATATTTATTTTCTGTCTGTTGAATTTGATAATCAGTATTATCAATTAATTCCCTTTTTAATACTGGAACTTTTAGGTCTTCTAGGCTTAAAGATAAGCCCGCTTTAGTAGCATAATGAAATCCTAATGTTTTTAACTCATCTGCAACTTTAGTAGCAACTGTTATACCATATTTTTGAAAGAAAAAGGCAATAATTTGTTTCAGTTCATTCTTATTTATTACTCTATTTAAAAATATTAAGTTTCTATCCAGATAAGAAATTATATTATCTGTCATTGCTTATTGATCCTCTATTAAATTTATCATCTTTAAGAATTATTTCGGATACACTATTAGTAATAGTCGTATTAAATAAAATTCTGCCTACAGTAGTACGCACATATTGTATTTTCATTTTATTATCTAAATATTCTTTTACTTGACGATTTGGATAAATATACAAGTAGCAGTTAGAGCTAATTTTCTTCGCTAATATTAAATTCTCTTTAAATTCGTCATCTATTATACCGTCAAACCGTACCCAAATATAGCTATGCAAAGTGATTAAGTTGTTTTCATATGCTATTAAAGCATCATCAAAACTAGCAAAATAATTTTCATTGATATTTTGTGAATAAGGATTATCAGCTGTCAGGTAATAGCAGCCTAAAACCATGTCTTGACTTGGTGTAATTATAGGATCACCTGTTGCAGGCGATAAAAAATTATGTGGTGCAAACATAAGTATTCTTGCCTCAGTTTGAGCTTCAATTGATAAAGGTATATGAACAGCCATTTGATCACCATCAAAATCTGCATTAAATGCAGGACATACTAATGGATGTAATTTAATTGCCCTTCCCTCAACTATTACAGGTTCAAACGCTTGTATTCCTAAACGATGTAATGTTGGTGCTCTATTTAACAAGATAGGATGTCCTTGTATCACTTCTTCTAGAATTTCCATTACTACGTGTTCATTACGTTGTATAAGCTTTTTAGCAGCTTTTATATTATACACTAGTCCTTGATGAATTAAAGCATTAATTATAAATGGTTCAAATAGGATAATTGCCATTTCTTTTGGTAAACCACATTGATAAAGTTTTAATGTGGGATCTACTACAATCACTGATCTTCCCGAATAGTCTACTCGTTTTCCTAATAAATTCTGTCTAAAACGACCTTGTTTACCTTCTAAAATATCAGATAAAGATTTTAGAGGCCTATTATTTGCACCAACAACTGTCTTCCCACGACGGCCATTATCAATTAAAGCATCTACTGATTCTTGTAACATTCTTTTTTCATTTCTAATTATTATTTCTGGTGCTAGAATCTCTTGTAATTTCACTAATCTATTATTACGGTGAATTACTTTTCTGTATAGATCATTTAAATCCGAGCTAGCAAAACGTCCTCCATCTAATTGTATCATTGGTCTTAAATCAGGTGGTAATACTGGTAATACTTCTAATACAGTCCATGCAGGATTTGTTTGAGAGCTTATAAGATTTTGTAAAAGTCTTAGACGTCTTATAGCTTTAGCAAGTTCAAGCTGATCATCAATATAACTAATAGATTTTCTTAATTTTTCCTCTTCTATATCTAAATTTAAATTAGTTAGTAATTTTTTTATTGCTTCAGCTCCAATTCCTATTTCTATTTCAATAGCTTTTTCTGCATCAATTTCTGGAGCCGAAATTTCATCACAAGTTTCATTATTCTCATTAGATTCTAATTCGGAATCCTTTAAATAAATTTTATCTTCTAATTCTTCCCATTCTTTTTCATTTAATAAAGAACGTTCTTCAATTAATCTACCGTTACTTAGTTTTAGTTTTTTATTTTTGATATTTATTACAATATATGAATTGTAATATACAACTTGCTCAATATCTTTTGGTCTCATATCTAAAATTATAGCCAGATAGCTAGGCAAACCTTTTATATACCAAATATGTGTTACAGGAGTAGACAAATTAATATAACCCATTCTATATCTTCTCACTTTAGATTCCGTGACTTCTACTCCACATCTTTCGCAAACTAAATTTTTCGCTCTAAATCTTTTATATTTTCCACAATGACATTCCCAATTTTTAACAGGACCAAAAATTCTTTCACAAAATAATCCTCCCATTTCCGGTTTTAGGGTTTTATAATTAATTGTTTCTGTGCTATTAACTTCTCCCACTATTTGACCATTAGGTAATGCATGTTCTCCTAATTTTAACAGTTTTTCTGGCGGAGCTAGACTTATACTTATATAATCAAATAATTGTTCTATTTTATTCATAATAATTATTAACTTATATAAATTTACTAAAACTTATTGAAAATTTTCTCTGATCTCAAAATTTTTATTATGTATTATACTTTGGTTCTTATTTATTTCTGATTTATACTTAATTTTATTTACCATATCATTACTATTAAGTTTATTATCAGTTGATTGATGAGATAAAATATCTATTTCTGCTTTAGTAGATAAAGATTCTAATTCAGAAGTAATCTTATTTGTGGATATATTTAATCCTAAAGCTTGTAGTTCCCTTATTAAAACTTTAAATGATTCTGGTATTCCTGCTTGTGGTATAGGATTTCCCTTTATCATAGAATGTAGGGCTTCTACTCTGCCATACATATCATCAGATTTTATAGTTAATAATTCTTGTAAAGTATAAGCTGCTCCATATGCCTCTAAAGCCCAAACTTCCATTTCTCCTAGTCTTTGTCCACCATTTTGTGCTCTACCACCCAAAGGTTGTTGTGTTATTAATGCATAAGGCCCTGTAGCTCTTGCATGCATTTTATCATCCACTAAGTGAATTAATTTTAACATATACGCAATTCCGACTGTAACTGGATTATCAAAAGGTTCCCCTGTCCTACCATCAAATAGAGGAATTTTACCTGCAGAATTTTTGTTAAATAACCATTCTAAATCAGAAATTTCCATAGCTTGTTTTAATTTTTTATTAACTACTTTTCTTGATGAGTCTACACCATACATTTCATCAAAAGGCATAACTGTAAATCGTTTATTTAAATAATAACCTGCTAAAGCCAAAAGACATTCAAATAACTGACCTACATTCATTCTTGAAGGCACGCCCAATGGGTTTAAAATAATATCAATAGGAGTACCATCAGGAAGATATGGCATATCTTCTCGTGGTAAAATTCTCGAAATGACACCTTTGTTTCCATGACGACCAGCCATTTTATCACCCACTTGAATTTTTCTTTTCTGAGCAATATATACTTTAACTATAATATTAGTGCTTTCAGTAATATCATTTATTTTACCAAATATTTTGATGTCAACGACCCTACCTCTACTACCATTGGGCATTCTTAATGAGGAATCTCTTACATTGCTTTCTCTATTTTTTGTTCCAAAAATAGCTTTTAATAATCTAGTTTCTGGTAGATTATCTGAATCACCTTTAGGTGTAACCTTGCCCACTAGTATATCACCTGATTCAACCCATGTTCCTATTTTAATAATACCTCTTTCATCTAAATGTTTTAAATTATTTTCTCCTACATTTGGGATATCACGTGTAACTTTTTCTGCTCCTAATTTTGTGATTCGAGCTTCTATTTCATATCGTTCAATATGAATCGATGTATAAATATCATCGTATACTAATCTTTCGCTTATTATAAAAGCATCTTCGTAATTATACCCTTCCCAAGGCATATAAGCTACTAATATATTTTTACCTAATGCTAATGAACCTTTTTCAGTTGCTGAACCATCTGCAATAACTTGACCTACTTTTACTCTTTCACCTGGCCAAACTATTGGCTTTTGGTTAATACAAGTATCTTGATTTGATCTCTGGTATTTTTGTAATATATATTTTTTATACTGATTATTAGAAGTTTTTATTACAATTGTATTGGCTGTAACTTCAGTAACTTCACCATCATCTTCACTTACGATAACCATTCCAGAGTCTCTAGCAATTTGTGTTTCTAGTCCTGTTCCTACTATAGGTCTTTCAGGATATAATAGCGGTACAGCTTGTCGTTGCATATTAGATCCCATTAAGGCTCTGTTCGCGTCATCATGCTCAACAAATGGAATTAATGAAGTTGCTGCTGACAGAATTTGTACAGGAGAAATAGCAATATAATCTACTTCTTCAGGAGAAGCGGTGATAAATTCTTGATAATAGCGAACCGGTATAATATCTCCTTTAATATGTCCATTATCATCGACTAAAATATCTGCTGGTGCAATTTTGAATTCATCTTCTTCTTCAGCATTTAAATATGAAATTGCCTTTTCATAGCATACTCTTCCCTGTTCTACGTTATAAAAAGGAGCTTCTATAAACCCATATTTATTAACTCTAGCATTAAGTGCTAAAGAACCAATTAAACCTGCATTAGTTCCTTCAGGTGTTTCAATTGGACAAATACGACCATAATGGCTTGGATGTATATCTCTAACAACAAACCCAGTATGATCACGATTTAAGCCACCAGGCCCTAATGCACTGATTCTACGTTTATGTGTTAATTCTGCTAGAGGATTAACTTGATCCATAAATTGAGAAAGCTGGCTAGAATTGAAAAATTCCTTTATAGCCATTAATAAGGGTTTACCGTTAACGATAGTTTTTAGAGCAATATCTTCATCATTAGAAGTGGTAATTTTATCTTTAATATTACGTTCAATTCTGCTTAGTCCAATTCTAAATTGATGTTGTAGTAGTTCACCTACAGATCTTATACGTCTGTTAGAAAGATGATCTATATCATCTATTTTACCAATACCAAAAGATAGACCAACTAAATAATCTACAATTGCTAATATATCTTTATTTGTTATTGTTCTTATAGTATCTAAAATATCTAAATTTAGTTTTTTATTTAATTTTATCCTTCCGATTTTACCTAAATCATATTTCTTTCTATCAGCAAATTTATTAATCAAATTTCCTTTCTCATCTTCAAACATCTGCATAGACTGATAGATTTCAATTATTTCTCTTTCTTTAGGCTTGTCATAAAACTTTAAAAGTTTTTCTTCAAAGTATTTAACATGTTTTATATTTTCTAAAATTTCTTTTTTTTTGAAACCTAATGCTTTAAAAAAAGATGCAAGAAATACTTTATTTATTTGATCAAATTTAACCCATACTAGATTATTTTTGTCTAATTCAAATTTTAACCAAGAGCCTCTATGTGGAATTAGAGTTGCACTGTATATAGGGTTATTATACTTATCGTATTCTAGCTTATAATAAATACCAGGACTACGTACTATTTGATTAACTACAACTCTTTCGGAACCATTTATAATGAAAGTTCCTCTATCTGTCATTAGAGGCATTTCTCCTACATCTAAACGAGAATCAATATTCTCTCCTGTTAGATTATTTTTTAAAGTAAAAGGAATATAAAGTTTAGCTCCATAAGTTATTTCTTTGTTTTTAGCCTCTTCTGGTTTGTGTTTTGGGTATTTTAATTTAAAATTTTTTGCTGAGAAATATATTATGAATTTTTTATCAAAATCAATGATAGGGGAAAATTTTTCTATTTCTTCAATTAGACCTTCTTTTAAAAACCAGTAAAAGCTTGTTTTCTGAATTTCTATTAAATCAGTTAAAGCGTATTGATGACGATATTGATTGTGATTTTTGCTTGTTATATCTTTAATCATGAATTTTATTTTGTTTAGTTAAAAATAAAATTAATAATACTAAGTGTATTAATTAGATGATAATAAATCTTGTTTTCTCTTATTAAAGATTCTTATAATTCTTTGTTTTTTTCTCGCACCATTATTTTTATGAATTACTTTTCTTTTGACAGCCTTGTCAATTTTACTATAAGCTATATTAACATTAGGTTCTATATTTGATATATTTTCAATATTAAGCCTGCGAATAGCTGATAAACATTTTTTTATGGCAGTTTTTAGTGTTGACATATATACACGATTTGCTATTTTATTTCTTTGTGTAATTTTTATACGTTTTAATGATGATTTAATCTTAGTCATAGCAGGATTTTTTTTATAAATTTTATATAAATAATATAATATAATTGTATATATTAGCAATAATAATACAATAAAATAATAAAATGATTTAAATTTAATAAATTTATGGCCAAACGTAAAGATATTCGTATTAATATTACTCTAGAATGTACCAAATGTAAATTAAATAATAATAAAATAAAACCTGGTATAATGAGATATACAACTTCTAAAAATAGACGTAATACACCTACTAGATTAGAATTAAATAAATTTTGTCCTAACTGTAATTTACATACTCTATTTAAAGAAATCAAGTAATAGATAAATTAATTTGTATTTATTTTTAAAACCTAAGCAAATAAACATGATTAGATATAATGAAAATAAACTTTCTCCTAGTGATAAGATCATGTATAAAGATCTCGATGTTTTAATAAATTTTATGTCACGACATGGCAGAATCTTACCAAGGCGTTTTACTTGTTTGACTGCTAGACAACAAAAACAATTGAAAAAAGCTATTAAACAAGCACGAATCTTATCATTATTACCTTTCAACGTATAAAAAATAATACTCAAGTTAGAAATAATACATTCTAACTTGAGACACATTCTATAATATCATTTTCTTTCCATGATTGAAAATTTTTACATAAAACACCACATTCTTTTCCTTCATAAATTTCTTCTATATCATTCTTTTCAAATTTTAATGAATCTAACTTACCTTTATATATAATAAGATTATTACGAAAAATTTGTATTTGAGAATTATTTAATAATTTACCCTCTATAACAATACAACCTGCAACTTTACCTTTTGCTAAATTAAATATAGTTTTAACAACAGCTTTGCCAATAACTTCAACTTTAGCTATGTTGCCTTTTAATAAGTCTTGTATTAACTTATTTAAGTCTTCAAATAAATCATAGATGAGATTATAATTTTTTATCACAATTTGTTTCATTTGTGCAATTTTCTGTATAGGTTTCGATATTTTAATATTAAAACCTATTATATAAGCCTTAGTAATAGAAGCTAGGTTAATGTCATTTAAACTTACTTCTCCAATTTCAGCTCTAACAATAGTAATTTTTATATTTCCCTCTACATTATTAATATTTTTTTTTATAACTTCAATAACCGCTTCTACAGAGTCTTGAACATCCGCTTTAATAATCAAGTTGATATCAATAGTTTTTTTATCTATGTTTGAATTGTTATCGCTTTTTATTAAAATTTGTTTAAAATCAGCATGATCCTTTTTATTTTTTAACTCTTCAATTTTAGATTTCGCTTTTTTTTCTGTTTCAACCTTTTCAAACAATTCGCCAGTTTTTACTAATTCTGGCATTCCTAAAATATTTATCAGAGAAACAGCCTCGGATTCAGATATTTTTTCTCCTTTATAATTGAATAAAGATCTAATTTTCCCGAAACCTTGTCCGGCTATAATTATATCACCAACTCTTATTCTACCTTTCTGTAATATTAAATTAGCTCTAGGTACTTTATTTTTATCTAAGTACGTTTCTAGTACTATTCCTTCTGCTTGAGCTCCGGGATTAGTTTTTAAATTTTTTATTTCACTAATTAATAAAATCATATCTAGCAATAGTTCTAGACTTTTTTCATTAAATATACTTACATCTACCCTAGGTATATCACCTCCTAATTCTTCTGCAATTAATCCATATTCTGTTAAATGCTGTAATATCTTAGCAATATTCTTTTTAGCATCTATTTTATCAACTTTTGTAATTACTATTACAATAGAACTTTTACTATTTTTTAATGATTCAATAATTCGAGATGTTTCTTGTTGAATTCCTTCATCGGCAGCTATTATAAGTAATATAATATCGCTTATTTTTAAAACTCTTTTTCTTATAGATTCAAAAGCCTCATGACCAGGTGTGTCTAATAGAATAATTTTTTTATCTTTTGATCCTATCGTAAATTCATGTGCTCCTATGTGTTGAGTAATATGTCCAATTTCATTTTTAGTAAGGTCACTTTTTACTAGGTGTTCTATTAAACTAGTTTTGCCATGATTAACATGCCCTAAGACAGCTACAATGGGTGCACGTGTTTTAAGTTGATTATTATTAATATTTTGTTCATTCTTATTTTCAGTGTTTATATAAATATTGTTTTTTTTATCAATAGTGGTTATATTGATTTTTAATTCTTGACTAATTAAATTTAATAGGTGTAAATCTAAGAATTGATTAATGTTTAATAATTTACCTTTTTTGAATAGAATCTTTAAAAGTTCAGTTGCTTCTACACCTATTTTTAAGGCTAAGTCATTAACTGTAATGTTTTCCTCTACATATATAATATCTGATTGAAAATTTATATTTTCATTTGAATTGTAATAAGCTGTTCGATTTAATATAAATTTATTTTTATTATTATTTAAACGATTTTTTTCTATCGATTTAAAATTGAAATTAGAATTTTTTTTATTTTTAGCCTTGTTATTTTTATTAGCTTTTAATAAATCAGACTTATAATTTTTATTGTTATAATATTCTATAAAATGTTCATCTTCATTACCATTAAATTCAAGATTATTATTAATTTTATTCATAATTTATAATTATACGTTTTTTTTATATACTTAATTTATATTTATAATATGGATATAAGATGTGTTACTTTTATAAGTTAAATTAAATCTATTTTTAGTTAAAGCAAATAAATCTTAATAATCATTTTATTATATAATATACAATAATAAAAATCAAAAGGATCTTAAATATGTCAAGATCTCAAAAAAACGACAATTTTATTGATAAAACCTTTACTATCTTAGCAGATCTTATTCTCAAATTTTTACCCACAAATATAAACGCTAAAAAGGCATTTTCCTATTATAGGGATGGCATGTCTGCACAGTCTGAAGGAGAATATGCAGAAGCCCTAGCTAATTACCATGAAGCTTTGAATTTAGAGGATGACCTATATGATAAAAGTTTTATATTATATAATATTGGACTAATTCACGCAAGCAATGGAGAATATGTAAAAGCACTTGAATATTATCATAAAGCTCTTGAAGCTAATAACAAGCTTCCACAAGCATTAAATAATATTGCCGTTATATATCATTATCAAGCAGTTAAGGCTTCTGAAATTAGTGATTTAGAAACTGCACAAGCTTTATTTCATGAAGCCGCACAATATTGGAAACAAGCTATTAAATTAGCTCCTTCTAATTATATTGAAGCTCAGAATTGGTTATTATCAACTGGTCGTTTATAGAACATTAACAGAAGTTTAATTAATTGTCTATATATATTTATTATTTATAAAAAAAAATTGCTTTATGTCTACTATTACTCAAAACAAAGGCTACATTAGCCAAATTATAGGTCCTGTTATTGACATTGAATTTCCTAATGGGAAACTTCCTAAAATATATAATGCTATTACTATAAATCATAAAAATAAAACAATAACCTGCGAAGTTCAACAATTACTTGGAGATAATAGAGTCAGAGCAGTCGCTATGAATTCAACAGATGGACTACAGAGAGGAATTGAAGCAATTGACACTGGTTCGGCTATCACTGTACCTGTAGGTAAATGTACTTTGGGAAGAATTTTTAATGTATTAGGTGAACCTGTAGATGAATTAGGAGCAATTTTAACAGATACGAAATTACCTATTCATAGATCGTCACCTTTATTTACTCAATTGGAAACTAAACCCTCAATTTTTGAAACTGGTATCAAAGTAATTGATTTATTAGCTCCATATAAACGTGGAGGAAAAATTGGTTTATTTGGTGGTGCTGGTGTGGGAAAAACCGTTTTAATTATGGAGTTAATTAATAATATTGCGAAATCACATGGGGGTGTTTCTGTTTTTGGAGGAGTTGGTGAAAGAACGAGAGAAGGAAATGATTTATATGTGGAAATGAAAGAATCTAAAGTCATTAATGAAAACAATTTAGAAGAATCTAAAGTAGCTTTAGTCTACGGTCAAATGAATGAACCGCCAGGAGCCCGTATGAGAGTAGGTCTAACAGCTCTGACTATGGCTGAATATTTTAGAGATAATAATAAACAAGATGTTTTATTATTTATTGATAATATTTTTAGATTTGTACAAGCAGGGTCAGAAGTATCTGCGCTATTAGGACGTATGCCTTCTGCAGTAGGTTATCAACCTACTTTATCTACTGAAATGGGAGCATTACAAGAAAGAATTACATCAACCAAGGAAGGTTCTATTACATCAATTCAGGCAGTTTATGTTCCTGCAGACGATTTAACAGATCCTGCTCCTGCTACTACTTTCGCACATTTAGATGCAACAACTGTATTATCAAGAGGACTAGCATCTAAAGGTATTTATCCTGCAGTAGATCCTTTAGACTCTACATCTACAATGTTGCAACCACAAATTGTAGGAGATGAGCATTATGCTACAGCTCAGAGAGTAAAAGAAAATTTACAAAGATATAAAGAATTACAAGATATTATTGCAATTCTAGGATTAGATGAACTTTCAGAAGAAGATAGATTAACTGTTGCTAGAGCTAGAAAAATTGAGAGATTTTTATCCCAACCATTTTTTGTAGCTGAAGTATTTACAGGCTCGCCAGGTAAATATGTAAGCTTGAAAGAATCAATTAACGGATTCAAAATGATTTTAAATGGAGAACTAGATGATTTGCCTGAACAAGCTTTTTATTTAGTAGGTAATATTCAGGAAGCAATTAAAAAAGCGGATGAATTAAAGGACAAATAGAAATGGGTTTAAATATTCGTGTTATTGCTCCAGATAGAATTGTTTGGAATGCTAAAGCTGAAGAAATTATTTTACCAACTAGTACGGGACAGTTAGGTATATTAAGTGGACACGCTCCATTATTAAGTGCTTTAGATATTGGTGTAATGAGAGTAAGAATTAAAAATAATTGGACTTCTATTGTTTTATTTGGTGGCTTTGCTGAAGTTGAGAATGATGAAATAATAATTCTAGTTAACGGTGCAGAAGAAGCTTCTGTAATTAATTTGGACAAAGCTAACAAAGATTTGATAGAAAGTTCTTCTCTTCTGAATGAAGCTAAAACTAATAAAGAAAAAATTGAAGCTACTCAAAAACTCAGAAAGGCTAAAGCTAGAGTACAAGCGGCAAATACCTTAACCAATCAATCAATCTATTAATATGTTCAGGTTTAAGTTAAAGAAAAAAAAAAGATCGTTCTGAGTCTTACTCAGAACGATCTTCTTTTTTTCTTTAACTTAAACCTGAACATATATAATCAAAATATATTCCCATTTCTTTGCCAGCTTCTGATCCTACCAAACTGCTAGTTACTTCCTTCATAGCTTGTATAGATTGAATGGTAGCACCAATAGGTACACCTAAAGAATTATAGGTTTCTTTAAGACCATTTAAGACTCTTTCATCTAAAATTGACGGATCACCAGCTAACATACTATAAGTGGCATATCTCAGATAATAATCTAGGTCTCTTATACATGCTGCATATCTTCTTGTTGTATACATATTACCACCTGGTCTAGTAATATCTGAATACAATAATGATTTAGCTACAGCATCTTTAATTATACCTGCTGCATTAGCAGCTATGGTTGCTGCTGCTCTAACTCTTAGTTCACCTGTTTGAAAATAACCTTTAAGTTTTTCTATAGAACTATTATCTAGATACTTTCCTTGTACATCTGCTGTATTAATAACTGCTGTTATAGCATCTTGCATAAAATCTTCCTTTATTTATTTAGTTCTGATATAGGTTAAGTTTGACGTGATATTTTAAATATTCTAGTCAATTTCTAGAATTTTTTTATTGCATTGCACCAATAGTATAGTCAAAATAAAACCCAGCCTCTGCTGAGTCATCACCCGATAATAATGAGCAAGCAACATTTTTCATTGCTTTAATCCCTTCTGCTACTGCAGATATTGGGGTACCTAAAGAATTATACATTTCTTTTACACCTACTAATCCAATTTCTTCTATAGGTGATATATCTCCTGCAACTACTCCATAAGTCACTAAACGTAAGTAATAGTCTAAGTCTCTCAAACATGTAGCAGTCATTTCTTCTCCATAGGCATTACCACCTGGAGATACTATATCTGGTCTTTGCTGAAATAGTTGTTGGCCAGCTTGTTTTACTATTCTTTCTCTATTATCTGTCAAAATTTGTGCAATTCTTAATCTACGTTGTCCTGAAAGAACAAAACTTTTAATTCTATCTAATTCACCAGGGCTTAAATATCTTGCTTCTGCATCTGCATTTACTATCGATTTTGTCACAATACTCATTTAGTAAACTCCTAGTCAAAGCTTTTCTATTTTTTATTTAATAGATATCTTATAAGAACAGAAAATTATTATCAGTATAGTAGGAGAATATAATCAAAATTCTCCTTGTAAAAAAGGGTATGTCTGAATAATTACTATAGTTAATAAGTTCATTAACTATAGTAATTATTCAGACATACCCTTTTTTACAAGGAGAATTTTGATTATATTCTCCTACTATACTGATAATAATTTTCTGTTCTTATAACTTGGCATAACCATGAAAAATTTCTGTTTTGTAAGATTATTGTATAAAATTTCAGTATTAGGAAAAGTTCCAGCAGGTAAGGTTGGAAATCTTCTATAAGGAACAATATTATCACCAAAAACTTCAATATATTCTTGACTGTTGATTAAATTATCAACAAAAAACTTTAATCCTTGAGAAGCTAGAATTTGATTATAAAACCTAATTTCTCCTTGATCTTTTGGTGCTCTACCTAGAAAGTGTTTAGTGCCCAATTCAATAACTTTCGTATTAGGATAAGGTTCAAAAAATTCTTTTCTATATAATTCAGATTGACCTAAATGTTGAACAAATTCTTTCACAGTCAAAGAGCCAGTATAAAATAAATTCTCTAGCAAGTAAAATTCTCTGCCTATACTATAAGGATCAATATCACGTTCAAAAACTTGTCGATATGCTGCCTTAATTAGTTGCTCCAAAGAAGATTGATTATTATTACTATGACGAGCAAAAATTACTGTTTGTTCTCTTCGTTTAGAAACTCCCTGCTTTAATTTCATAGTAATATTATTTTTGCTTCTGATTTCTTTTACTGTACCTAATTCAACAAAATTTTTATCTATAGTTGAATGAGATTTTTTAAATTTTTCTTTTATAGAATGTACTCTTAATGTACCTAAACTTAAATTATATGGAGTTAAATACCTCTCATAAGGAATTATATTATCTCCAAATACTTGATTATATTCTTCAGAATCTATTATTGCATCAATTAATTTGTAAAACCCGCCTTGAGATGCTAGGTTAAAATAATTATTTATTTCTTTACGTCCATATGTAGGGCGTCCCAATAATCTGATATGTATATACTCAATAGATTTACATATGTATAATGGTGTCCAATAGAGTTTTCTAAACAAATCCGACTTGCTTAAAGCTCTGATTAATTCTTTAATCGATATAGATTTATCTCTAAACTGATTTTCTATAGGTTGTAAATTTAGTTTTTCTTCAGTATACGGATCACGGCCAAAAACTCTCAAATAACATGCTCTAATAACACTTTCAATACTATTATCTGAGTGCTTAATAATTTGTAAATTATATGAATTTAATTCTTTGTATCCATTAAGTTTTAAAGGCCTACTTAATTGATTTTCAATAGCAGCTCCCTTATATATTAAAATCCTACGTACATCTTTATTAACAAAGGCTGTACTTGTTTTTTTGGAAAAAATAGCTCCAAATTGAATACCTAATGGATCATTGGAATTACCATAGGGATGTTGGTCAGGTAAAGGTGTTTCATAATCTTTAAATAATGTAATAAACTGAGGTTTCTTTTGAAAACGTGCACTATAATTAAATAATTTGATTTGAACTCCCCAATTTCTACATTCTTGAGCTTCTTCTCCTAAACTTCTTAAGTAAGGTACAGTTTCTTCACCAAAATAATCACTATATTCTTTAGAATTAATTAGACTATCAACCATCCCACCTAAACCTTCTTGTGAGACAATAGCAAAATATTTTTGAAACTCTTCTAACGAACTTATACCCCTACCTAATAAATGTCTAAAAGCTAACTCAACTGCTCTACTGTTAACAAAAGGGTCAAAAAATTCCTTTCTATATAATGAAGATTTTCCTAGGGCTCTAATAAACTCTTTCATTGAAATTTGACCAATTTTAACTCTAGATTCCATTTTACTTAAGGATAAACTATAAGCTTTAACGATATCACGCTCAAAAACTTGACGGTATGCTGCTCTAACTATTGCATTTTTTTCTTCTGCAGATAGATTAGGTTTCATTACATATTTAAATTGTGTTGAACTAGATAAAAAGTAAGTTTGTGGTAATCTTAGGCCTTGCAGATCAGCAGAATCTCTTTTCCTAATTCTATCACTCAAAGATGGTGCTTCAAATTCTTGGATAATAACATTAAAATATTGATTAATTATAGATTCTGCTTCTGGATTAGAAGAAAAAAGTTTTATACAAGTACGTTTCATTGTTCTTAGTGCGACAATAGTAGCAGCAGTTGAACAGGCATTTTCGATAATTTCTCTCAAACCTTTTATATTTACTGCTAAAATATTAGGATCGCCTATAACTATCGCATAGCTTAAATAACGTAAAAACCAATCTAAATCTCTTAAAGATTTACGCATTTTATTAGAACCATATTTTACTATACTAATTGGTTTAAAGCCAGCGGGAATACTATCTTCATTACTAAATAGGTTTTTAAAAATATTAGAAAAAACAAATTTAGTATTTTTAGTATTAATAGTAGTAATATCTATTGATTCTTCAGGTTTTTCTAAATAAGACAATGGTGAACCACCAACAAATATTCTATTACTGGCAGCATTGACAATGTTAGTAGAGTTTTTACTTAAAGTTTCAGCAATTTCTAATCTTAATACTCCACTTTTCATATAGCTTAGTAATTGGTTTAATTCTGTTGGCTGTAAAAATCTATCCTGTTGTTCTGCTTGAAGAATACTTTGAATGGGTGTAGTTTTATATAACTGTGTATTAATTGATACCAAACCACTAGTTTTTCTTGTTGTCATCGCATGTTACCTCTTTATTTTTATATCTTATGACCATTCTAATTCAACATTGACTACATTTGATTCTTTTCTATTTATATTCTTATAATTGAATATTAATATTTTAATATTAATATTCTTAATTGAATTTTAAATATGATTTAATTTACATATATTTTATAAAAAAATGAAGATGATAAATGATAAGGAAATGCCACTAGCAGAACACTTCTTAGAACTAAGAGAAAGATTATTAAAATCATTGATATTTATACTAGTTAGTATAGTAACTGTATTCTTTAATATTCAATACATTATCAAAATAATACAAAAACCTGCAGAGGGAATTAAATTTATACAATTAGCTCCTGGTGAATATTTTTTTTCTACAGTAAAAATTAGTATATATTTAGGATTGATAATAAGTATTCCATATATATTATACGAAATACTACAATTTACTATTCCTGCTATGACTATAAAAGAAAAACGCTTAATTTTACCTATGAGCATTATTTCAGCAATTCTATTTTTTGGTGGTATAATATTTGCATATTTTATCTTATTATCTCCGGCTTTAAGATTTTTTATTTCTTATGGAGCCAATATTATTGAACCTATTTGGTCCTTTGAATATTACTTTAATTTTGTAATTTTATTGTTGTTAGTCACAGGTATTGCCTTCCAAATACCGATTTTTGAAATTATATTGGCTATATTTGGATTATTATCATCTAGTCAATTGATTTCCTATTGGAGGTATGTTATATTTTTAACAACAATTATATCTGCAGTCTTGACTCCATCAACAGATCCTTTAACACAGATATTAATGAGTATAGCAATATTTTTTCTGTACTTTCTGGGAATAATTGTCCTAAAATGTATGAATAAATAATTCTCTTTTTATGTTATACTATATAACATATAAAGAACAATATTATTATTTTTTTTAGACTTAAAATGAAATGATGTACATACTACCAAATATTAAATTTAACAACTACATAAAAAAAATAATTATTAGTTTAATAAAATTATCCGCTATAGTAATAATATTATTGAAATTCTCAAACTCTATTGTTAATGCTTATCCTATTTATGCCCAACAAGCTTATGAAAATCCAAGAGAAGCTACAGGAAGAATTGTATGTGCTAATTGTCACTTAGCTCAAAAAGATATACAGCTTAATATCCCTAAATCTGTTTTACCTAACTCCGTTTTTGAAGCTGTTGTTAAAATTCCTTATCCTAATAATGCTCAACAAATATTAGCTAATGCTAATAAAGGACCTTTGAATGTAGGCGCTATATTAATTTTACCAGAAGGATTTTCACTTGCTCCTACAAGTCGATTATCTGAAGAACAGAAGGCAATAGCTAAAATTACTCCTATCCAAACTTATAATAATCAGCACAAAAATATACTCGTAGTAGGACCTTTACCTGGTGATAAACATAAGGAAATAAGTTTTCCGATCTTATCACCGGATCCTCAATCTAATAAGCAAATACATTTCATTAAATACCCTATATATGCAGGAGGAAATAGAGGAAGGGGACAACTCTATCCTAATGGTGAAAAAAGTAATAATGCGTTATACACATCACCTGTAGATGGTAAAATCATTCAAATCAATAAAGAAGAAAATAATTCGACTAAAATTGTAATTGAGACGAATAGTAAGAATACTGTAACAGAAAAATTACCTTCAGGTATTGAACTAATTGTTAAAGAGGGACAAATGGTAAAAATAGATCAAGTTCTCAATAAAGATTTAAATGTAGGGGGATTTGGACAAATTGAAAGTGAATTTGTTTTACAAAATCCAGAAAGAATAAAAGGTATGATTTTATTCTTCTTTTCGGTAACCTTAACACAAATTTTATTAATTTTAAAGAAAAAACAATTTGAAAAAGTACAGGCCAAGCAATTAAATATTTAGTAAAAATAAAACACATAACCAATATGGTTATGTGTTTTGTTTTTACTAAATATTTAATTGCTTGATTATAGAATTTATAATCTGTTCTGAATGTACTATTGTATGTTGTTCCAAAAGACCATTATAAGGTGTAGGGATATCCTGTGATGACAATCTAATAATTGGCGAATCTAGATAATCGAAAATCAACTCATTAACTCGAGCTATTATTTCAGCTGCTATACCACCAGTTTTCATACATTCTTCAACAATACATGCTTTATGAGTTTTTTGAATTGATCTAATAATTGTATCTATATCGATAGGTTTGAGAGATATTAAATCTATAACTTCAGGATCAATATTCTTCTCAATTAATCTATCAACAGCTTTTAATACGTGATACCTCATTCTTGAATAGGTGATAATAGTTATGTCTTTTCCTTCTCTTACTATTTCAGCTTTGTCTAAAGGTAATGTATATTCATAATCTGGTATTTCTTGTTTCATATTATAAAGTAAAACATGCTCAAAAAATAATACTGGGTTATTGTCTCTTATTGCAGACTTTAATAGACCTTTAGCATTATAAGGAGTTGAACAAGCAACAATTTTTAACCCAGGAACAGCTTGAAAATAAGTTTCAAGTCTTTGAGAATGTTCAGCACCAAGTTGACGTCCTACTCCACCCGGACCACGAATTACAATCGGAATTTGATAATTACCTCCAGATGTATATGGAAGCATCCCTGCATTATTAGCTATCTGATTAAATGCAAGAAGTAAAAAGCCCATATTCATCCCCTCTACTATAGGTCTAAGACCAGTCATAGCAGCACCAATGGCCATACCTGTAAAACTATTCTCAGCAATAGGTGTATCTAATATTCTTAAATCACCATATTTTAAATGTAAATCTTTAGTAACCTTATATGAGCCGCCATAATGCCCAACATCTTCACCTATTACTAAAACAGTTTCATCTTTATTCATTTCTTCGTCAATTGCTGAACGTAATGCGTCAAACATGAAGATTTTATTCATAGATATTTATATCTGATAGTGGATTATTTCATTATTAAATTTTAATAAAAAAGATATTTAGATAAATCATGTAAATTAGGTTCTGGACTATCAATGGCAAATTTAACTGCTTCCTCAATTCTTAATTTAACTTTTTTTTCAATTTTTTTTATTTCATCATCTGATATTAAATTATGATTTTTTATATAATTCACAAAATTTATTATAGGATCTCTAGCTATCCAAAAATTTTTTTCTTCTATAGATCTTAATTCATCTGGGTCGGCAAGAGAATGTCCTCTAAAACGATAAGTTAAGGCTTCAATTAAAGTAGGTCCTTGTCCACTCCTAGCTCTAGCAATAGCTTCTCTAGATATTTTAATAACTTCCAATATATTCATACCATCTACTTCTACACCAGGTATATTAAAAGCATCTGCCTTTTTATATATTTCCTGGACTGAAGACGCTCTTTGATTTGCCATTCCAATAGCCCATTGATTATTTTCTACTACAAAAATAATAGGTAATTTCCATAAAGATGCCATATTTAAGCATTCAAAAAATTGACCGTTATTAGTAGCACCATCACCAATAAAACATATACTAACAGGCAAATCATCTATCTTATGTAAGATTTGTTTCTGATAAATATTACGAAATGCAGCCCCTAAAGCTATTGGTATTCCTTCTGCAATAAAGGCAAAGCCTCCTAAAAAATTGTATTTTGAAGAGAATATATGCATAGAACCTCCACGCCCTTTACTACAACCTGTTTCTTTACCGAAAAGCTCAGCCATAAGTTCTTTTGGAGGAATACCCTTACTTAAAGCATGTACATGGTCTCTATAATTAGAACATACATAATCATATGGTTTTAAATTCTTAATAATACCTGTTGATACTGCCTCTTGACCTGTATAAAGGTGTACAAATCCAAACATTTTGCCTTGGTAATACATTTTTGCACATGTATCTTCAAAGATTCTTCCTAAAAACATATCTTCATAAAATATTTTGGCTTCCTCATTAGTAATCAGAGCATTACTAGTTATTGTAGATTTTTGCAACATGAATAAGACCTATATAAAAAATTTTCGCTTTTTATTATACTGATATAAGTTTGAGTTATATTATATTATTAACTAATAAAGTCAATTATAATTCATGATAGAAACATTTCAACTTATAGAACAAGAATTAAATTTGTTAGAAATTAATTTAAAAAAACTTGTTAAGTCAAAACATGCAATACTAGATGTAGCAGCTGAACACTTATTTAGTGCTGGGGGAAAAAGACTACGTCCAGCTATTGTTTTTTTAGTTGCTAAAGCAACCAAAAAAGAAAAATCAATTAAATTTTTTCATAGAAGACTTGCAGAAATTACTGAAATTATTCATACTGCTAGTTTAGTTCATGATGATGTAGTTGATGAATGTTCGGTTCGTAGAGGTGTACAAACTGTTCATACAAGTTTCAGTGTTCCTATAGCCGTGCTGGCAGGAGATTTTTTATTTGGCCAATCATCATGGTATTTAGCCAATTTAAATGATTTAGAAGTTGTAAAGATTATTTCTAAAGTGATTACTGATTTTGCCGAAGGTGAAATTAGACAAGGAATATCAAAGTTTAATCTTTACTTATCTGTTGATGAATATATTGAAAAATCATTTTTAAAAACAGCTTCATTAATTGCTTCAAGTTGCAAAGGTTCAGTTATTTTAACTGAAAATAATTATCATATAGCTAATAATTTATATAATTATGGAAAATATTTGGGATTAGCATTTCAAATTGTTGATGATATTTTAGATTTAATTTCAAATGCTGAAGTTATAGGTAAGCCAATAGGTTCTGATTTAAAAAACGGTAATTTAACAGCACCAATTTTATTCTCTTTACCCAATATTAATTTAGTAAATTTCTTATCTAAACTAAAAAAAAAAGAAGCAATAAACTTAAATAATTTAAATTTAGAAATTATTAATCAATCTGGCGGTATTGAAAAGGCTGTAGATTTAGCATCTGAATATATTTATACTTCGGTAAGATGTTTAAATTGCTTACAAGATTCTGAATATAAACAATCTTTAATTACTTTATGTAATTCTATCATATCTAAAATTAAATAATAAAAATAATATTTATTTTTTTATTTTTTCTATTAAACAATCAAAAGTTTCATTATCTATTACAGCTAATTGTGATATTACTTTTCTGTTGAGTGCTATATTTTGTCTCTTTAACATAGCAATAAAATTGTTGTATTTTAAATTTTTTTGCCGAAGAGCTGCATTAATTCTAATAATCCATAAACTTCTAAAATTTCTTTTTTTTAGTTTTCGCCCCGTATAAGCATATTTAAGAGCTTTCATAACTTGTTGATTAGCTATTCTAAATAGTTTAGAATGACTTCCCCTATACCCTTTCGCTAATCTTAAAATTTTTTTTCTCCTTTTAATAGCAACATTTCCTCTTTTAACTCTAGTCATTATTTTAATATATCCCTATTTTTATATTTATTAATATGCATTTATTTAATAATAAATATTAAATATATGGCAATAATTTATTAATTTGTGTTTTATTAATATATTCATTAATTATTACTTTAGCAGATAAATGTCTTTTTCTTTTTTTATTCTTTTTACTTAATAGATGATTTTTTCCAACTTTATAATGCAATATTTTTTTGTTGCCTGTTATAGTAAATCTCTTCAAAGCTGAACGTAAAGTTTTAAGTTTTTTTTTCATTTTGATTATTATTGTTTATATGCTTATAGTTTTATTAAATTGACTTAATCACATTTAAAGTGAAGTTAGTATCAATTGATTTTAAAAAAAACAGTTTAATAAAATCAATCAATAATAATATTATAAATGGGATTTTCTGTATATTTTTATATATTTTGTTATTAGATTTTTTTTCAATTTCCATTATTTTTCTATTGTAACGAGCGCAATTATCAAAGTATTTAAAGAACTTGCCATTATTAAGGTCCAATGAGACCGGAAAAACTCTAGCAGCACTTTCATTTGTTTTTCTAATAACCTGTATATCAAATTGGCGTGCATCAATCCCTAATGACCTGTAAAAATCACTTCTTTGGAGATCATTTAAATACATCGTTAAAAACACGCTTAATAAAAAAAACTTACACCATAATTTAGACTGGAATGTTTTTAACATCTTTGGTTGTGAATATAATAAAATAGCAAAAAAATCACCATGCCGATTTTCATCTTGGCACCAACTTTCAAAAAATTTAAAAATAGGATAAATTCTGTATTCCGGATATTTTTCTAAATGTCTATATATGGTTATATATCTCCAATAACCTATTTTTTCTGATAAAAATGTAGCATAAAATATAAACTTGGGACTAAAAAAGGTGTATTTTCTGCTTTTAGTTAAAAATCCTAAGTCAAGAGATAGATTGAAATCTGCCATTGCTTTGTTTAGGAAGCCAGCATGACGAGCTTCATCTCTTGACATCATCTCAAAACAATTGGCTAATATTGAATTAGTATTTTTTAAGCGTCTTGAAAGTTCCTTATATAATAAAAAACCTGAAAACTCTGCTGTACATGATCTTTCTAAAAATTCTATAAATAAATTTTTTGTTTTTTCATCTAAATTATTCCAATTTTTATCAAATTCTTTATCTCGTACAAAATGATTACGATTATAATCATTACGAAATTCCTTTAAAATAGCTTTTAATTCAGGTAAAGACTTTGATATATCCATTAAAGCAATCTCTTCAAAATTTGTTGTGTAAAATCTAGGTGTTAATAAAGATTCCTTTGCTGGTGTTTTTATTTTTGTGTCAATATTCTCTAATGCATTTGTCATATTGTTTGCCTAGTAATTATTGAAAAAATATTAATACATATTTAAGTATAATTATAATAACAAATTATTATATAATAATTTGTTATTATAATTTATCACTTTAATAATAAAACTATTCCTATAGTGAAAAATAGAGTGGATAAAAGAGTTAATATACCGTGTATTAAAATTTTTCTTATTTTATATAGATAAAGATTTTTTTTCATAATGTATATAAAGGAATTAAATATGAATATTATAGATCTAGGATGGGCATCTTTAATGGCTATGTTTAGCTTTTCTATAGCACTAGTAATATGGGGCAGAAATGGATTTTAAATTTTATATTAGATTTATTATTAGGAAAAAATATTATGATTATAGACAATGAGATTTTAAATATTACCCTCTTAATGACTGTATTGACAATGATAGGTCTATTTTTAGGATTTGTTTTACTTAAATTGCAAAGTGAATAAAGATATTTAATTTGAATTAAAGACGTATGATATTAATGAAATTTAAAGAAATTCTGCTTTTGATTTTGCTTTTTAGTAGTATTTTGTTAATGATTATTATTTTAATTTCTAATCCTAAAGCTAATGCTTTAGGTTTAGGCTCTACCATACCTACACAAAGGACTTTGGATAGGTTAACATGGAACTTAATAATTATATTTTTTATACTGACAGCATTAATTAGTCATATAACTAAAATTTCATATTAACTTTTAACTATAGATTATGTTATTTTTATGCCAGATTAAATCTCCTGTACCTATTAATCAGCAACCTTTAGAAGAATATAATGTATTAATTAAGTCACAATATGTATTCTGGGTTTTACTTTTAATTAATACAATCAATAAACAAAAATGTATACATTTTTGTTTATTGATTGTATTAATTAATTCTCTTTCTTGTATAATTTCTCAAAATTTAAATTTAGATTTTTTTTTAAAATTTCTATATCTGATTATTATTACTTTATCAGCTTTACTAATAATAACTTTAAAATTATATTTAGATTTCTCTTACATTGGTAAGAGATTAATTAGTGCCATTATCGATTATGAAGAATCAGGATGGTATAATGGTCAAAAATGGGTTAAAAATCACAAATCCTTAATGAAAGAAAGAATAATTGGTATATATAAAATACAGCCTATTATTGATAAAATTAAAATATTACTTACAACTTTAAGTTTAACTATTAGTGCTTTATTCTTTGTTAAAATTATATATTATAATTTATATTGATTAATAATGAATATAAAAACAACAACGCGGAGTAGAGCAGTCTGGTAGCTCGTCGGGCTCATAACCCGAAGGTCAATGGTTCAAATCCATTCTCCGCTAAATTTAAAGTGTCATTCATACTATTAAAATTTATTGATTTTTATAAGTTATTAATAAACCATTATATTATATAATATAATGGTTTATTAATAACTTATAAAAATCAATAAATTTTAATAGTATGAATGACACTTTAAATTTAAAAATGCCATCTCCTTCTTTTGGAGGAAGTACAGGAGGCTGGTTAAGATCAGCAGAAAATGAAGAAAAGTACGCTATTACTTGGATTAGTAAAAATGAAGAGGTATTTGAAATGCCTACTGCTGGAGCAGCACTTATGAGGTCTGGAGAAAACTTATTATATTTTGCGCGTAAAGAACAATGTTTATCATTAGGTACCCAGTTAAAAACTCAATTTAAAATCGATAATTATAAAATATATAGAGTCTTTCCTAATGGTGAAATACAATATTTACATCCAAAAGATGGTGTGTTTCCTGAAAAAGTAAATGAGGGTCGTAAAGCAATTAATACACTTACTCGTTCGATAGGAAAAAATCCTGATCCTGTAGTTGTTAAATTTATTAATAAACAAACTTTTGAATAAGTCATAAGATAACATATATATGTTATCTTATAAGGAGAGGTGGCCGAGTGGTTGAAGGCTTCTGATTTGAAATCAGACGAATTTTTATAAATTCCATGGGTTCGAATCCCATCCTCTCTTATTATTATAAGTATTATAAAAGTTTTATAGCGGGTAACGCGATTTGAACGCGCGACATCAACCTTGGCAAGGTTGCGCTCTACCGCTGAGCTATACCCGCATTTCATATCATATGTTACTTTATATGATAATAATACAATATAAAGAATGAGTACAAAAATATATTTTGTACTCATTCTTTATATTACAAAAGAATTAATTATTCCTGTAAGTAAAAGTAAACTTGTCCAAAGACCTGCACCTAAATAAATTAAATTTTTGGATTGCTCCCAATCCCTTGAAGATCCTAAAATAACGGGTATAGCAACTATCATTACAAATGATAAAATTACTAAACTCAATACTAATAGTTGAAGAATAATAATCATAGATTGATTACTCCTGAATATAAGAATATAATAATTATTACTTGCATAATATTATATAAATTTTTATTTCTTATTATTTAAGAAATAAAAATTTATATAATATTGTATATTAAAATTTATAAAAGGAGAAAATTAAAACTATGGAATTAGTCTTACTTATAGGTAAACTTCCAGAAGCTTATACAATTTTTAAACCAATAATAGATCTATTACCAATAATTCCAATTTTATTTTTATTATTAGCATTTGTATGGCAAGCTGCAATTGGCTTTAGATAATTAAAATGGAGATATATCATGGTTGAAACTTTATTATCAGGGATTGTTTTGGGATTAATTTTTATTACTTTATCAGGTTTATTTATTGCTGCTTATTTACAATATAAGAGAAGTAGTGAATTTTGAATATTGAAAAATTTCACAAAAATGAGCTAAAGCAAAATGATTTTAAAATCATTTTGCTTTAGCTCATTTTTGTGAAATTTTTCAATATTGTTAATCCTGATTGAGAAGATTTTTCCGGATGAAATTGAACAGCCATTATATTGTCTAATGAAATAGCTACAGTAAAATTCAAATTACCATATTTAACAAAGGCACTTTCAATATTTTTATTGTCTAAACATACATAATAAGAATGAATAAAATAAAACCATAAGTTAGTATTAAAATCTACCCATAATGGAGATTTTTCATTGGTAATTTGTATAGAATTCCAGCCAATATGAGGTATATTTCTTACTAAATGTTTATCAAATTTTTTGACTTTACCTTGTATAATTCCTAATCCTTCTAACTTACCTTCCTCGCTATTTTGCATTAGTAATTGAAAACCTAAACATATACCTAGAAAAGGCATACCATTTTTAATATAAGTTTTTAATGGTTCGATAAAATTTTTCTTCTGTAATGAATGAATAGCTGAATCAAAAGAACCTACTCCTGGTAATATTATTTTAGAAATAGTTTTTAACTCTTCTGGATTAGAAATGATTTTAGGTACAGCATTCACCTGCTCTATTGCTTTACACACAGAATACAAATTACTCATTTGATAATCTATAATACCAATTAATTTCATTTTTAAGTTAGTTTTTATAGTTTTTATATTATTAATAGCTAATCACCAACTAGCCTTTCTAACTCCAGGTAATAAACAGTTATGTGCCATTTCTCTAAATGCATGCCTTGATAAACCAAAGTCTCTATATACTGATCTACTTCTATGTGTTAACCAACAACGATTCCTATGTCTAGATTCTGCACTATTTCTAGGTAAGTTTTGAAGCTTAATGCTTAATTCTAATTTTTTATCATATGAATTTGTTTTTTTTATTTGTTCTTTAAGTTGTATACGTTGATTTTTATATTTTTTTATTTGTTTTTCTCTTTTTATTGATCTTGTAATTGCACTTTTCTTAGCCATATAATTTGATAATTCTTTTTTGTAAAAAATAATTTATAAAATAAATTATATAGAATAAAAAAGAAAATAAAGTAAATCATTTTGATTTACTTTATTTTCTTTTTTATTCTATATAATTTAAAATTAACCAAACTTGCCAACAGTCGATGCTATAACAAATGGAGCATAAGTTAAGATATATCCTACAGCAAAATGTGCTAATCCTACCAAGCGTGCTTGAACGATAGATAACGCTACAGGTTTATCTTTCCATTTTATCAAATTTGCTAATGGAGTTCTTTCGTGAGCCCAAGCTAAAGTTTCAATTAATTCTTGCCAATAACCTCTCCAAGAAATCAAAAACATGAAACCTGTTGCCCATACCAAGTGACCAAACAAAAACATCCAAGCCCAAACAGATAAATTATTAACGCCATAAGGATTATAACCATTAATTAATGGCGATGAATTAAGCCATAGGTAATCCCTAAACCAACCCATTAGATATGTTGAAGACTCATTAAATTGATTAACATTGCCACCCCATAATGTCAAGTGTTTCCAATGCCAATAAAATGTTAGCCATCCTAATGTATTCAACATCCAAAACATTGCCAAATAAAAAGCATCCCATGCAGATATATCACAAGTTCCACCTCTTCCTGGTCCATCGCATGGAAAACTATATCCAAAATCTTTTTTATCTGGCATCAGTTTTGAGCCTCTAGCATCCAAGGCTCCTTTAACTAAAATTAAAGTTGTGGTATGTAAACCTAGAGCTATTGCATGATGAACTAAGAAATCTCCAGGTCCTATATCTAAAAATAGTGAATTATTAGTATCATTAACACCTTTTAACCAGCCGGGTAACCATAAACTTTCACCTGCTCTTGTGGCTACACTATCAGAAGAAGACAACAAAATATTAAATCCATATAATGCTTTGCCTGATGCTGCTTGTATCCATTGTGCAAATACCGGTTCAATAAGGATCTGTTTTTCGGGAGAACCAAATGCGACTACTACATCATTATGAACATATATTCCTAATGTATGAAAACCCAAAAATAAACTTACCCAACTTAAATGAGATATTATTGCTTCTTTATGTTCTAACATCCGAGCAAGCACATTATTTTTGTTTTGTTCAGGATTATAATCTCTAATAAAAAATATTGCGCCATGTGCGAATGCACCAACCATTAAAAATCCTGCTATATACTGATGATGAGTATATAAAGCCGCTTGGGTTGTAAAATCATTAGCAATAAATACATAAGAAGGCATAGCATACATATGTTGTGCCACAAGAGAAGTAATTACTCCTAAAGAAGCTAATGCTAATCCTAATTGAAAATGCAAGGAATTATTAATAGTTTCAAATAGACCTTTATGACCATCACCTAATCTACCACCTGGGGCTCTATGAGCATCTAAGATCTCTTTTAGACTATGTCCAATACTCCAGTTAGTTCTATACATATGACCAGCGATTATAAAAATCACTGCTATAGCTAAGTGATGATGCGCAATATCTGTTAACCATAAAGATTTTGTTTGTGGGTGAAACCCACCTAGGAATGTTAAGATGGCTTTTCCTGCACCTTCACTTGTATTAAATACATGATTCATACTATCTGGACCATCTGCGTACACTGACCATTGCCCCTTAAAAAAAGGTTCTAGCCCAGCTGGATGTGGTTTAGTAGATAAGAAATTATCCCAACCAACATGCTGACCTCTTGCCTCAGGAATTGCCACATGAACTAAATGTCCTGCCCATGCTAATGAACTAACACCAAATAAACCTGCTAAATGATGATTCAAACGTGACTCATTATTTTTAAACCATGCTAAACTAGGTTTAAATTTAGGCTGTAAATGTAGCCAACCTGCAAATAAAAATAACCCTGATATCACTAAAAGGAATAATGCTCCCAAATATAGGTCATTATTAGTTCTTATACCAATAGTATACCACCAATGATATAATCCTGAATAACTTATATTTGTTGGATAGTCAACTCCTGTTTGTGAAAAAGCCTTCAATGCGGCTTGACCAAAGTGCGGATCCCAAATCGCATGTGCAATAGGTTTTATCTTAGTAGGATTAAGTATCCATTTTTCAAAATTACCTTGCCATGCTACGTGAAATAAATTACCTGATGTCCATAAAAATATAATAGCTAAATGACCAAAATGGGAAGCAAAAATTCTTTGATATAGATTTTCTTCTGTAATATTATCATGACTTTCAAAATCATGAGCAGTTGCTATTCCATACCATATTCTTCTTGTAGTAGGATCTTGTGCTAAAGCTTGACTAAATTTAGGAAATTTTGTTACCATATATTATTTATCCTCATACTTATAACATATCATGATATAAGATAATTATACATTATCCAATTGCAATTATTCTTGCTAGAAAAAATGCCCAAGTAGTTGCTATACCGCCAAGTAAATAATGAGCTACCCCAACTGCTCTGCCTTGAGTAATACTTAAGGCACGTGGTTGTATTGATGGAGCAACTTTTAATTTATTATGCGCCCATACAATAGATTCAATTAACTCTTGCCAATAACCTCTGCCACTAAATAAAAACATTAAACTAAATGCCCACACAAAATGAGCACCTAAGAACATTAAACCATAAGCAGATGAGGATGAACCATAGGATTGAATTACTTGTGAGGCTTGGGCCCATAGAAAATCCCTTAACCACCCATTAATAGTAATAGCGCTCTGAGCAAAATTTCCTCTTGTTATATGTGATATATCTCCTGATGAGGAAATAGTTCCCCAAACATCTGATTGCATTTTCCAACTAAAATGAAATATTACAATAGATAAACTGTTATACATCCAAAATAGTCCTAAAAAAACATGATCCCATCCAGAAACTTGGCAAGTTCCACCTCTTCCTGGTCCATCGCATGGAAATCTAAATCCTAAATTAGCCTTATCCGGTATTAATCTAGAATTACGAGCAAATAAAACTCCTTTTAATAATATTAAAGCTGTTACATGAATTGTAAAAGCATGAATATGATGCACCATAAAATCTGCTGTTCCAAGAGACATAGGCATTATAGCAATTTTATTTCCGACCGATATAATATCTCCTCCAAAAACATAACTAGTTGTAGCTAAAACATTTGGTGCTGTATTACCTGGTGCAATTGAATGACAATTCTGTATCCATTGTGCAAAAATAGGTTGCAGTTGAATAGCTACATCTGAAAACATATCTTGTGGTCTTCCTAGTGCTCTCATGGTATCATTATGTATGTATAAGCCAAAACTATGAAAACCTAGAAAAATACAGACCCAGTTCAGATGAGAAATTATTGCATCTCTATGTCTTATTACTCTATCTAACAAATTATTATAATTTTGCGCAGGACTATAGTCTCTTACCATAAATATAGCTGCGTGAGCACCTGCTCCAACAATACAGAACCCACCAATCCACATATGGTGTGTAAAAAGAGATAACTGAGTTGGATAGTCTGTAGCTAAATACGGATAAGGTGGCATAGCATACATATGATGTGCTACTATAATACTTAACGATCCTAACATTGCTAAATTAATGGCAAGCTGCGCATGCCAAGATGTTGTAAGTATTTCAAATAATCCTCTATGTCCTTCACCTGTAAAAGGTCCTTTATGGGCATCTAAGATTTCTTTTAGACTATGTCCAATGCTCCAGTTAGTTCTATACATATGACCAGCGATTATAAAAATCACTGCTATAGCTAAGTGATGATGTGCAATATCTGTTAACCATAAACCTCCTGTTACCGGATTTAAACCTCCTTTAAATGTTAGAAAATCATTATATTCATTCCAATTTAAAGTAAAGAAAGGTAACAAACCCTTATTAAAGCTTGGATATAACTCTGACATTAAATTTCGGTTCAAAATAAATTCATGAGGGAGTGGTATTTGAGCTGGCACAATACCTGAATCAAGTAATTTATTAATTGGTAAAGAAACATGAATCAAGTGCCCTGTCCACCCAAGTGAACCCAAACCTAATAAGCCTGCTAAATGATGATTTAACATTGATTCAACATTTTGAAACCATTCCAATTTAGGCGCAGCCTTATGATAATGAAACCAACCTGCAAAAAGCATTAAGCTGGCCATAAACAATCCACCTATTGCAGTTACATATAGTTGCATTTCATTAGTAATTCCTGATGCTCGCCATAATTGAAAGAGTCCAGAAGTAATTTGAATTCCTTGGAATCCTCCACCAACATCAGCATTTAAAATTTCCTGACCTATAATAGGCCAAACAACCTGTGCACTTGGTTTTATGTTAATAGGATTATTGAGCCAAGCTACATAATTAGAAAATTTGGCACCATGAAAGTACATACCACTTAACCATATAAAAATTACCGCTAATTGACCAAAATGAGCGCTAAAAATTTTACGAGATATCTCTTCTAAAGAATTTGTATGACTATCAAAATCATGAGCATCTGCATGTAGATTCCAGATCCATGTAGTAGTTTTAGGACCTTTAGCTAAACTACGAGAAAAATGTCCCGGTTTTGACCATTTTTCGAAATTAGTAGGGACAACATTTCTATCTATCAGAACTTTTGCCTTTTTTTCTTCTTGCTCTCTTGAGCTTATTGTCATAATACTTCTCCTATTTTGAGAAAAATCACTAACAAATAATAAATAAAAACTCATTTAAGTTTTTATTTATTATTTATTATATAAAAATATACAATAAATTTATTTTTTCTTTACAATAGTTAATTTTCTTACAGAGTTTATAAAGATGAGACTTGCATTATGATATCACCAATTGATATTTCATCACCATCTTTAAATAAAATTTTCTCAATCTTTCCTCTTTGATTTGCCTTTATTTGGTTCATTACTTTCATTGTCTCAATTATACAAACTATGGTGTTATGCTCTACTATAGAACCTATTTTAACAAATGGCTCTGCTCCAGGCATCGGTGAAGAATAAAAAATACCTGGCAAAGGACTAGTAATATCAATGTATTCATAATATTTATCTGGTTTCTTATTAACTAAATTTTCTTGTTTTCTCTTTTCTGACAAATTATTTTTATTTTCTTTTAGTGGTATGTTCAATTCATTTTTTGTTATTAATTTTTTATCATTATTATTTAGGACAGTTGTATATAAGTCATGCTTACTTAAAGTTTGTGAATAAGGAAATGTTGAATAATAAATGTTAAAATTAATATTAAAATTATGATAAAGCAAAGATTCATTTTTATGTGAACTTATTTCATAAGTTTTTGTTTTAATGTGATAGAAGTCTAAATTTAGTTCTTGTAATAAAAACAGTATTTTTTTTATATTGACACTCATATAATCTTAATGTATTTTATAGTTTGAATAATTATTTATTTAATAATTTTTAATTCATCCTCAAAAAACCATATTCTTACTTGCGAATCAAACTCAACTATCAAAACTATAATATTAGACTCTGTCAATCTTAATCCTCTTACAATACCAATTTTACCTATTTTATCTGTTAATTCAAATGTATTCGGATTCCTAAGTTTATACAAATAAACTTTTTGTCCAATAAAAGATAATTTATTTAAAGAATATGACGAAACAAAGTTATTCATTAAATTACAATAAATTTAATAATTAGATAATTATAAATAAATTAATATATCAATTAAAAATAAAATGATTATTTCAGATGATTTAGAAAAACTTCTTAAAATTTTACCAATAGAGATTAGCAAAACTATAGAAAAATATCCTAATAAAAATCAGCTAATAGAAATAGTAATGGATTTAGGAAAAAAACCTGAGGCAAGATTTTCTGACCATGTTTATTATATATCAAATAAAAATATCAATTGGCAAGATATTAACTATTGTATAAGAAGACTAGGAAAATTCAATGTAGACAATAGAACTGGTATCAAAAATACCTTACACAGAATAAGTTCTATCAATAATAGAGAAGGGCAAGTTGTTGGCTTGACTTATCGCGTAGGACGAGCAGTATTAGGCAATATTAACATAATTCGTGATTTATTAGAAATAGGTCACTCTATTTTAATATTGGGGAAACCAGGTGTCGGTAAAACAACTGCTATAAGAGAAATAGCAAGAATTTTAGCTGATGAGATTGGTAAACGGGTAATTATTATTGATACTTCTAATGAAATTGCAGGTGATAGTGATATAGGGCATTTTTCAATTGGCAGAGCACGTAGAATGCAAGTAAAACATCCTCAATTACAACATCAAGTAATGATTGAAGCGATAGAAAATCATATGCCAGAAGTGATCATTATTGATGAAATTAGTACTGAATTAGAAGCAATTGCTGCTAGAACAATCGCTGAAAGAGGTGTTCAATTAATTGGTACTGCTCACGGAAATAGTTTAGAAAATTTAATTCGTAATTTTACTTTGTCTGATTTAATTGGTGGAATTCAATATGTTACATTAGGAGATGAAGAAGCTCGTAAAAGAGGAACTCAAAAAAGTATTTTAGAAAGAAAATCATTTCCAACTTTTAATATTGTTATTGAAATTCATCAACTTTATTCTTGGAGAATTCATCAGGATGTTGAACAAAATGTGGATAGGATCTTACAAGGATCTAGACCTATTTTACAAGATAGATTTATTAGTTTAGATAATAAACATATTATTAAATATTCTCAATATAATAATAATGAAATTATAAATAGTAATAAATCTAAATTACATTCTATTAAAGAACATTCCAATCATTTGTTGCATGAACTAGTTAATAAAAATATGAATATAAATCATAAAATCTATCTATATTTGCATTCATTAAGTTATAAAGAAACACAATCTTGTATAGATAATATGCAATTACCGATAATATTAACAAAAAGCTTAGATAATGCTAATGCCATTTTAGGATTAAGAATACAGACAAAAAACACTCCTAAATTGAGAGAAATAGCTAAAAATAAGAAAATTCCTATATATGTGATTAGTAATGAGACTATACCACAATTAATAAAAGTATTAAAGAATATAATTAATTCTTACGATTTTAAAAAAGTTTATAAAAATACACACATTTTTGATTCTTTAAAAGAAATGAGAATGGCTATTCTTAATATAGTGCTTTCTAAAAATCAAACGGTGGAATTACTACCTAGAATTGCTTATATAAGAAAGTACCAACATATACTTGCTGGATACTTTAATCTGTATGCAATAAGTGTTGGTAAAGAGCCATTTCGACGTTTACGTATTTATCCTAGATCTTTAGCATAGTTTTTGACACTAATATTAATTTATATTAAATTAATATTAATCTAATTTTTATTAGTGTTATATTATTAATATAATATACCAATATAAGGAAAATAAATTATGAATAAAACTTTAACAGAAGAAGAAGTACTTGACAAAATTCGTGAAGTTGTTGCGACACAATTAGGAATTGATGAAACTCAAGTTTTGGATGATGCTAGTTTTACTAATGATTTAGGAGCTGATTCTTTGGATTCTGTTGAACTTGTAATGTCAATTGAACATGAATTTGGTATAAAAATTCCTGATGAGAGAGCAAATAAAATCTCTAATATTAAACAATTAAAAGACTTTGTAATGGAAAAGTTAAGTGTCAAAGTGTGACTTAATTTAATAGATTTTTAAATAAAGGAATTTGTTATGAATAAATCAGATTTAAGTGATGAATTAGCTAAAAGAGCAAAAATTACAAAAAAATTAGCAAATCAAGTTATAACATTGTTTACAGATATTGTAAGGGAAAAAGTGAATGATGGAGAGAAGGTGACCATAGTAGGATTCGGCACTTTTAAAGCAAAATATAGAAAACCAAAGGCTGTTAGAAATCCTAGAACTGAAAAAAGAATGGTTATTCCAGCTTCAAGAGTACCTGTGTTTACAGTTGGTAAGCTTTTTAAAGAAGAAGTAAATAATAAATTTTTACATAATCAAAATGAACTAAGAGAGCAAGAAAAAATAGAATAAAACAATAGTTATATTGATATTTTGATAATAGAATAAAATAATGTTCTATTATCAAAATATCAAATAATATTATTATCCTCCTAAATTTTACTAAGATTTGTTTTATATTATTCAATATAATTATTGATAATTACTTTAATTATGATTAAATTATAGAGAATAAAATATGAAACTAGCTTATTGGATGTATGCAGGACCAGCTCATATCGGCACATTAAGAATAGCAAGTTCGTTTAAAAATATACAAGCTATTATGCATGCTCCTCTTGGAGACGATTATTTTAATGTAATGAAATCAATGCTGGAAAGGGAACGAAATTTTACACCTGTTACTACAAGTGTAGTAGATAGGCATGTACTAGCAAGAGGCTCTCAAGAAAAAGTTGTCAATAATATTACTAGAAAAGATAAAGAATTTACACCTGATCTGATTATTTTGACACCAACTTGTACGTCTAGTATCTTGCAAGAAGATCTTCAAAATTTTGTTAATAGAGCAAGTATGGAAATCAAAGCAGATGTATTATTAGCTGATGTTAATCATTATAGAGTTAATGAATTACAAGCTGCTGATAAAACATTAGAACAAATTGTAAAATTTTATATTTATAAAGCTAAAAAAGAAAAAAATTTGTTAACTAATAAAACAAAAGATATATCTGTTAATATAATTGGAATAACAAGTTTAGGTTTTCACCATCAACATGATTTGAAAGAGATACAAAAATTGTTTTCTGATCTTAATATTAAAATTAATTTGGTTATTCCTCATGATACCTCTGTTAATCAATTAAAAAAATTACCTGAAGCATGGTTTAATGTAGTTCCATATCATGAAGTAGGGTTGTTAACAGCTCAATTTTTGCATGAAGAATTTAAGATGCCATATATTGATATTACTCCTATGGGAATAGTTGAAACCGCTAGGTTTATTAGAGAAATACAATCTATTTTAAAGAACTATCAGGTTAATGTCAATTATGAAGAGTATATCGATAAGCAGACTAGGTTTATTTCTCAGTCTGCATGGTTCTCTCGTTCAATTGATTGTCAAAACTTAACAGGTAAAAGGGCAGTTGTTTTTGGAGACTCTACTCATGCTGCTGCAATAACAAAAATTTTAGTTAGAGAAATGGGCATTAACGTTGTTTGGGCAGGTACATATTGTAAAAATGATGATGAATGGTTTAATAATGAAATAAATGATTTATGTAAAACAATTATTATCTCTGATGACCATAATTTTATTGCCGATTTAATTGCAGAAACTGAACCAGACGCTATTTTTGGAACTCAAATGGAAAGACATATAGGAAAAAGATTAAATATTCCTTGTGGAGTAATTTCTTCACCCGTACATATTCAGAATTTTCCTTTAAGTTATCGTCCTTTTTTAGGATACGAAGGAAGTAATCAGATTGCAGACTTAATATATAATTCCTTTACTTTAGGAATGGAAGATCATTTATTAGAAATTTTCGGTGGACACGATACTCGTGATACTATTAGTAATACACTATCATTAAAAGATGAAACGAATAAATCATCAATAGAATGGACGGAAGAGGCTAAGAATGAGTTATTAAAGATTCCTGGTTTTGTACGTAACAAAGTAAAAAAAAATACAGAAAAATTTGCTCTAGAAAATAATATTACTAAAATATATTTAGATACAATGTATTCAGCAAAGGAAGCATTAAAAAACCTCAATAAATAGAAAAAGATATTATACTCTAAGTTAGAGTATAATATCTTTTTCTATTTATTGAGGTTTTTTAATGCTTCCTTCTAATTTTTAGTTTCAAAAAATTCAGCATCGACAGTACCATCGTTAGAATTATTTTGAGTAGAAGTATTAGAAGAATTATTTACACCAACATTTTGATTTGATGTATTACTATATAACTTTTGTCCTATATTCATTAATTTTTGTTGTAAAGTTTGACTAATAGATTTCATTTGATCATAATTTTCTTCTTGAATACTTGCCCGTAAATTCTGTACAAGAGACTCAAGATTCGTTTTATCTTCACTAGAAATTTTATCACCAAATTCTTTGATTTGTTTTTCTGTTTGATAAATTAAAGAATCTGATTGATTTTTTAAATCAATTTTTTCACGACGCTCTTTGTCTTCATTAGCATATTGTTCAGCTTCTCTCACCATACGTTCTACTTCTTCTTTAGGAGAGGTTGAAGCACCTGTAATAGTAATAGATTGTTCCTTGTTAGTTGCTTTATCTTTAGCTGTGACGGATAAAATTCCATTAGCATCAATATCAAATGTAACTTCAATTTGAGGCACACCTCTTGGTGCAGGTGCTATCCCATCTAAGCGAAAAGTTCCTAAACTTTTATTATCTTTTGCTAGTTCTCTTTCACCTTGTAAAACATGAATTTCAACATTAGGTTGATTATCTATTGCTGTAGAAAAAATTTCTGATTTTTTCGTTGGAATTGTTGTATTACGTGGAATTATTTTAGTCATAACACCACCTAAAGTTTCAACTCCTAAAGAGAGAGGAGTAACATCTAATAATAATAAATCTTTTACTTCACCAGCTAAAACACCTGCCTGCACAGCTGCACCTATTGCCACAACTTCATCTGGATTAACACTCTGATTTGGTACCTTACCTAAGATATTTTGAACCAATTGTTTAATAGCTGGAATTCTTGTTGAACCTCCGACAAGAACAACTTCATTTATTTTAGTTGCATCAGTTTTTGCATCTTTTAAAGCAGTCTCTACTGGTATACGACAACGATTGATTAAATCAGAACACAATTCTTCAAATTTAGCCCTGGTAAGTGTTTTTTCTAAATGTTTTGGACCAGTATCTGTAGCCGTAATAAAAGGTAAACTAATTTCTGTTTGACTTACGTTTGATAGTTCAACTTTTGCTTTTTCTGCTGCTTCAGTTAATCTTTGTAAGGCTTGTTTATCTTTACTTAAATCTATTCCTTCTAATTTTTTAAACTCACTAATTAACCAATCTACAATCTTTTTATCAAAATCATCACCTCCAAGATGAGTATCTCCAGCTGTAGATAAAACTTCAAAGACTCCGTCTCCGACTTCAAGTATTGAAACATCAAAGGTTCCACCACCTAAATCAAAGACTAATATTGTTTCATTACTTTTCTTGTCTAAACCATAGGCTAATGAAGCAGCAGTAGGTTCATTAATAATACGTAGAACTTCTAATCCTGCAATCTTACCTGCATCTTTAGTTGCTTGACGTTGTGAATCATTAAAATAAGCTGGAACTGTGATCACTGCTTGAGTAACTTTTTGACCCAAATATTGACTAGCATCCTCAGCAAGTTTTCTTAACACTTGAGCTGATATTTCTTCTGGGGCAAATTGTTTTCCTAGAACACTACATTCAATTTTAACATTTTGATTATTATCTGTTATTACCTTATATGAAACTTGTTTTGACTCTTCAGAGACTTCATTACCTTTTCTTCCTATAAATCTTTTAATTGAATAAAAAGTATTTTCAGGATTAATAACTGCTTGTCTTTTTGCTATTTGCCCAACTAAACGTTCACCGTTCTTAGTATAGGCTACTACTGAAGGAGTTGTTCTAGCGCCTTCTGAGTTAGCTATAACAACTGGTTTTCCACCTTCCATTACTGCAACTACTGAATTAGTAGTACCTAAATCAATTCCCACCACTTTACTCATTTTTATAATACTCCTATTAACAGATAAATACATTATTATATACTTAATATAATTGTATAAAATTATCTTTAATATAGTATTTACCGAACATAAAAAATAATAGCTAGACAAAATTTAAATATTAATGTATATTAATATTTGAATTTATAATTTAATTAGTCTTTTTATTAGATAATAATACAATTTTAAGTGTATAACTATTAAATAGTCGTAAATTTTATAAGTAATTTAATATAAGGGAAATAGACAATGATAGGTTTTTTAGGCATTAAACTTGATATGACTCAAATTTTTAATGATCAAGGTTTAGCTATACCTATAACTGTAATTAAAGTAGGTGAATGTTTTATTACACAGATTAAAAAACATAACACAGACGGTTATAATTCAGTCCAAATAGGTTATTATGACAATTGGAATAGCTCTAAAAAGATTAATAACTCAATAAAAGGTCATCTAAAAAAAGCTAATATTTTTGATAAGAATATAAAAATATTTAGAGAATTTAGACTAGAATCAAATAATATTAAAAGTTTAGAATTAGGTGAAAAAATTCCACTAAGTTTCCTACAAGTAGGAGATAAATTAAATGTTATTGGTTATAGTATAGGTAAAGGGTTTGCTGGTTATCAAAAAAGACACAATTTCTCTAGAGGACCAATGTCACATGGATCTAAAAATCACCGTTTACCAGGTTCAATTGGTGCTGGAACGACTCCAGGCAGAGTTTATCCTGGAAAAAAAATGGCAGGTCATCTTGGCAATCGTAAAACTACAATAAAAAACTTAGAAATAGTGCTTATAGATATTGAAAAAAATGTAATTGGTGTTAAAGGTAGTGTACCTGGTAAAACTGGTAATTTAATTAGTATTTATAAATAATATAAATGAATACAACTCATAAAGAAAGATTATTAAATTTATGAATAAGATAATAAATATAAAGCAATTAAATTGGAATAACGAAAATAGAGGAATATACTCATTTGAGTTGAAAATAAATACTGACTATTTAAATAGTATTTATTTATTACATAGAGCCTTTGTAATTAGACATCTAAAAAATAGAACTATTAACGCTTCAACAAAAACTAGGGGAGAGGTTAGCGGTGGTGGAAAAAAACCATGGAAGCAAAAAAAAACAGGCCGAGCTCGGGCTGGATCAATAAGATCTCCATTATGGAAAGGTGGGGGTGTGATTTTTGGTCCTAAACCTCGTCTTATAGAAAAGAAAATTAATCGTAAAGAATGGAATTTAGCATTGAAGTTATGTTTATTAAAAAAAAGTGATCGCATGATAATAATTGAAGATTTTGTGCAAAATTTTGAGACACAAGCTAAAACTAAAGTTTTATATAATGCACTAAAAAGATGGGATATTAATTTAGAAAAAAAAACACTTATTATAATCGAAAATAGTAATCATAATATATTACTATCCAGTAGAAATATAACAAATATTGAATTGATAAATGCTAATAACTTAAATCTAAAGGCTTTATTATCAGCTTTCACAATAATTTTAACTCCTAAAGCTTTAGAGGTGATTAATCAAACTTATCAGGGAAATAGCCATGAAAACAAAATTTGACTATTATGATATAATAAAATCAGCTGTAGTTAGTGATAAAACAACGAAGTTATTACTTAAAAATCAATATACTTTTATAGTCAATAAATATAGTGATAAAAACTTAATTCGTAATGCTGTTGAAAATTTATTTAAAGTTAAGGTAATAAAAGTAAATACTATTAGAGAAAAATATCAATTAAAACGTAGTAAAAAATATATTGAAATAAAAAAGGCAATAATAACTCTAGATAAAACTAGTTCAATTAGCATACTGTTAAATATGTCAAAAGAAGACTAATATAAATATTATATAAAATTTCTTGAATATACTAAAAATAAAATATTATATTATGACCATTAGAACATATAAAGCATATACTCCGGGAACAAGAAATAAAACTGTATCGGACTTTAAAATTATTACTAAAAATAAACCTTGTAAAAATTTAATTATACATAAACATGTCAAATGTGGCAAAAATAATCAAGGTAAAATAACTTCAAGGCATAAAGAAAGAGGACATAAAAAACAATATCGTATTATTGACTTTAAACGTAATAAAAAAGATATTGTCGCGAAAGTAGCATCAATTGAATATGATCCTAATCGTAATGCTAGAATAGCATTACTTTATTATAAAGATGGTACTAAATCCTATATTTTGTGTCCAAACAATCTAGACATAGGAACCCAAATCATTTCATCTACCGATAATAATATAATTCAAATAGGTAACTCACTACCTTTATATAAAATTCCATTAGGTTTAATAGTACATAATATTGAATTAATACCTGGAAGAGGAGGTCAAATAGCTAGAGCAGCAGGCACCTATGCACGCCTTATAGCTAAAGATGAACACTTTGTTACACTTAAATTGCCTTCAAATGAAATCCGATTGGTAAAAAAAGAATGTCTTGCGACTATAGGACAAGTTTCCAATATAGAGTCAAATTTAATTACTATTGGAAAAGCAGGAAGAAGTCGTTGGCTTGGGAAAAGACCTAAAGTTAGAGGTATAGCGATGAATCCTGTAGACCACCCTCATGGTGGTGGAGAGGGGAAGAGTCCTATTGGAAGAAAACATCCTGTAACTCCATGGGGCAAACCAGCTCTAGGTATAAAAACACGTAATATAAAAAAAAATAGCAATAAATACATATTAAAAAATAAGGGTTAGATTATGAATCGTTCGTTATATAAAGGACCTTTTGTAGCTGCTAAACTGTTAAAAAAAATTTATCGTTTAAATAGTGAAAATAAAAAAATAGTAATCAAAACTTGGTCTAGAAGTTCTACAATTATTCCTATGATGATAGGGCATACTATTGCAGTTTATAATGGCAAACAACATTTTCCGATATATATATCGGATCAAATGGTTGGAGAAAAGTTAGGCTCATTCGTGCCAACAAGAAATTTTAAATCTCATATAAAAAATGACAAAAAAATTCGTCGTTAACAATAAAAAAAAATGGTAAAGTTATGCAAAATAATCATTCACAATTTGTCAAATCCGTTGGTAAATATATACATACATCACCTGTTAAGATTAATAGAATTTTAAATCAAATCAGAAATAGAAAATATAAGGAAGCTTTACTTATACTCCAATTTATGCCACATAAAGCAGCTAAAATAATAAATAAAATTGTTAAATCGGCAGGCGCAAACGCTGAACATAATTTTAAGTTTAATACTGATATATGTTTTATTAAATATGCATATGTAGATAAAGGACCTATATTAAAAAGGTTTTCTCCACGCGCACAGGGAAGAATTTATCAAATACATAAACCAAGTTGTCATATTACAATAATATTAGGAACTTAATTTAAAAAAAATATATAAATATAGAAAAAAATGGGACAAAAGATACATCCACTAGCTTTTAGGCTTGGTATTACGCAAAAATATAAATCTGTATGGTTTTATGAAAATAAAGAGTATTCCGATATTCTAGAAGAGGATCATAAAATTAGACATTTTATAGAAAATAAGTTTAAATTGAATGGTATTTCTAAGATTTATATATTTCGAAAAGCTAATCAAATTGAAATAAAAATAGAATCTTCTAAACCCGGACTTGTAGTAGGAAGATCAGGAAATAATCTTGAGTTGTTACGTAGGGAAATGTATAAAATTGTGGCACCTACTGAAAAAATTCGGATTAGTGTCATTGAAGTAATGCAACCAGATGCAGATGCTTCATTAATTAGTGAATTTGTTGTACAGCAATTAGAAAAACGTATTGCTTTTAGAAGGATTATGCGTCAAACCATTAATAAGGCTCAACGAACTAATATAAAAGGTATAAAAATACAAATTTCTGGCAGGCTTAATGGTGCAGAAATTGCGCGCACGGAATGGATAAGGGAAGGAAGAGTTCCTTTACAAACGTTAAGGGCTAATATTGATTATGCATATAAGAAAGCTCAAACAAGCTATGGGATTTTAGGTGTAAAAGTTTGGATTTTTAAAAATGAGATTTTATAATAAATATTTATAAATAGATAGTTTATCAAAATAATTATGCTTATACCAAAAAAAACGAAATTTCGGAAGCAACATAGAGGACGCTTAAGTGGTAAAGCCTGTAGAGGTAATACACTTATTTTTGGAGATTATGGCATACAAGCCTTAGAACCTGTATGGTTAACTTCAAGACAGATTGAAGCTACAAGAAGAACGCTTGTAAGATATATACGTAAAACTGGCAAGTTATGGATTCGTGTTTTCCCAGATAAACCAGTCACTTTTCGTGCTGCAGAAACTCGTATGGGTGGAGGAAAAGGCTCTCCAGAATATTGGGTATCTGTAATTAAACCTGGGCATGTCTTATTCGAGTTAAAAGGAATACCAAAAGATTTAGCTATTGAAGCTATAAAAAATGCTTCATACAAATTACCTATTAAGACAAAGTTGATCTCTAATTTGTTAGAAGGAGAATAAAATGAGTTTTTCTAAAATAGAAACAATAAGAAAGCTAAGTAAAAAAGATTTAGATGAAGAGATTATTTCTGTAAGACAGAAAATATTTGAATTATTATTAAAAAAAGCAACAAAACAAAGCATAAAGCCTCATTTATTTAAACACTATAAACATAGATTATCTCAACTATTGTTAATGAAAACAGAAATTAAAAGAAAAAAACAGTAACAAAAATAAGGTACAAATTTATGTCTGTTAAAAAACAAATTGGAAATGTAATAAGCCATAAAATGAACAAGACAATTGTTGTAGCGGTTAATAAAACAATAATTCACAATAAATATAATAAAATAGTAATACGTACAAAAAAATATAAAGCACACGATGAAAACAATGTATGTAAAATAGGAGATAAAGTAATAATTGAAGAAACAAGACCATTAAGTAAAACTAAAAGATGGAAATTAATAAACATTATTACGTCATCCTCAAAATTAAGACAATTTAAGGGATAAAAAATGATACAGAATCAAACTTATTTAAATGTAGCAGATAATAGTGGTGCTAAACAAATAATGTGTGTTAGAATTTTAAAACCCGGTAATGCAAAATATGCTCATATAGGTGATATAATTGTAGGAGTAGTAAAAGAAGCAATACCAAACATGCCAGTTAAAAAATCAGATGTTGTACGTGCAGTTATAGTAAGAACAAAAAAAATGCTTAGACGTCCTGATGGTATGCATATTCGTTTTGATGACAATGCTGCTATTTTAATAAATCAGGATAATAATCCTAGAGGTACTAGAGTTTTTGGACCTATTGCTAGAGAATTAAGAGATAAAAATTTTACAAAAATTATTTCTTTAGCAATAGAAGTAATTTAATAGTATAGTAAATACTAAAAATATAAAATAATTAAATTAATATTAATATATGAGAAGCCAATTATATAACTATTATAAAAATACAATAATTAAAGATTTGATTAGAGAGTTTGGATACCCAAATATCCATCAAGTTCCTAAAATAACAAAAATTAATATTAATAGGGGCCTAGGGCAAGATGGCCAAAACTCAAAAGTTTTAGAGAATAATGTAAATGAAATTGCATTAATTACCGGCCAAAAACCTATTATTACATATGCCAAAAAATCAATATCAGGATTTAAAATTAGAGAAAAAACACCTATTGGTATAGCTCTAACTTTGCGTAAAGAAAAAATGTATATTTTTTTAGAAAAATTGATTCATCTTGCCTTACCACGGATAAGAGACTTTAGGGGGATTAATACAAGTAGTTTTGATGGCAGAGGTAATTATAATTTAGGTATTAAAGAACAATTAATCTTTCCAGAAATTGAATATGATAAAATTGATAAAATAAGAGGTATGGATATTAATATAGTGACAACAGCTTTAAATGATTTAGAAGCCAAAAGACTTTTAACTCTATTGGGAATGCCATTTAAAAAAAATAATTTGTAATCTTAAGCTGAACGTAAAGGAGTAACAGTGTGGTTAAGGATACTATTTCGGATATGTTGACTAGGATTAGAAATGCAAATCTAGCCAAGTATAGTCTAGTAGAAGTACCTAATACAAAAATTAATTCTAATATAGCTAACGTTTTACAGGAAACGGGGTTTATTGATTCCTTTGAATTTAAACTAGAAGGTAAACTATCTCAACATAAAATTTTAATTTATTTGAAATATAAAGGAAAAATAAGACAGCCAGTAATTACTACGATTAAAAGAATTAGTAAACCTGGTCTAAGAATTTATGCAGGTTGCAAAGATATACCTATAGTCTTAGGAGGACTTGGCATTGCAATAGTTTCTACTTCACAAGGAATTATGGATGATAAGGATGCACGTTCTAATAATATAGGTGGAGAAATATTATGTTATATTTGGTAATCGGAGATTAAATTATGTCTAGAATCGGGAAACTTCCAATTAGTATACCTCAGAATGTAAATGTATATTTAGAGGATGATCATATTGTTGTTAAAGGAAAAGAAGGTGAGTTAAGAAAGCAGCTTGTAGAGCAAATAACATTTACAATAAGAGAAGAAAATAATAGATCCATTTTGATGATTGGTAAAAATAAACAAGATAATAAAACTAATGAGTTATATGGATTATATAGAACATTAATTAATAATATGATAATTGGTGTTAATACTAAATTTAGTAAATATCTTGAACTCAAAGGAGTGGGATATCGTTCTCAATTAGAAAATAAAATATTAACACTAAATCTTGGCTATAGTCATCCTATAAAATTTGTAATACCTGATTCAATTAGTATAGAAATTGAAAATAATACAATTATAAAAATTAGCGGTATTGATAAACAACTAGTAGGAGAAGTAGCATCAAGAATACGTAACTTTCGTTTACCAGAACCATATAAAGGTAAAGGAATTCATTATAGAGGAGAATATATAAAATTAAAAGCAGGTAAAACAGGTAAAAAATAAATATGAAATTTCTACAAAAAAATCAAATTCAAAAAAAGCATAAAAGTATAAGAAAAAAAATTAAAGGAAATAGTGATCGTCCTAGATTATACGTATTTAGGTCAAATCAGCATATTTATGCCCAAATTATTAATGATGAAAACAATAGTATTATTACAAGTAGTTCTACTTTAGATCCTATGGTAAGAAATCAAAATTTTAGTTGCTCTACTTGCAAAGCAGCAGAAATAGTTGGAAAAGTATTGGCAGATAAATGCAAAACAAAAAATATTAACAAAGTTGTATTCGATAGAGGAGGAAGACCTTATCATGGAAGAATAAAAGCTTTGGCGGATTCAGCAAGAGAAAATGGTTTAATATTTTAATTTTTTTAACTAAGGGTAATAGCATGAAATCACAAGAGAATGAATTAGTTGAAAAAGTCGTTCAAGTAAAAAGAGTAACCAAAGTTGTAAAAGGAGGGAAAAAGCTTAGTTTTCGTGTGGTAGTAATTGTTGGAGATCAATTAAATCAGGTAGGTATCGGGATTGGCAAGGCAAGTGAAGTAATTAGTGCAATTAGAAAAGCCATTGCTGATGGAAAAAAAAATTTAATTCAAGTACCATTAAATAAAAACTACTCTATACCTCATATTATTCAAAACTCGTTTGGTGCAGCATCGATTATATTACGACCATCTTCTTTAGGATCGGGAGTTATTGCAGGTGGGGCTGTACGTATAGTTTTAGAACTAGCAGGCGTTAAAAATGTTTTAGCTAAGCAATTAGGTTCTAATAATAAGTTAAATAATGCATATGCTACAATTATTGCACTAAAAAAATTAAAAAGTATTCAACATACATTAAAACATAGAGCTTAATAACCGTAATAATATTATTAAAAATAATTTAATATAATTTATTAAAATGTATAAAAATAATTTTGGTATCTTACAGAGATTAAGTGATTTACAAATTTTAAAAGAAAAAATTATTTTAACTTTGGTTATTCTACTAATATCACGACTGGGTATTTTTATTCCAATACCAGGAATCGATTATGAGAACTTTTATAAAATGAGTTCTAATAACCAAGTTATTAATTTTATTAACATTTTTGCTGGAGGAGGGTTTTCAACAATAGGAATTTTTGCTCTTGGTATAGTTCCCTATATTAATGCTTCAATTATTATACAGTTAATAACTCCGGCAATACCACTTTTAGAAAAATTACAAAAGGAAGAAGGAGATTTTGGTAGACAGAAAATCAATCAAATAACACGTTATCTTACATTAATCTGGTCTATTATACAAAGCATAGGAATAACATTCTGGTTAAAGAAATATTCATTAGAATGGAGTGTAGTATTTATTTTTCAAACAGTAATAATTTTAAGTACTGGTGCAATGTTGATGATGTGGTTTAGCGAAGTAATCACTGAAAATGGACTAGGTAACGGCTCATCTATATTAATAGCGATTAATATTATTGCTAGCTTACAGAAATCATCAAATATTTTGAAATTGAATTTTGAGACAGCAAATTATATACAACTATTTATATTCATAGTTTTGCTAATTTCAGTTTTGATTTTAATAATATATGTACAAGAAGCTACAAGACGTATACCTATAGTTTCAGCAAAACAATTATCAAGAGGTATTATAAACTCCTATAATAATTATTTACCTCTTAAACTTAATCAAAGTGGAATTATGCCTATAATTTTTGCAGCTTCATTAACTTTAATACCTATTTATTTAAGCCAAATAATAATTAACGATAATATTAGAACTAGTATCATGGTATTTAATAATATATTATTTAATAATAAAATTATTTATACCTTAGTTTATTTTACTTTAATATTTTTTTTTAGTTATTTTTATACAAACGTATTTTTTAATACAAATGAAATTACTGAAAATTTAAAAAAAATGGCGGTAAGTATACCAGGAATACGTCCTGGTATAAAAACTAAAATTTACTTAAAAAAAATTTTAAATCGCTTAACCTTTTTAGGTGCATCGTTTTTATCCTTTGTGGCTATTATACCTTCTGTTATGGAAACAATCACCCAAATTTCTTTAATTAAAGGAATTGGAGCTACTTCATTACTCATTTTAATAGGTGTAGCTATTGATATAGTTAAACAAATAAAAACTTATTTATTAAGTAAAAATTATGAACATATGATAGAATAAAATTTGTTTTTCATTTTATTAAAATTATTAAAAGGTGAATAAAATATGAAAGTTAGATCATCAGTAAAAAAAATATGTGATAATTGTCGTATAATAAAAAGAAAAAGAAGAATTATAGTAATATGTATTAATGAAAAACATAAACAACGTCAGGGCTAATTTAATTGTTAATTACATTTAGGAGATAAACTTATGGTAAGAATTGCTGGAATTGATCTTCCAAAAAATAAAAAAGTAGAAATTGCGTTAACATATATATATGGTATAGGCTTACCTTTGGCAAAACAGATTGTTTCTAACGCAAAAATCAATTCTGAAAAAAAAATACAAGATTTAGATGATAAAGAGATAGGAAATATAAGATCTATAATTGAAAAACATTATCAAGTAGAAGGTGATTTAAGAAAATTTGAATCTCTAAATATTAAAAGATTAATAGAGATTGGAAGTTATCGAGGTAAAAGGCATAGGTTAAATCTACCAGTTAGAGGACAAAGAACAAGAACTAATGCTAAAACTTGTAAATCTATGAATAAAAATAAATAATTAAAATGAAATGATAAAAAATATGGTTAAAGAAATAAAAAAAAACATAGTAAAAAAACAAAAGAAAAATATCTATAATGGTATAACACATATAAAATCAACATTTAATAATACAATTGTAAACATAACAGACATAAACGGTAATACTATTGCATGGGCTTCTGCTGGACAAGTTGGATTTAAAGGTGCTAAAAAAGCTACACCTTTTGCAGCACAAACAACAGCAGAAAAAGCTGGTAAACAAGCTTTAGAGAATGGAATGCGACAAACAGAAATAAGAATAAATGGTCCTGGTTCTGGTAGAGAGACGGCTATTAGAGCTTTACAAGCTCTTGGTTTGAAAATAACAACGATTAAAGACATAACACCCATACCTCATAATGGTTGTAGACCTCCTAAAAGAAGACGTGTTTAAAAGAACTAGATATAATTTATATTATTTTATTATATAGTTATATGAAAAAGTTACAAATTGAATGTCTAGAATCTTTTAATCAAAACCCAACAAATCAATATGGAAAATTTATTATTTATCCTTTGAACAAGGGGCAAGGTATTACTTTAGGTAATGCCTTACGAAGAATAATGTTGGCGGAATTAGAAGGTTTAGCTATTTCCAGTGTCAGAATATCTGGAGTTAATCATGAGTTTACAACTGTTGAAGGTGTGCGTGAAGATGTTTTAGACATATTATTAAACCTAAAACAAATTATATTCAAAAGTGATTTAGATGAACCCCAATTTATAAGATTAAAAGTATCAGGTCCGTCGATTGTTACTGCCTCTGATTTAGAATTACCAACTCGTCTTGAATTGGTCGATCCAAGACAATATATAGCTACAATTGATAATAATACTAATTTAGAAATGGAAATGAAAATTGAAAAAGGTAAAGGATATGATTTAGTTAATAAAAAAACAGGAGAAAATTTAACAGAAAGTTTAAAAGTAGATGCAGTATATATGCCTATAAGAAAAGTAATGTTTCATGTTAAAGAACAATACAATGGTGAATCCTTATTATTCGAAAAACTTATTTTAGAAATCATAACTAATGGTAGTATTACTCCTAAAGAAGCAATAATAAAAGCTTCAGACATTTTTATCAAGATGTTAGAGCCACTAAAAGAAATTGCAATTGAATCAGAAGAAGAAAATAAAGATAACAGTCAAGAAGAAAAAAAATTACACCAAGTTCCAATCGAAGAATTACATTTATCTGTTAGGGCTTATAATTGTCTAAAACGTGCTCAAATTTTTTCAGTAGCAGATCTATTAGATTATTCAGAAGAAGACTTGTTAGAAATTAAAAACTTTGGATATAAATCAGCAGAAGAGGTTATGCAAGCATTACAAAATTATTTAGGCATAACATTACCCAAAACTAAAAATAAAACTTAGTTATATATTAAAATAATATAAATAATTAATCTAATAGGACAAATAAAATTCTATTTAATCAACAATGGATAAAATGAATAACACTTATTTCCCTGATAAAACATACTCTGAAGCAAAACATACATGGTATTTAATTGATTGCAAAAACCAGACTGTAGGTCGAATAGCAACTGCAATTGCTAGAATTTTAATTGGTAAAAATCAAAGTACTTATACTCCTTATGTCAACACAAAAATACATGTTATTATTACAAATTCTAAATACGTTATTATGTCTTCAGGAGATAAAAAAATATATTTTAGAAATTCTAGAAGACCAGGAGGTTTAAAAAAAGAAAGTTTTAATCAACTTAAATTACGTTTACCAAATAGAATTATAGAACATGCAGTAAAAGGTATGTTGCCTAAAAATAGATTAGGCAGAATTTTATTTAATAATTTAAAAGTTTATAGTGATAATTCTCATCCACATATTGCTCAAAATCCAATAGAGTATAAACTTGATAAAATAAAATAATGTTAGTATATAAAAAATACAAATAGTAAATAAATAATATGCTTGATAATCATATACAAACAGGAAGACGTAAAAATGCAATTGCGCGTGTATTAATTAAAATGCATAAAAATGAATTTAATAATGGTAAAATCATTATTAATGGTCAAACTACTGAAAAATATTTACAATACAATCCTATATACATAAATAAAATTTATTTACCATTTGAAATAGTAAATTATGATATATCTACTTCTGATCTAATAGTCCAAGTAAAAGGTGGTGGAATTTCTGGTCAAGCAGATGCAATTAGGCTTGGTATAGCTAGGACCTTATGTGAAATTGATACTAGTTATAAACCATTATTAAAACAACATAATTTGTTAACGAGAGATTCGCGCATTAAAGAACGAAGAAAATATGGTCTCAAAAAAGCAAGAAAAGCGCCTCAATATTCAAAAAGATAACAATAAATCATGTATTTAATTGAAATTAATAATAAATAAGATATTGATAAGTTTATAATTAAATTTATGCCCAAATCTAATATTCATCCTAAATGGTATCCAGAAGCTGAAGTCTATTGCGAAGGCAAATTAATTTTTAAAATTGGATCTACTAAACCTAAATTAAATGTTGATGTATGGTCAGGTAATCATCCTTTCTTTACTGATTCTCAAAGGATTATAGATACTGAAGGTAGAGTAGAAAGATTTATAAAAAAATATAAAATTCAAAATAACAATTCAGATATATAAGATATATAGTAAAATATCAAATACATACCCAATATAATATGCCAACTATTCAACAATTAATTCGAGAAGCAAGAAAAGACATAAGAAAAAATATAAAATGTCCAGCTTTAAATGCTTGCCCTCAGAAAAGAGGTGTTTGTACACGTGTATATACTAATACTCCTAAAAAACCTAATTCAGCATTAAGAAAAGTTGCTAGAGTAAGACTAACATCAGGTTATGAAATTACAGCTTATATACCTGGAATTGGCCATAATTTACAAGAACATTCTGTTGTATTAGTCAGAGGAGGAAGGGTTAAAGATCTTCCTGGTGTTAGATACCATATTGTAAGAGGAGCTTTAGATTCTGCAGGCGTTAAAAACCGCAAGACTAGTCGTTCTAAATATGGAGCCAAGAAATTGAAATCTTAGATTATGACTTATAATTATTTTAAATTTTAGGTATTAATTATCAATATTAAATATTATGTCAAGAAAAACTATTGCTAAGAAAAATTTTGCAGATAAAGATCCAATTCATAAAAGTCGATTAGTTAGTATGTTAATCAATAGAATTATTAAAAATGGTAAAAAATCCCTTGCACAAAGAATTACATATACAGCCATGGATTTGATTCAAGATAAAACTCATGCCAATGCTATTAAAATTTTGGAAAAAGCTGTAAAAAATGTTACTCCTTTAGTAGAAGTAAAGGGCAGACGTATTGGAGGTTCAACATATCAAGTTCCTATTGAAGTAAAAACCTATAGAGGTACTAATTTAGCCTTAAGATGGCTAATAAATGCAGCAAAAAAAAGAACAGGAACAAATATAATAGTCAAACTCTCTAATGAGATTATTGATGCTTCGAATTATACTGGTAATGCTATTCGTAAAAAAGAAGAAGTTCATAAAATGGCTGAAGCAAACAGAGCTTTTGCCCACTATCGTTATTAACAACAATTAAAATTTTTTAATATTAAATATAAAAATCAAAAATAGGATAAAAAATATGTCACGTACAAAATTTGAACGTAAAAAACCACATGTTAATATTGGAACTATAGGACATGTTGATCATGGAAAAACTACCTTAACAGCAGCAATCTCAGCTACCTTAGCTTCTACATCTGGTAGCAAAGCTAAAAAATTTGATGAGATTGATGCTGCTCCTGAAGAGAAAGCTCGCGGAATAACAATTAACACTTCGCATGTAGAATATGAAACAGATAAAAGACACTATGCACATGTTGATTGTCCTGGCCATGCAGATTATGTAAAAAATATGATTACTGGAGCAGCACAGATGGATGGAGCAATTTTAGTAGTATCAGCTGCAGATGGTCCAATGCCTCAAACAAGAGAACATATTTTATTAGCTAAACAAGTTGGTGTACCGAATATTGTAGTTTTTCTTAATAAAGAGGATCAAGTTGATGATCCAGAATTACTAGAACTAGTTGAGTTAGAAGTGAGAGAATTGTTAAATAATTATGATTTCCCTAGTGATGAAATACCCTTTGTTTGTGGTTCTGCTCTCTTGGCCTTGGAAAGTTTAACTAAAACTCCAAATCTTAAACGAGGCGAAAATAAATGGGTTGATAAAATATATGAACTGATGGATGCAGTTGATGATTATATTCCAACGCCTCAACGGGATATGGACAAACCTTTCTTAATGGCAATAGAAGATGTTTTTTCAATAACTGGACGTGGAACTGTAGCAACTGGTAGGATTGAAAGAGGACAAATTAAAGTTGGTGATACTATTGAATTAGTTGGATTAAAAAATACTAAGACTACTACTATTACAGGACTAGAAATGTTTCAAAAAACCTTAGAGGAAGGAATAGCAGGTGATAATGTCGGTATTTTATTAAGAGGCATACAAAAGGATGATATTGAAAGAGGTATGGTACTAGCCAAACCAGGTACAATTACACCACATACACAGTTTGAGGCTGAAGTTTATATTTTGAAAAAAGAAGAAGGCGGTAGGCACACTCCTTTTTTTAGTGGTTACAGACCTCAATTTTATGTTAGAACTACTGATGTAACTGGTACAATTACTAGCTTTACTTCTGATGAGGGAGAGACAGTTGAAATGGTAATGCCTGGCGATCGCATAAAAATGAGTGTTGAATTAATTAATCCTATTGCAATTGAGCAAGGAATGAGGTTTGCTATTCGCGAAGGCGGTAAAACAATTGGTGCTGGGGTGGTTTCTAAAATTATTAAATAATACTTAATTATCGTGTAAAAACCTACTTACCTTACTTTATAACATATAATTTTTTATGATAAATATTCAGCCAAATAAAATAAGAATTCGACTTAAAGCTTATAATAGTAATTTGTTAACAATTTCATGTGAAAAAATTCTAGATACTGCACGTAAAAACAATTCTATAGTAGTGGGTCCTATTGCTTTGCCTACAAAAAGAAAAATTTATTGTGTCTTAAGATCTCCTCATGTTAATAAAGATTCAAGAGAACACTTTGAAGTACGTAAACATAGGCGTATAATTGATATATATCAGCCTTCTATAAATACTATAAATGGATTAATGAAACTTGATATACCTGCGGGTGTAGATATTGAAGTCAAACTTTAAAAAGGGAAATAAAAATAGATAAAATTGGATTGGTTCTTTGTCAATCAAAGAACCAATCCAATTTTATCTATTTTTATTTCCCTTTTTAAAGTTTATAAAGTTTAATATAATGATTCTTCTTGATGAGTTAAAATTGTTGCATTACAAGTAGGATATGCAACACATGTTAGGACAAATCCTGCTTTTACCTGATCATCATCTAGAAATGACTGATCAGATTGATCTACTTGTCCTTCTAACAGTTTACCTGCACAAGTAGAACATGCTCCTGCTCTACAAGAATAGGGTAGATCTAATCCTTGTTCTTCAGCTGCATCTAATATATATTGATCATCAGGACACTCAATAGTTTCATCTATTCCTTGGTCTTTATTTACTAAATGAATTTTATATGATGCCATAACTACCCTTTGTTTATAATTGTAATAATTATAATTATTTCTAATATAATCTAATGTATTAATTTATTTTTTGTATATTATATATAATAATTAATTATTTCTTATATGTTTATATAGTTAAATTTGAATAATTTATATATTTTTTAGCTAAACAATAAACAATGAATTTATATGATAGTTCAATGATACTTAAACCAAATTTTAAGTTAAATTTAAATAAAAATAATATAAATAAACGATTCCAAGAAATTTTAGCTTTAAATAAACGTTTTATTATACAAACAATACGTAGACCCATTACTTTTTTTACTGGAATGATACAACCTATCTTGTGGCTTATACTTTTTGGTGCTTTATTTCGAAATATACCTGTCCAACTGTTTGTTATAACACATTCTTATACCCAATTTTTAATACCAGGAATTATAGTCTTTACTGTTTTTTCGGGAGCTCTCAATTCTGGTTTAACAATAATTTTTGATAGAGAATTTGGATTTTTTAATCGTTTACTTGTGGCTCCACTGATATCTAAATCTTCTATTATTATTTCCTCCATGATTTTTATGCTCATAATAAGTATATTACAGGCAATTGTAGTTATTTTTTTAAGTTTTTTTATTGAAGCAAGAATATTATCTATTTATCAATTTTTGATGATTATTTTTATAATATCTTTATTAGCTATTGGAATAACTGCTATAAGTTTATCTTTGGCTTTTGTTATTCCTGGTCATATTGAATTTCTTGCATTAATTCTTATCTTTAATCTACCTTTATTATTTTCTAGTACAGCATTAGCTCCTTTATCTTTTATGCCTTTATGGTTACAAATAATATCTAGTATTAATCCATTAAGCTTTGCAATTGAAGGAATACGTTATTTTTATCTAGATTTAAACCATAATAATATTCCATATATTATGGATACTATTTGGGGCAAGTTAAATTTGCAAAACTTATTTTATTGTCTATTAATCTTTGATTTGTCAGTTTATATTATAAATATAAGATTAATTGTAAAAAAACTAAAGTAAATGTATAATATATATTTATAGAGATATTTTAGTATTTTATATTACAATATGAGAAAAATAATATTACATAATCAAAATTAAGGAGGATTGTAGTCAATGGGACTACCTTGGTATAGAGTTCATACAGTTGTTTTAAATGATCCTGGAAGACTGATTGCAGTACATATAATGCATACAGCTTTAGTATCAGGATGGGCAGGATCTATGGCCTTATATGAACTTTCCGTTTTTGATCCGTCCGATCCTGTATTAAATCCAATGTGGAGACAAGGAATGTTTGTTATGCCTTTTATGACACGTTTAGGAGTAGTTGATTCATGGGGAGGATGGAGCGTAACTGGTGAAAGTGTAGTTAACCCAGGTATATGGAGTTTTGAGGGGGTTGCTTTATCACATATTATTTTATCTGGCTTATTATTCTTAGCTGCAATATGGCATTGGGTATATTGGGATTTGGAATTATTTCGCGATCCTAGAACAGGTGAACCTTCTCTAGATTTGCCTAAAATTTTTGGCATACATTTATTTCTTTCTGGAATATTATGTTTTAGTTTTGGAGCATTTCATATAACAGGTTTATTCGGCCCTGGTATTTGGGTTTCAGATGCATATGGTCTTACAGGTAAAGTTCAACCAGTGGCACCATCTTGGGGGCCAGAAGGATTTAATCCCTTTAATCCAGGCGGTATAGCTTCGCATCACATAGCAGCAGGGATCATAGGCATATTAGCAGGTATTTTTCATTTAAGTGTTCGACCACCTCAGAGATTATATAGGGCATTGAGAATGGGTAATATTGAAACAGTTCTTTCGAGTAGTATTGCTGCTGTCTTTTTTGCTGCTTTTGTTACAGCGGGAACGATGTGGTATGGTTCAGCGACTACTCCAATTGAATTATTTGGTCCGACAAGGTATCAGTGGGATAGTGGTTATTTTCAACAAGAAATACAAAGAAGAGTGGATAATTATTTGAGTCAAGGTTTATCTTATTCTGAAAGTTGGTCAAAAATTCCGGATAAGTTAGCATTTTATGATTATATAGGTAATAATCCTGCTAAAGGTGGATTATTTCGTGCAGGTCCTATGAATAAAGGAGATGGTATTGCTGAAGCTTGGCTTGGACATGCGGTCTTTGTGGATCGTGAGGGAAGAGAGTTAAGTGTAAGACGAATGCCTGCTTTTTTTGAAACTTTTCCAGTTATTTTAGTTGATAAAGAAGGTGTTGTGAGAGCAGATATACCTTTTAGGCGTGCTGAATCCAAATATAGTATTGAGCAAGTTGGTGTTACTGTAAGTTTTTATGGTGGTAAGTTAAATGGTCAAGTTTTTACAGATCCAGCAAATGTAAAAAAATATGCTAGAAAAGCTCAATTAGGTGAGGTTTTTGAATTTGACAGAGTTACACTCCAATCAGATGGAGTATTTCGTACAAGTCCTAGAGGTTGGTTTACCTTTGGTCATGTTAGTTTTGCTTTACTTTTCTTTTTTGGTCATTTATGGCACGGCTCACGAACAATATTTAGAGATGTATTTGCAGGAATTAATCCCGAGATTACAGAACAAGTAGAATTTGGAGTATTTCAAAAATTAGGAGATAAAAGTACTAAAAAACAAGGTCTTGTATAAGATTACATAATAATTTGAAATTCAATATTTATCGGTGAATTTAGGAGGAAACAATGGAAGCTTTAGTTTATATTTTTCTATTGACAGGTACGCTAATGGTATTATTTTTTGCTATATTTTTTAGAGATCCTCCAAGAATAGCTAATAAACCAAAAAAAGATTAAAAAAGTGGATAGTTATGACTATCCACTTTTTTAATCTTCATGTTCTTCAAAGGGATCTTTTAGCTCTTTGGATTGAGGACCAAATGACACATATACAGAATATAATGTAATTCCAACTAATAAGCTGCAAATAAAAATGCTAAAAGTAGTTGCAGTTTCCATAAAAGAAGTTGTAAATGATAGATTTTATATTATTGTGTAAATTAAGTCAATAAATATTATAATTATAATATATAGACGTAATTATTTAATTAACTATTTAAATAACAACTTCAAATATGGCATTAAAAACTAGACTAGGAGAAATTTTAAGACCTTTAAATTCAGAATATGGAAGAGTAGCTCCGGGCTGGGGAAGTACTCTTTTAATGGGTGTTTTTATGTTATTATTTTTTCTGTTTTTATTGATAATTTTACAAATATATAATTCTTCATTGATTTTAGAAAATCTTGATGTTGACTGGAAAAGTCTTGGTTTATAGAGGAAGTAATAGAAATTGAAGCGCCGAAAGCAAAAGCTAAACAAAACAAAGATAAAGAATAAACTCCTGCTATAGCAGGAGTTTATTCTTTATCTTTGTTTTGTTTAGCTTTTGCTTTCGGCGCTTCAATTTCTATTACTTCCTCTGACGCGAAGTTGTTTGTATTAACCCCAGCATAATTTACTTTGTCAAACCTGACAATTATAGGATATTTTATACCACTTTTTTCTACAGTAACAACATTTCCAATTTCTTGATACCAATAAGATTCTTTGCGTAATATTTTAACTTTTGAACCTTTCTGAACCATAAGTTTATATTTACTTTATAAGTCATAATATATATTATATAATATATATATTAATATCAGTTATAAAGTATGAATATTATAATGTTAACTTTTTTTAATGAAATATTTTGTATTACTTTTTTATTGCAAATAGGAGAGAGAGGGATTCGAACCCTCGATACGAAATTTTCGTATTATAGTTTTCGAAACTATTGCTTTCAACCGCTCAGCCATCTCTCCTTACAAAAAAAATTAATTGGTTGCTAAAGATTAGTTTTAATGTTAAATAATAATATAAACAAAATTAATATAGTCTCAGTTAAAGGGATTTAAGCTATGAAATTTTCGTGGAAAAAATTATTATTATGGTTTCTATCTATTATAGGAGTTGGATCTTTAATATGGCAAGGCACAACAACATTATTCCTACCAGAAATAGATAATAATGATATTGATATTGCGACTTCAAGAATGACTTATGGTAGGTTTTTAGAATATCTAGATAAAGGTTTAATAAAGAAAGTAGATCTATACGATGAAGGACATACAGCTATAGTAGAAGCGAAAAGCCCTGATTTAGGAGAAAAAAATCAATTAATTCGCGTTGAATTACCAGCAGCGACATCAGAGTTTATAAACAAATTAATTCAAAAAGATATAGATATAGACGCACATCCTTCAAATGATAATACAATCATATGGAACATATTAAGTAATTTAGTTTTACCTGTTCTATTTGTTATAGGGTTAGCTTTTTTATTTAGAAGATCTGGTAGTGTACCAGGAAGTCCTGGTCAAGCAATGAGCTTTGGAAAATCTAAAGCACGTTTTAATATAGAAGCTAAAACTGGAGTTACTTTTGATGATATTGCAGGAATTGAAGAAGCTAAGGAAGAGTTTCAGGAAATTGTAACTTTTTTAAAAAAGCCAGAAAGATTTACTGCTATTGGTGCTAGAATTCCAAAAGGAGTATTACTTGTTGGTGCACCAGGGACAGGTAAAACTCTTTTAGCTAAAGCTATTGCCGGTGAAGCAGGTGTACCATTTTTTAGTATTTCTGGATCTGAATTTGTCGAAATGTTTGTAGGAGTGGGAGCATCTAGAGTAAGAGATCTTTTTAAAAAAGCTAAAGAAAATGCACCTTGTATTGTATTTATAGATGAAATTGATGCTGTCGGTCGACAAAGAGGTACAGGTATCGGTGGAGGAAATGATGAAAGAGAACAAACTCTTAATCAACTACTAACAGAAATGGACGGATTTGAGGGGAATACAGGTATAATTGTTGTAGCCGCAACTAATAGAATTGATGTATTAGATGTTGCTTTATTAAGGCCTGGACGTTTCGATCGTCAAATTACAGTAGATCTACCTGATTTAAAAGGAAGAATCGCAATTTTAAAAGTTCATTCTAAAAATAAAAAACTCGCTCAAACAATATCTATAGAAAGCATAGCAAGAAGAACACCGGGTTTTTCAGGCGCAGATTTAGCTAATTTAATGAACGAAGCTGCTATTTTAACTGCTAGAAGAAAAAAAGATTCTATTACTATGTCAGAAATAGATGTTTCAATTGATCGAATAATTGCTGGTCTAGAAGGTAGGGTTTTAACAGATAGTAAAACTAAACGTTTAATTGCCTATCATGAAGTTGGTCATGCTATTATTGGTACTCTACTAAAAAATCATGATCCGGTTCAAAAAGTAACTTTAATACCAAGAGGACAAGCTAAAGGTTTAACTTGGTTTACACCATCAGAAGAACAAACTTTAATTTCAAGAGGACAAATTTTAGCAAGAATAATTGCAGCATTAGGAGGAAGGGCCTCAGAAGAAGTTGTTTTTGGTAATCTTGAAATTACTACAGGTGCAAGCAATGATTTACAACAAGTAACATCTATGGCAAGACAAATGGTAACACGATTTGGTATGTCTAATATTGGACCATTATCTCTTGAAAATCAAATTAGTGATCCATTTTTAGGTCGAGGATTTGGTTCTGGATCTGAATATTCTGAAGATATAGCAAGTAGAATTGATAGACAAGTTCGTTCTATCTTAAATTATTGTTATAAGGAAGCTTTAAAAATTATAAAAGATAATAGAATAATTATAGACAAAATAGTCGATATTTTAATTGAAAAAGAAACTATAGAGGGTAATGAACTTAGAGAGATTATATCCAAGTACCAAAAACAAAAAGAAATATATACGCAGAAAAGTCCAACACTAATATTATAACTAATTTATTTAATTATAAATATATAAATAACGAGATTGACGGGACTCGAACCCGCAACTTCCGCCGTGACAGGGCGGTGCTCTAACCGATTGAACTACAATCCCAGATTAATCTAGTATAACATATAAAATACATATTTTATATATTATAGGAGAGAGAGGGATTCGAACCCTCGGTACAAATAAAATGTACGACAGATTAGCAATCTGTTGCTTTAGACCACTCAGCCATCTCTCCTTTTGCCGATGGAGTTAAGCGGATTTGAACCGCTAGCCTTCTCGATGCCATCGAGACACTCTGCCTGTTGAGTTATAACCCCTCAATATTTACTTTATTAAATAAGCGCTTTAGCTTAGGTAGGAATTGAACCTACGACCTTGGGCTTATGAATCCCCTGCTCTATCCACTGAGCTACTAAGCCTTATTGAGAATATGATAAGATTATTTTATAATATATATAAGATAAATAATCAATGTTTACTATTAATATATTGATTTGAAGAATTAACTAGCATTGAACCGATACCTTGATCTGTAAAAATTTCTAATAATAAAGCATGAAAAACTCTACCATCAATTATATGTGCAGCTGGTAGTCCTTTAGCTAAGGCTCTCATACAACAATTAACTTTAGGAATCATTCCTCCTGAAATTTTTCTTTTTGTAATTAAAGATTTTATATCTTCTATGTTTAATAGCCTAATTAAACTATCATTATTATTTATATCATTTAGAATACCGGCCGTATTGGTTAGTAATATTAATTTTTCTGCATTAATAGATACAGCAATTTCACCAGCAACGGTATCTGCGTTAATATTATATGATTTACCATCTAAATCTGATCCTATGCTTGCAATTACAGGAATATATCCCGCGTTGATTATAGTTTTTATAATATTTGTATTTATGTGTTTAATTTTACCTACCAAACCTACTTCTATATCTTCTTCACTTTCACATTGAATTAGTTTTCCGTCTTTACCAGTTAAACCTACGGCATAAGATCCTTGTTTATTAATTAAACTAACTATTTCCTTATTTATTTTTCCAGCTAATACCATTTCCACTATCTCAATAGTATTTGAATCTGTAATTCTAATACCATTTTTAAACTTTGATTTGATATTAAGCTTCTCTAACCAAGAATTAATTTCTGGTCCCCCGCCATGAATTAAAATTGGTTTTATTCCAACATGTGATAACAGTATTATATCATTAACAATAGACTCTTTTAATTTATTATTAGTCATTATTGATCCACCATATTTTATGACAATAGTAGAGCCCGCAAATTTTTGTATATAAGGTAATGCTTCACTCAATATTTGTACTCTATTTAAATTATTTACTGATTGATCTATATTAAAATGATTATTATTCATATTGTTTTGTTTTTTATACTTTATAAAATTAATTCTAATGATCATTGATAATTTACTACGTTTTGTTAGATTTTTTTTTAGCATTATAATAGGTCTAATTTTAACTATTTTACAACCTATTATAAATATTTATAATACACCTTTTAATTTAAAAAAATTTATAAGTATAGCTCTAATAATATTATTTATCATATTTATAATTATTACATTAAAATCTATGTTAAATTTAACATAGTAGAATCTTATCTTTAAATAAGAGGTTATACTAGATGATAAATCATAAAACAAATGGAGCTTTTGCTTTAATAGACAGTTTAGTAAGACATGGTGTGAAACATATTTTTGGCTACCCTGGAGGAGCTATTTTACCCATATATGACGAGTTATATTGTTGGGAACAAAAAAACTTAATTTCTCATTATTTAGTAAGACACGAACAAGCTGCAGCCCATGCAGCTGATGGTTATTCAAGAGCTACAGGTAAAGTGGGTGTTTGTTTTGCTACTTCAGGACCTGGTGCAACTAATTTGGTAACAGGAATAGCAACAGCACAAATGGATTCGATACCAATTGTAGTGATAACAGGTCAAGTAGCTCGACCATTTATTGGAACAGATGCTTTTCAAGAAACAGATATATTTGGTATAACATTACCAATAGTAAAACATTCTTATGTTGTACGTAATCCGAGAGATATGTCAAGAATAGTGGCAGAAGCTTTTTATATTGCTAAGCATGGTAGACCAGGACCTGTTTTAATTGATATTCCTAAAGATGTGAGTTTAGAAACTTTTCATTATATTCCTACTAATCCTAATGAAATAGATCTACCTGGATGTAGACAAATCCCTCAAACTAGTTATAAACAAATAATACAAGCAGTATCTTTAATACATGAATCAAATCAACCTCTTCTCTATGTAGGAGGAGGTGCTATATCTTCAGACGCTTATAAAGAGGTAAAGTTATTAGCAGAATATTTTGAAATTCCTATTACTACAACTTTAATGGGAAAAGGTATTATAGAAGATACTCATCCTTTATCTTTAGGTATGCTAGGGATGCATGGAACTGCATATGCCAATTTTGCAGTAAGTGAATGTGATTTATTAATTGCTTTAGGTGCTAGATTTGACGATAGAGTCACTGGAAAATTAGATGAATTTGCTTGTAAGGCCAAAGTAATACATATTGATATTGATCCTGCGGAAATAGGTAAAAATCGCATACCTCAAGTAGCAATAATAGGAGATATAAAATATGTTCTAAAACAAATTTTGGCATATGTTCAACAAGAATGTCAAATTGATAAACAACAAACTCAATCTTGGCTTGAAAGAATTAGACATTGGAAAGAAGATTATCCATTAAGTTTTAATGAAGATAGTTCTCAACTATTGCCTCAAGAAGTTATTAAGAAAATAAATTATATTAATAATAATATTAGTTTTTTTATTACTACCGATGTAGGACAACATCAGATGTGGGCTGCACAACTTATTAATACAGGTCCTCGTAAATGGATCTCTAGTGCAGGACTTGGAACAATGGGATATGGACTGCCTGCTGCTATTGGTGTACAAATTGCTTATCCTGACTCAACAGTTGTATGTATTACAGGTGATGCAAGTTTTCAAATGAACTGCCAAGAATTATCAACCATAGCTCAATATCAATTACCAATAAAAATTATTATAATAAATAATTTTTGGCAAGGCATGGTTAGACAGTGGCAACAGGCATTTTATGGAGAAAGGTATTCTCATTCTAATATGAATCAAGGAATGCCAGATTTTGTACAATTAGCTAAAGCGTTTGGAATTAAAGCAATATGTATTAAAAATAAATATGAGTTACATTCTTCATTTGAAAAGTTTTTTTCTATAAAAGAACCTATTATTATAGATTGTCACGTTAGTAAAGAAGAAAATTGTTATCCTATGGTAGCTCCAGGTAAAAGTAATTCACAAATGATAGGTTTAATCAAACAATTGAAGAAAAATACTTTATTTATAAAAGATGAAAAGTTTATTGAATCTTAGACTTAGATAATATTTATGAATTTTTAATTTTGATTGTATAAATTCGTTAATTTGTTTATGTTGTTATATAAAGAATAATGGGCTATTAATTTTTTTCTTGATTTTTTACTTAATAATCTTCTTATCTCGTTATTATCTCTTAATAGAGGTAATAAAATTTCCAATTGAGAAATAAGTTTTTTATAAGAAATAAGAATACCATTATCTGGACGTAAAACAGTTTGGCTTGAACCACTATTTGTAGAGATACATGCTAATTGAGATGACATAGATTCTAACAAAGAGATTGACAAACCTTCTATTAATGAAGAAAGTAAAAAAACATTACTAGACTTTATTAAATTGATTTTTCTTAATTCATTATTTATACATCCCATCCATATAAAACCTTGTTCAGGTTTATATTTATGCATTAGTTTATAAACTAAGGGACCATTACCAATAATTAATAATTTGCAATTTATTCCCATTTTGTGATTGACCCAAACTTTTAATATTTTTTCTAAATTTTTTTCAGGAGAAATTCTGCCTTGGTATAAAAAAATACATTTACATTTTAAATATTCTTTAAGTGATACTTTAATGTATTCATACCTTTTATAATTAACTCCATTTGGTATTCTATATAAAAGGCACTGTGTTAGCCCAAGCTTTTGCATTAATCTAAACTGCAATCTAGAAAAAACAATAATAGAAGAATACTTATATAAAAAAGGAATATAGAATTTATAAACTAATAATTGGCGATGAAAAATTCCTTGAGTATCAATATAGGTAGATTTAAATTGAAATTCATTATATATAGTTTTATTTTGGATCTTGAGAATAGTTTTATAGTTATTAATTAAACAAATATTAAACTTAAAGGCTGGATGAAAAGTTGCGATTACAGGAATATTTAAAATCTTAGCGATTTGAGGTAATATTAAGTCTATAGGCGATAAACTTAAAGAAATATGAATTATATCTGGTGCTAGTGCTTTAATTATACAAAAAATATAAGATGTTGACATGAAAGAAGGGATTGTATATAACTGTGATTGATAAATTGCTTTTAGTGAAATATGTGAATATTTTTTGTTAAACAAACAACTATTATTATAAGAAAAATGTACTAGACTAAATTGATTATTATTTTGTGTTAAATATTTACTTATCTCTTTTGTATAGGTAACATTACCACAAAAAGGAAAAGTTTTACCTATCCATAGTACATGCATCTATTTCTCCTACTTTATATAGTATTAATTTAATTAATTTAAAGAAGTTCAAATTAGTATATTAAAATTTTAAGCCAATGGCGAGAATTGAACTCGCGACCTTCCCCTTACCAAGGGGATGCTCTACCACTGAGCCACAAAGGCATAATTTACTTGGGCCGGGTTGGATTTGAACCAACGTAGGAAAAACCAGCGGATTTACAGTCCGCCCCCATTAACCGCTCGGGCACCGACCCAAATGACGATATCTAGATGTAACTGGGCTCGAACCAGTGACCTTCACGATGTCAACGTGATACTCTAACCAACTGAGCTATACATCTATTAATTAATTTTCCAATATAAGTATATATTATATGTTTTTAATTTATTATTTTATTTTTTCTTTAAGTTTTTTCGCATTACGAATATAAAAAATTTTTGCACGTCTAATTTTAAAATGTTTTAAGATTTTTATGCTAGTAATTTTAGGAGAATGTATTAAATAAATTCGTTCCACCCCTATTCCCTGTAAGGTTCTTCTTATACTGATTGTTGTATTTATGCCAGCATTATGCCTTGAAATGACTATTCCTTCAGAATATTGGATTCTTTCTTTATTCCCTTCTTTTATAAGAACTCCAATTTTTATTAAATCTCCTATTTTTATATCGGGGAGGTTGTGTTTTATATATGCTGATTCTATGTTTTTTATTTGATTATTCATAAATAAGATTTACTGATGTTTCTAAAAATAATATTTTTTCTTATTAAACATAAGATCTATATAATTACATAATTATAAGAAAAATATAATATTTTGTCTATATATTAAATAGATTATTTATCGAATTATATTTAATTATTATTATCAAATTGTATTAAAGATAGATCAGATAGAAAATAAAAGGCCATTTATATTATAAATGGCCTTTTATTTTCTATCTGATCTATCTTTAATACAATTATGTTTGTTTTATAAAATAAAAATAATCATATTATTATATGCTAAATTTACAATTATTAGCCTATCTAGAATAAAAGATTGAATTTTATCAACCTATATAAATTTCGGAGCGTGATATGTTCGAACGCTTTACAGAAAAAGCAATAAAAGCAATTATGTTATCTCAAGAAGAAGCTAGAAGACTAGGGCATAATTTTGTTGGTACGGAACAAGTATTATTAGGTTTATTAGCTGAAAGTAATGGATTAGCCTCAAAGGTCTTGAAGTTAATGGGAGTAACACTAAAAGATGCTCGTATTGAAGTAGAAAAAATTATCGGTAGAGGATCAGGGTTTGTAGCTGTAGAAATTCCATTTACACCGCGTGCTAAAAGAGTTTTAGAATTAGCAATAGAAGAAGCAAAATTTATAGGACATAATTATGTTGGTACTGAACATCTTCTTTTAGGTCTATTAAGTGAAGGAGATGGTGTTGCTACAAAAGTATTAGAAAATCTAGGGGTAGATTTGGAACAGCTGCGTCAACAAACTATGGATCTAATTATCGAAGAGTCTGAATTTGTTAATGCTAATGCTTACGGGTATGTAAGAAGTAAGACACCTACTCTTGAAGAATTTGGAGTTAATTTAACTCAATTAGCTATTGAAGGTAAATTAGACCCTGTAGTTGGAAGAGAAAAAGAAATTGAAAGAGTAATACAAATTTTAGGAAGAAGAACTAAGAATAATCCTGTGCTAATAGGAGAACCCGGCGTAGGTAAAACTGCTATAGCAGAAGGTTTAGCTCAAAGAATCGCCAAACAAGATGTACCTAATTTATTAGAAGATAAACAGGTTGTGAATTTAGATATAGGATTATTAATTGCAGGTACAAAATATAGAGGAGAATTTGAAGAAAGATTAAAAAGAATTATTGATGAAATCCGTGCTATTAACAATGTTATTTTAGTTATCGATGAAGTGCATACTTTAATAGGTGCAGGCGCAGCAGAAGGAGCAATTGACGCCGCTAATATCTTGAAACCTATTTTAGCAAGGGGAGAGTTACAGTGTATTGGTGCAACAACATTAGAAGAATATCGTAAACATATTGAAAAAGATGCTGCTTTGGAAAGAAGATTTCAACCAATTATTGTTGGTGAACCAACTGTAGAAGAAACAATAGAAATTTTATATGGACTGAGAGATAGATATGAATTACATCATAAACTTGTAATTTCAGATGAAGCTTTAAATGCTGCAGCTAAATTAGCTCATCAATATATTTCGGATAGATTCCTACCAGATAAAGCTATAGATTTGGTTGATGAAGCCGGATCTAGAGTTCGTCTTATGCAAGCTAAAACTCCTAAAATTGAATCTAATTTAGATAAGGAATTAAAAGAAATTTTAAAGCAAAAAGAAGAAGCTATTAGATCACAGGATTTTACTCAAGCTACTAACTTAAGAGAGAGAGAAATAGAAATTAAATCACAAATAGTTGCACTAGCTAAAAGTAAAAAAATAGAAAGCAAAGTTGAAAAAGATCCTCCTGTAGTTACAGAAGAAGATATAGCAGCTGTTGTCTCCTCTTGGACTGGTATACCTTTAAGTAAATTAACTAAATCTGAGTCAGAAAAATTACTTAATATGGAAGAAACTTTACATAGTAGAATTATTGGGCAAGATGAAGCAGTTAGTGCTGTATCACGCGCTATTAGAAGAGCAAGAGTGGGACTAAAAAATCCTAATAGACCTATTGCAAGTTTTATTTTTTCTGGTCCAACTGGCGTGGGCAAAACTGAATTAACTAAGGCATTAGCATCTTATTTTTTTGGTTCTGAAAGTGCCATGGTTCGTTTGGATATGTCTGAATATATGGAAAGACATACAGTATCAAAGCTAATTGGGTCTCCACCAGGTTATGTTGGTTATAATGAGGGAGGACAATTAACTGAAGTTGTACGTCGTAAACCTTACACAGTTATATTATTTGACGAAATTGAAAAAGCTCACCCAGATGTCTTTAATATATTATTACAAATTTTAGAAGATGGAAGATTAACTGATGCTAAAGGACATACTGTTGATTTTAAAAACACTTTATTAATTATGACTTCTAATATTGGTTCAAAAGTTATAGATAAAGGTGGTAGTAATTTGGGATTTGAATTATCTGCTAGTCAGATGGAATCACATTATAATCGTATTCGTTCATTAGTCAATGAAGAACTCAAACAATATTTTAGGCCAGAGTTTATAAATCGTTTAGATGAAATTATAGTATTTAGACAATTAACTAAAAATGAAGTTGGTGAAATTGCTAACTTAATGCTGAAAGAAGTTTTTGATAGATTAGAGAAAAAAAATATAAAAATTGAAGTAACAGATCGTTTTAAGGGTAGATTAATAGAAGAAGGTTATAATCCAGTTTATGGTGCTCGTCCTTTGAGAAGGGCTGTTATGCGTTTATTAGAAGATAAACTTGCTGAGGAGATATTATCTCAAAGATTACAAGCTTCAGATACTGCTGTAGTTGATTTAGATGAAAATAATCAAGTTATTATTTTAACAAGTAAAAATTCTATAGATGACAATAAACGTGTATTAAATGAAGATAGTGAAAATTTAGAAAATGGTGTACATGCTGGATCAGAAAGTAGAGAGTTAGTAGAAGTGTAATTATATGTATAATATTACATATAATTACACTTGATAATTAATTTTTTATATATTATAATAGGTGAATGATGATTATTCTATATATACGTGGAATAACTTGAATAAGCCAGGATAGCTCAGTTGGTAGAGCAGAGGACTGAAAATCCTTGTGTCACCAGTTCAATTCTGGTTCTTGGCATGTAATGAAGTTTAATAAATTAATTTACTTTATTCTTCGTATAAGGTAAAGTAAAAGTAGAAAATTGTGTAGTGGTAGCATCAAATTTTAATTTAACTGTTCCTATTGGACCATTTCTTTGCTTAGTGATTATAATTTCACAAGTGTTATCATCTATTCCATTATGATTATAATAGTCTTGTCTATATAACATTAAGACTAAATCTGCATCTTGTTCTATGGAATTATGGACTATAAAGTAGTTTGCTATAAAATTTTTATATTCTGTAATTTCTAGGTCATATACTTTCTCTTTTGAGTAGTATATAATACTAATGACTGAGATTAATTTTATTAGACTATTTCTGTAATATGAATTAGAATGACATATATAATATATCTTGTCTTTTGGAGTTATATTATCTGTCCTTTTCCAACCATTATTTGTTAAAATTTTATGATTTGATGTTAATCTTATATATAATCCTCCTTCACACAATATTTGATAAGTATATTTATATCCAGTAAATTTTATATTATTTATTGAATAAGTAGTTATATTTTTTTTATTATTATTTAAAACATATGTTTGATAATTTATTATTTTATTAGTATATACGCTCTCTACAACTAGACTTTCATCTAATTTATGATTTATTAGTATTGTATTTTTTTCAATACAACCGCTTTCTCGTAGGTCAGACAATAAGGGTCTTTTGTTAAGTCTTGATTCTACAGCACGACTTAATTGTGATAATACTAATATAGGAATATTAAATTCTTTGGCTAAATTTTTTAAGGACCTTGTAATTTGAGATAATTCTTGAACTCTATTATTAAATTTATTACGTGACTCCATCAGCTGTAGGTAATCAATAATTATTAGACCTAAACTATTTTTTTTGCTTAATAATCTCTTAATTTTTGAGCGAATTTCATTAATAGAACAATAGCTTGTATCATCAATATATAATTCTAAACTATGTAATTCTTTTAGTGCATGATTGATTATCTTCCATTCATCTGAACTCAGCCTTCCAGATCTCAGTTTAGTTAACGAAATTAAAGTTTTATAAGATAAAATTCTATAAAGAATTTGTTGTTTAGACATTTCTAAAGAAAAAATTGCTACAACAATTTTTTCTTTATTACATACATTAAATCCAATATTTAATGCGAATGCTGTCTTGCCCATTGATGGGCGCCCAGCAATAATAATTAAATCACTTTTTTGAAATCCTTGTGTCATTGAATCTAAATCTTCAAAGCCAGAAGATAACCCATTCAGTTTGTTGTTATTTAATCTATTTTCTAAATCTAAAAAAGTATCTAATAAAATATCACTAACTGGCAATAAATCGTTAGATACTTTTTTTTGAATCACTTTGAATAAAGATTGTTCAGCTTTAAAAAATAAATTTTCTATTCTAGAATTAAAATCAAATGCCAAGCTTGTAATTTCTCTTCCAGAATCAATCAAACAACGTCTTAAATATTTTTCTTTTATTAAAGCTGCATATTGTTCTATATTATATGTAGAAATTGTTTGTTCTACCATTTTTTTTAGTTTATTTAAACCACCGATTTCTTCTAATAAATTTAAATCGTGTAAAACTGCAGCTACAGTTATCAAATCTGGACTTTTATCTTCTAAATATAAATTCAGAATTATTTTATAAATTTTTTGATGAGCAGTAATATAGAAAGCTTCAATTGGCAGGTTCGAGGATACCTGAGCGAAATTATCTGGTTCAAGTAAAATACTACCAAGTAAAAGTTCTTCGGCAGCTACATTTTGCGGAGGCAATAAGTCATCAGTGTTATTAATTCTGTTATTCATATTTATTTTAGGTAAATTTAATAAGGAATTATTTGAACTTGAATAATAGCATTAATTTCATTCATAAAATTAAGTTTAACTTGATATGCGCCAATATATTTAATTTCTGGCATAGTAATTTGTTTTTTATTAATTTTATACTCAGTTAAATCGTAAATTAATTTAACTATTTCTTTTTCATTAATTCTTCCGAAAATCAATCCATTCTTACCTGCTTTTTTCTTTATATTTAAAATATAAATTTGATTTATATATAATTTTAGATTGTTAAAGTAATCTTGAAAGGTTTTTTCTTTGTTCTTTATTCTATTTTGTATATTTATAAATTTTTTCAAGTTATTTTGATTAACAATTTCTGCTAAATCTTGTGGAATTAAATAATTTCTTGCATATCCAGGAGCAACTTTTATGATATCCCCCTTTTTTGCTAGTGATTTTATATTCTGATAAAGAAACACTTCAATATGTTGTTTATTTTTTTTCATTTTTTGTATTACTTTATTGATAATAATTGATTGTATAAATATATTCTATAATATAGTATTTAGTATTATATAATATGTATATTATAAATATTAAAAGGAGAGGTGGCCGAGTGGTTGAAGGCGCAGCATTGGAAATGCTGTTTAAGTATATTCTTAACGAGGGTTCGAATCCCTCTCTCTCCTGTTTTAAATATCTTTAAAAAAATAAGGATAAATATTAGTTATTTGTCTAAATATAAGATAAGCTTTATAATAATATATTTCTTTACCTCTAGGAAGGTTTAAGTTAATATATGAAATATTCATTTTTCTTATTTCTAATAAAAAATTTTTTAGTTGGCATAATGGTATAAAAAAAAAGTTTTCTTTTTTTTGTGTTTTATATTTATAAACATAAATGTTTATAAGATTAATATTTGTTTTTTTACTCCTAAAATTTTTATTAAAAATAATCTGATTAATATCTAAAAAGAGATGCTTAAAATATAATTCAAAAGAATTATATAAACAATAAGTTAAGTTGGATTTTAAATTATATTTTATATAATTTCCTGTTCTTAATCGACTTTGTTGAAATTTATTATCTAATAAATTTATATTTATAATATGTTCAATTAAAGAACTCCTATAACCAATAATAATTTTTAAGGCTTCTGAAATTTGTAAGATTCCTGTCAGAGAAGGTAAAACAGAAATTACTCCCCCTGAATTACATGAGCCTAATTGAGATGTGAAGTTTAGTCTCTCTATAGAATATAAATCTCTATAGTTGCTTGAACTTTGATAATTAAAGATAGCAACTTGTGCTTGAAAGCCTATTACAGCACCAAAAACTAGAGTTTTACCTAAGAGATAACATATATCATTAATTAATAAACGAATCGCAAAATTATCAGTACAATCTATTATTAAATCATAAAATTTGATTATCGTTATTGAATTACCTATGTTTAATTTATCATTATAAATATGTATTTTACAATCTGAATTAATAATCGATAAGTTTTGTTTTGCACAATTAACTTTAGGAAACCCAATATCCTTTGGAGTATAAACTGTTTGGCGTGGTAGATTTGATAATTCAATTACATCATAATCAATGATACCTATGAGACCTATTCCAGAAGAAACTAAATAAGTTAAAATACTTGAAGCCAAACCTCCAGCACCTATACATAGGACTTTAGCCATTTTTAATCTTTTTTGTCCTTCTATTTGTATTTGAGGTAAAATTAAGTGCTTATTATATCTTTCATATTCTGTAGTTGTTAATTCTAATGAATTTAAATCTGGATTAAGCATCTAAATAATTTAATCTTGGATATAATAACATTATTAATATAATAAATTAATAAATAAGCGTCCTTAGTTCAGTTGGTAGAACGTAGGTTTCCAAAACCTAATGCCGAGGGTTCAATTCCTTCAGGACGTGATTTTTTATTTTTGCTTTTTGATAAAAAAATATTTTATATTATTAATAAATAAAATAAATTATTCTATTTACATGTAAACATAATATAAAAGATGGGTAAAAAATTGATTAGTGTAGTAAAATTAGCGCTACCAGCAGGTAAAGCTACTCCAGCTCCTCCTGTAGGACCTGCATTAGGACAACATGGTGTTAATATAGTAATGTTTTGTAAGGAATATAATGCTAAGACTCTTGATAAAATTGGTTTAATAATTCCAGCAGAAATTTATATTTATGAAGACAAAAGTTTTAATTTTATATTAAAAACACCACCTGTATCGGAATTAATAAAAAAATTATTAAATATAAATAAAGGTTCTGATAAATGTAATCAAAATAAAATAGGTACTCTTGATTATAATCAATTAGTGGAAATAGCTAATATTAAAATGCCAGATTTAAATACTAATGACATCTCTCAAGCTATAAAAATAGTTGAAGGAACAGCTAAAAATATGGGTATTATAATTAATAAAAATAAATAAATTTAATCGATAAAATTTTGTTTAATAATAAGTGATCATAAATAAAATTACAAAAAAAATGATAAAGAAATCAAAACGTTTTCAAAAAATTAAATCACAGATCTTAGAACAATCCTATGAACTCAGAGAGGGAATTGAATTATTGAAAACAATTGCTAATGCTAGGTTTTCAGAGACTGCAGAAGTTCATATGAACTTAGCAATAGATCCTAAATATAATGATCAACAATTAAGAGCAAGCGTCTTATTACCTAGAGGAACAGGTAAATTTGTTAAAATAGCAGTTATAACTAATTCATCTCAATTAGAACTTGCTAAATCTGCAGGTGCAGATTTAGTTGGTTCAGATGAAATATTAGACACTATTACAAATAATAATTTTTTGGATTTTAGTTATTTAATTACTACCCCTGATTTTGTGCCTAAGATTGCTAAATTGGGTAAAATTCTTGGTCCAAGAGGTTTGATGCCTTCGCCTAAAACTGGCACAGTTACAAATGATCTTGCTGATACAATAAAAAATTTTAAAAATGGTAAAATTGAATATAGAGCAGATAAAACAGGAATTGTTCATATAGGTTTTGGAAAAGTTAATTTTAGTACCGAAGATTTATTATTTAATTTATTAGCAATTAAAGATTCTATCAATAAGAACAAGCCATCTGGTGTAAAAGGTAAGTATTGGAAAAGTTGTTATATTTGCAGTACAATGAGCCCTTCAATTAATATTGATGTTAGCACTTTTATTTAGTATAATTAATATAATTTTAATATTTTTAATTTATTTATTATTTTTACCAATTAAGATAATTCAATATTTTATTATGGATAATAAAGTTTCAGCAATTTTAGAAGAATTAAAGGAATTAAGTTTAATAGAAGCATCTGAATTAGTAAAGGCAATTGAAAAGACTTTTAACGTAAATGCATCTTCAAGTCAATTGATAAGTGCCGAAAATTTATCATCTATTCAAGAAAAAAAATCTTTACAGCAACCTATTACTGAAAAAACAGAATTTGATGTGATACTAGAAGTAGTACCAACTGATAAAAAAATATCTGTTTTAAAAACAGTTCGTACAATAACAGGTTTAGGTTTAAAAGAAGCTAAAGATCTTGTCGATTCAGTGCCCCAACCTTTAAAAAAAGCAGTTTCAAAAGAAAATGCTGAACAAATAAAAAAAGATCTTGAGTCTGTTGGTGCTCAGGTAAAGATTGATTAGAAAACAAAAATAATCTAGTGTATCTTATTTATGTATTAAAATAAGATACACTAGATTATTTTTATTTTCTAATCAATCTTTACCTTTAAAATAGACCTAAAGTAATTGCTTTATCTATTGGTAATGTAGCTCCTATTCCTAACCAAATGGCAATTATAGTACCAATTAAAAAAATAGTAGTTGCTATTGGTCTTCTAAAAGGATTTTGAAATTTATTGATATTTTCAATAAATGGTACGAGAATTAAGCCTACAGGAATTAAACTAATTGATAAAATACCTAATAATTTATTTGGGATCACTCTTAACAAGTTAAATGTGGGGTAGAGATACCACTCAGGCAAAATTTCTAATGGAGTAGCAAAAGGGTCTGCTTTCTCACCAATAGATGAGGGCTCCATTATAGCTAGACCAATACAACAAGATATCGTGGCTAAGATCACAACAGGGAAAACATATAACAAATCATTTGGCCATGCTGGTTCACCATAATAGTTATGTCCCATTCCTTTAGCTAATTTAGCCCTTAATTCTAGGTTAGATAAATCTGGTTTTTTTAAAATTGACATGAATTTTCTCCTTTATGTATTATAGTGGACCAGAAATTCCTTGTTTACGAATCATTAGAAAATGCATTAACATAAAAACAGTTGTTAATAAGGGTAAGACAAAAGTATGTAAACTATAAAATCTTGTTAAGGTAGCTTGACCAACACTAGAACCTCCACGCAACAATTCTACTAAACTATTACCAACTAAAGGAATGGCTTCTGGTACACCAGTTACAATTTTTACAGCCCAATAGCCCACCTGATCCCATGGTAGAGAATATCCTGTTACTCCAAATGATACAGTCAGTACAGCTAAAATTACTCCACTGATCCATGTTAACTCTCTAGGTTTTTTAAATCCACCAGTTAAATAAATTCTAAAACTATGTAAAATCATCATTAGGACCATCATACTTGCACACCATCTATGTACAGATCTAATTAGCCAACCGAAATTTACTGTGGTCATTAAGTATTCTATTGAAGAGAATGCGTCTGTAACAGTTGGTCTATAGTAAAAAGTCATAGCAAAGCCAGTTGCAATTTGTATTATGAAACAAGTTAATGTAATACCTCCCAAACAATAGAATATATTTACATGAGGAGGAACATATTTACTAGTAATATCGTCTGCTATTGCTTGTATTTCAAGGCGTTCTTCAAACCAATCGTATATTTTGCCCATATGTTAAATTTTAATTTTATATATTTATAAGATATAAGATAATAATAAGATAATAGTGTAAATATAAATAAGTTTAAATTTGAGAATACAAATTTAAGTTATATTTATTATATATTTTTTTATTTAAAATTTCATCTTTTTATTGATAGTTATAAATTTTTATATTGAGTCAATAGGATAGGATTTATAATAATTATATTTTTTTTTAGGTATTTAATATATTGCCTTTTTTCTAATGATTTGATATATCGTGTTATTGTGACTCTGGTAGAACATAAAATTTCTGCAATTGTACTATGAGATAAATTCAAATTAATAATAATTCCTAGTTTTGATAAAGATCCAAAATATAAGGCTAAATATAATAAAAAACTAATTAATCTATTTTTTATATTTCTATGAGTTAGAATTTCCATTAACATATTATTACGTATTAATCTTTTATTTAATGCGAAAATTAATTTTTTATATAATGTTTTTGTTTTCTCCTGATCTATTTTATTAAATATTCTAATTATTGATATTTTTAGTAAATAAGTATTTTCTAATGCCTCTAATTCATATATAAGAGATGAATTGTTTTTTTTTATTTCGCCAAATTTACCGAATAAATCATATTCCTTTAAAAAGATAAATGTAAATTTGGCACCATTATTATATATTTTACTAATTCTTATTGTTCCTTTCGTTATGAGGAAATAGTATTTTAGATCTGATATAGTAAAATAAAGTTTTTCGTATTTATCAATTTCTAAACACAAAGAATTTTTCATTAGATTATCTAGTATTACATTATTATCTATAAATAAATGCTTATAATTGTTATCTTTGCAATTAGAAATAAATTTAATTTTCATATGATATTATTATATTAAATTGTATGAAATATAAATTACTTGTTATTGATGATGAATTAAGTATTCGTCAATCATTAAAAAAGTATCTACAAGAATATAACTTCGAAATCATTTTAGCTAAGGATGTTCGCGAAGCTTTTTCTATCATTAATAGAAATTTTCCTGACTTAATTATTGCTGATATAATTTTACCTGGAATTAATGGTTATGAATTTTTAAAAAAAATAAGGAAAGATATAAGATTTAAATTAATACCAGTAATATTATTAAGTGCAAAAGGTATGACAGAAGATCGTATAAAAGCTTATAATATTGGTTGTAATAGCTATCTAGTAAAACCTATTGATCCTGAGGAATTATTATCAATAATAAATAATATTTTAACGAGATTAAAAGAGCAAAACCAGGATCCAGATGTATTTTGGTCATCAGATATTAAAAACTTGTTAAAAGCAGATTCTCAAATAGAAGGATTGAAAATATTCTCTTTAACAACTAAAGAACAACAAATTTTAAATTTAGTTGTTGCTGGTCTTATGAATAAAGAAATTGCACGCAAATTAAATATAAGTTCTCGTAATGTAGAAAAATATGTAAGTCGATTATTTAATAAAACCTTTACAAGAAGTCGTACTGAGTTAGTACGATATGCAATAAAAAATAATTTAATTATTGAATAATAGTTTCAATATCTTAAAGTAGGGTGAATGACGGGATTTGAACCCGCGATTGATGGAGCCACAATCCATTGCCTTACCACTTGGCTACATCCACCAAAAATTAATTAATAAAAATTTTTTAAGATTTATTGATTTATGAAATCTATATTAATATATATTAATGGAAAAAACTATTATTGTTCACCTTATATGACTATAAGTGAGTTAATCAAATATTTAAATTTTGATATCAATTTAATTGTTGTAGAATATAATATGGAGATTATATCTAAAAATTTATGGTCTGTTACAAATTTAAGAGAAGGTGATAAACTAGAAATATTAACTCTTGTTGGAGGAGGATAAATCGTATAAAGTTATGTATTGTAAGCGTAGGTGGTTGCAGTATATAAAAACTTTTATATTACTGAGGAAAGTCCGGGCTTTAAGTTGAAAATATTGCTGGATAAATTCCAGAATGATAGATCATTAGCAAAGCACTACAGAAAATATTCTAATAACTTTAATTTAAAGTTATTAAAGTTGCAACGGTATATTACCTCTAATATTGTGAAATATTATGGCAGTAAGCCTCAATAAAAAGCAAGGTCTATATGATTTAAAGCTAAAAATAAATTTTGTGCTTGAAAAACCGCATAAAGTATTTAGTAATAAATACTTTAAGATAAATAACCACCCTTGAAAAGAAATTTCAAGAACTAAACCCGGCTTATGTCTTACATAAAAAAATATATGGTATCTTCAAGATACCATATATTTTTTTATGTATCAGATGATTTAGTAAAGACTAAACCTTTTTCTTTTGCATATCGGTCCATAAAACGCATAAATCTATCCCATTCATCATTATTTTTTATAATATATAAAGCTTCAATTTTATAAGGTTTACCATTAACGAATTTTGCATTTACTTCTCTAGTTACCATTTCTCCTTCTTCATCAATTAAATACATTCCTGTAATATCAGCTTGATCTTTAGAAGTTTTTTGAAAAACATTTGGATTTGTAAAAATAAATGTAGCTGTACCAGTTTTCCCATCTTTTGATCTAGTTAGTTTTATATCGGGAATTTCTTTTTCATCAAGGCCTGTTATAAACTGAATAGATGCCATAATTTAATGTATAATTTTTTCTAAAACATATTATGTATATTTATATTTTATATTACATAATATTATTGTATTATATAGATAATATTTATTGTAAAAAATAAGAGACTGTAGCTCAGTTGGATAGAGTAAATGTTTCCTAAACATTAGGTCAATGGTTCAAATCCATTCAGTCTCGTATAAAGTTAGATTACCTGAGGTGGTAGGATTCGAACCTACGAATCGCGGAGTCAAAGTCCGCTGCCTTACCGCTTGGCTACACCTCATTATAATTATAAATATATTTTATATATGAACTCAGGCAAGGAGGGATTCGAACCCCCGACACCATGGTTCGTAGCCATGTGCTCTGTTCCACTGAGCTACAAGCCCTTATTTATAAAATAATTATAGTATATATAAATTCTTTGTAATTTAAATCAGAGTAATAACTTAATATACTCAAGATAAGTAATATTATAATAAAAATAATTTATTATTTTCAATATAGTTCAGAAAACCGCACTTTTTATAACAATATTATTTAATATTTTAATATTAATAATTTTATTCTATATGTTTTAACATTTTTATCTTTATATATTAAAACAATTATGACTAAACAGATTTTATATCAAGAAAATGCACGCAAAGCTTTAGAAAAAGGAATCGATATACTTACTGAAGCTGTTTCTGTTACTTTAGGACCTAAAGGACGTAATGTTGTAATTGAAAAAAAATATGGTTCTCCCCAAATAATAAATGATGGTGTAACTATTGCCAAAGAGATTGAACTTGAGGATCATATAGAGAATACAGGTGTAGCCTTAATTAGACAAGCAGCTTCTAAAACAAATGACGTTGCTGGTGATGGTACGACTACATCTACTGTATTAGCACATGCCATTGTAAAACAGGGAATGAGAAATGTTTCTGCAGGAGCTAATCCTATAGCTTTAAAGAGAGGAATAGATAAAGCCACTCAGTTTATTGTTAATAAAATTTCTGAATATTCGCGTCCTGTTGAAGACAATAAAGCTATTACTCAAGTAGCAACAATTTCTTCAGGTAATGATGAAAATATAGGAAAAATGATTGCAGATGCAATTGAAAAAGTAGGGCGTGAAGGTGTAATTTCTATAGAAGAGGGGAAATCAACTATAACGGAATTAGAAATTAAAGAAGGTATGAAATTTGAAAGAGGATATATTTCCCCATATTTTGTAACAGATAGTGAGAGAATGGAAGTAGTTCAAGAAAGTGCATATGTTTTAATAACAGATAAAAAAATAACACTTGTTCAACAAGATCTTTTACCAATCTTGGAGCAAATTGCTAAAACAAATAAACCACTTCTAATAATAGCTGAAGATGTAGAAAAAGAAGCACTTGCCACATTAATTGTTAATAAATTAAGAGGAATATTAAACGTTGTAGCTGTCAAAGCTCCAGGCTTTGGAGATAGGAGAAAATCAATTTTAGAAGATCTCGCTATATTAACAGGAGGGCAATTAATTACAGAAGATGCAGGTTTAAGTCTAGATAAAGTTGATTTATCAATGCTTGGTCAGGCTAATAAAGTTATTGTAAATAAAGAATCTACAACTATTATATCTAATGCTAATGAAAATAGTGTTAAATCTAGATGTGAACAAATTCGTAAACAAATTGAAATTACTGATTCATCATATGAGAAAGAGAAATTACAAGAGAGACTTGCCAAATTAGGAGGAGGGATCGCTGTTATTAAGGTAGGTGCTGCTACAGAAACTGAAATGAAAGATAAAAAATTACGTTTGGAAGATGCTATAAATGCAACTAAGGCTGCAATTGAGGAGGGTATAGTACCAGGTGGTGGATCTACATTAGTACATTTAGCTAATGATTTATTTAAGTGGGCAAAGGGTATTTTAAAAGAAGATGAATTAATAGGTGCATTAATTGTAGAAAAAGCTATAACAGCACCTTTAAAACGTATTGTACAAAATGAAGGGAAAAATGGAGCTATTATTGTTGATGAAATAAAAAATCAAGATTTTTCTATAGGATATGATGCTTCTACTAGTCAATTTGTAAATATGTATGAGTCAGGTATTATTGATCCAGCTAAGGTAACGAGATCTGCGTTACAAAATGCATCTTCTATTGCCGGAATGATTCTAACAACTGAGTGTCTAGTAGTAGATGAGATGAATAAAAATATGGAAGTTCATAAATAATAACCATCTATTACAAGGTATAAATATTACCTTGTAATAGATGGTTATTATTTACGAACTTCCATATTTTTATTAACCCGTCTGCAAAACAATTTATATATAAACATAATAGACTATTAATAGCAATTTGATTTATATATTCATCATTAAAAAATTTATCTTTTCCTATTAATGTAATAGGATAAAACAATCTAAAATAAAATCTATATTTATTAAAATATGCATTTATTAATTCTTCTTGTTTATCAGTTATTTTTTGATTAAGATGTTTTTTGTCATTAATATATAGTAATTTAAAAATAATATATTTAATATGGTTTTTGTTAATGTAAAGGTTAATTATTTCATAAATATTAAATATCTCATTGAATTTATTAATTTTATACTTATTAGTTGATTTAGTGATTTTTAGTGAACTATTCATTTTAAATTCAATAAGATCATTTATATATTCTTTGGGATAGTCATTTATATTAATAAAGTTAATAATTTTAGATAAGATAGAATTTTCCAAACATTCCATAGTAAAGAGTAATATATCTAGATTGTCATAACTATTATTTCTGTACATTAACATATAGTTATTTATTACTTTATAAGATTTTAGCTTTATTTAATATATCAAATACTGTTTTAGTGGGCTTTGCACCAAAACTTAAATAGTGATTAATCTTATTAATATTTAGGTACTTTTCTTTGGTTCGTGGATTTATAAAACCTAATTCTTCGATTGCCTGACCATCTCTTTTATCAAGATTATTCATAACGACTATTTTGAAACTTGTTTGTTTTTTTCTTCCACATCTTTTTAATCTGATTTTTAACATATTTTTTTATATTATTTAAAATTTTAATATATTATTTCAATATAAATACTTTCTAGTAATTGTATTAAACATTCTAAAAATAGAAAGCCTAACATACTGGAAAAATCCATACCTAAAATTAATGGTAGAGTACCTCTAAATAAATTTAAATAAGGATCTGTCAATTTCTTTAAGACAATATAAGGCTGTGCATACCAATTAATAGTAACTATCCATGCTAAAAACACTCTAATTGATAAAGCAAATAAGTATATTCTACAAAATTCTGTAACAACACCAAGAATAATTTTAAGTATAACAAACAATATAAACATTAACATAGTTAGTGTATGATTATATTATAGATAAAAATTATTTATATGAACATTATAATATAGAAGATTAAAATTTGTCTAATTAATTTTAACTGATTTTGTTTTTAAAATTGAAACTAATATTGAAATTTATAAAATTTATGTTATAATTATAATAGTGAATTTTATTGATTTAAAATTAAAAGTCAAAAAAAAGGAATTAAGTCATGCAAAATAAAGATCGTAATACATGGAGTTGGGGCTTTACGACAGGAGCAGAGAATTGGAACGGAAGACTAGCTATGATTGGATTTGTATCAGCGTTAGTAACTGAGCTTTTAACAGGAAAAGGCGTCCTACATTTCTTAGGACTTGTCTAATTTCCAAAAAAAAATATCTTGCTCTATAGCTATATTAATAGCTATAGAGCAAGATATTTTTTTAATCTATTAATTTCATTGAAAGCACTGGTTCATTTTCTCTATTGATACCTTTTTCAAATCCAGCAGCAGCAGCTCTTGCTCTTCCTGCATGCCATAAATGTGCAACAAATAAAAAAAATCCTAACACAAAATGTGAAGTTGTTAACCATGAGCGTGGAGATACATAATTAAATGAATTAATCTCAGTTGCTACACCACCTACTGAATTAATTGATCCTAATGGTGCATGAGTCATATATTCAGCTGCTCTTCTTTCTTGCCATGGCTGAATATCATTTTTTATTTTATTTAGATCTAATCCATTTGGACCTCTTAAAGGTTCTAACCAAGGCGCTCTTAAATCCCAAAATCTCATAGTTTCTCCACCAAAAATAACCTCTCCGCTTGGAGATCTCATTAAGTATTTTCCAAGACCAGTTGGCCCCTGAGCTGAAGCTACATTTTCTCCCAAACGTTGATCTCTAACTAAAAAGGTGAAAGCTTGAGATTGAGATGCTTCCGGTCCTGTTGGTCCATAAAATTCACTTGGGTAAGCTGTATTATTATACCATGCATAAATACATGCTATAAAACCCATTAATGATAATGCAGCTAAACTATATGATAAATAGGCTTCACCTGACCATACAAAAGCTCTTCTTGCCCATCCAAAAGGTTTAGTTAAAATATGCCATATACCTCCGCCAATACAAATTAAACCAATCCAAATATGCCCACCAATTAAATCTTCCATATTATTGACACTGATAATCCATCCATCTCCTCCGAACGGAGATTTTAAAAGATAGCCAAAAATTACTAACGGGTTTAGGGTTGGATTATTAATATAACGTACATCTCCTCCACCAGGAGCCCATGTATCATAAACTCCACCAAAGAACATAGCTTTTATAACTAGCAAAAAAGCTCCAATTCCTAATAAAATTAAATGAATACCTAAAATTGTTGTCATCTTATTTTTATCTCTCCAATCATATCCAAAAAATGGGTATGATTCTTCTAGTATTTCTGGACCTATAAGAGAATGATACAGTCCTCCAAATCCTAATACTGCTGAAGAAACTAAATGTAAAACTCCTATTACAAAATAAGGATAAGTATTAATAATTTCACCAGTAGGTCCTACACCCCAACCTAAAGTAGCTAAATGAGGCAATAAGATACAACCTTGTTCATATAAGGGTTTTTCTGGTAAAAAATGCGCAACTTCAAACAAAGTCATTGCACCGGTCCAAAAAACGATTAGACCTGCATGAGCTACATGAGCTCCTAATAATTTACCAGACACATTTATTAAACGAGCATTACCTGCCCACCAGGCATAGCCTGTGGATTCAATACTTCTACCTGCTAACTCAATACGATTATTAAAGGGCATTTCCACGTGGTAAAACCTCCTCTGGGAATACAAAATTTTCATGTGGTTGATCTTGTGTTGCCATCCATGCTCTTATACCTTCATTTAGAAGTAAATTTTTAGTATAAAAAGTCTCAAATTCTGGGTCCTCTGCGGCACGTAATTCTTGAGAGACAAAATCATATGCACGTAAATTTAATGCAAGTCCTATGATACCAATAGAGCTTGTCCATAATCCTGTAACTGGCACAAATAGCATAAAAAAATGTAGCCATCTTTTGTTAGAAAATGCAACACCAAAAATTTGTGACCAAAAACGATTAGCCGTAACCATTGAATAAGTTTCCTCTGATTGTGTTGGTGTAAAAGCCCTGAAAGTATTAGCAGCTTCGCCATCTTCGAATAATGTATTCTCTACAGTCGCTCCATGAATAGCACAAAGTAATGCTCCTCCGAGTATTCCAGCAACACCCATCATATGAAATGGATTTAAAGTCCAATTATGGAAACCTTGTAAAAATAAAATAAATCGAAAGATAGCTGCAACTCCAAAACTAGGAGCAAAAAACCAACTAGCTTGCCCAAGTGGATAAATAAGAAATACTGAAACAAAAACTGCAATTGGTCCTGAAAAAGCTATTGCATTGTATGGCCTAATTCCGACTAATCTGGCTATTTCAAATTGACGCAAACAAAAACCTATCAAGGCAAAAGCACCATGTAAAGCAGTAAAAGTCCAAAGACCTCCAATTTGACACCATCTAGTAAAATCACCTTGAGCTTCTGGTCCCCATAAAAATAATAATGAGTGTCCCATACTATTTGCAGGACTTGATACTGCAGCGGTTAAAAAATTACATCCTTCTAAATAAGAAGAAGCTAAACCATGCGTATACCAAGAAGTAACAAAAGTTGTACCTGTAAACCAGGCACCTAGAGCTAGATATGAACATGGAAAAAGTAGCAAACCTGACCATCCAATAAAGACAAATCGATCACGTTTTAGCCAATCATCAACTAAGTCGAACCACCCTCTTTGTATATTTCTTTCTATAGCTATAGTCATAAATATTCTCCCAAAACTTTATTTAAGTATGCTTTATATATATAATTAATCTAAATTTTATACATTGTACGATATTGTATATTTAAGTTAAGATTTAAAAAATATAATTTAATCAAAATTCTATATAAATTGTTTAATAATAAATATTAAAAAATAATAAAAAGTTTTACTTTTCTTAAAAATTTAATAGTTCATACATAATTTATTATAATTTCAAAAATAAAAATTTTTAACTTCAGTAAGTTTGTTAATGTAAATTAATAATTTAAATCCTTTGTAATTGAATAAGTGGATTATAATTTTTATTAATTTCTATTATACGTTGGAATAAATATCCTGTACCTCTTGAGGTTAAAATCAATTCTGGATTGCTAGGGTCATCTTCTAACTTCGCTCTAAGCCTTGAGATATGTACATCTACAACTCTAGTATCTAAATGTCTTTCAGGAGTATATCCCCAAACTTCTTCTAAAATAGCTGTTCTAGATAATGGTTCTCCTGAATTACTAATTAGTAATTCGAGTAAATTAAATTCCATACCTGTTAATCGTATTCTTTCTTCATTTTTATAAACCTGTTTACGATTAATATCAATTTTTAAAAACCCGATATTAAATATGCCTGAATTAGTAAATGTGTTAGAAAAATAAAATTTATCAACTCGTCTTAATACGCATCTAATACGAGCTTCTAATTCCTTAGGTGAAAAAGGTTTAACTACATAATCATCTGCTCCTAATTCTAAACCAGTAATTCGATCAGTTACATCTCCAAGTGCTGTTAACATAATTATTGGTATATCAGATTCTTTACGAATTTCTTGACAAACTCCATATCCATCTATTTTAGGCATCATAACATCTAAAACTACAAGATTTGGATGTTCTTTATGAAATAAAAATAAAGCAGATTCACCATCAGGTGCAGTCAGTACTTCATATCCAATTATAGATAGACGTGTTTCTAGTATACGTCTAATACTTGATTCATCATCTGCAATTAAAATTTTTTCTTTACCTCGAATATTGTCCATTGATAATACTGGATAAAATTTATAATTATGATTATAAACAATAGAAGAGAATGTTATTCCTTTTTTTATATAAAAAGAAGTCATAATAAA